GATCCCGCCCCTAAACGTAAGGGATAGGGGGAAGGTGGCCGGGTTCTCTTTACCTTTTGATAGGCCCGGCCACCTATTTCATTCGACGTTCGGAGGCAGGGGGTTTTGAAACCCGATTCGACCTACTTTTGGATAACAAGAAGGCGAGCTGATCTGCTTTGATCCAGGAAAAAGCCCAGTCAGCCACCAACTCGGTGCAGGTCACGTAACCTACAGCTCGGCCTTCGCTTTTTGAGGCTTCCTCTACCCACATCTCTATGTGCCTGCAGCACTTCCATATGGAGAAAATAGGCTTACCATGTTCCATCAATAGCACCTAACCTATGCCGATTTTGGCGGACCGTGCTCCACCCCGGTGAACTCATGCGGTGTAGACGTGCCCAGAGGCCAGAAGCGAAATCCGTTCACGGTCCGTAGGACCAACACCATTCGAAGGTGGGCGGCCCGCCCCGCCTAGAACAGTCATGTTTGACTGGGCTTACACACATTCGCTCACTTACGCTGTCCCCCCTCAGCTCACCCTAGCCCCGGGCCTTTTGCTCTTCTAACGTAAGCTCCAAGGCTTCACACCAAGTCTTCACTGACAAAATATGCATGCTTAAGTAGGGTCAGGCAGAACCGTTGTTGCCTGATGGGAACTTCCCCCATATTGCTATCAATGTCTTCATGTCGCACGACCTCTTAACATTACACCACTGAATCCCCAATCCTTTGCTTGCTGTGCAGTGACAGTACCAATATCCACTAATCGTTGTTTCCAGATACGGTTGCCGGTTGACATCTCTTCTAATTCGTCGATACGAGAACAAAATTGTTGTGTGGAGGAATCAATATCTCGACATAAGCCAAGAGGCAGATCTTGTGCCACTCCACCTGGTCGTATGAAACTGGCATGCATCCTGGCTCCCGATACTCTTTCATAGAATTCCAACAATTTCTCCCGCTCCTCAAAAGCCCACAGGAACGGAGTTAATGCTCCCACATCCATAGCATGAGTAGTTAAAGCAAGTGAATGATTTGAAATTCGAGTTATTTCACGGAATAACACTCGTATATATTGAGCTCGTAATGGTACCTCGCAATTCAAAAGTTTCTCTACGGCTGAAGAATAAGCGTGCTCTTGGGCCATCGTAGAAACATAGATAGGGTCGACGACGGAACGAACAACGAAACTTTACGACAGCTTTTTCGTACACGTTCACTTGCATCACATACACAAGTGCTCTCTGAACCGTGCAATAAGGTCACCCATAACACGGCTCTCCCACTTGAGTTACCTTAGCCCCGGGCCATGCTATTCAATGATATTGGAAAAATGGCAGTGTAACGTAACAACTAGTATTGAAAGCTGGTCGCCTTTGGAAGCGTTCGCCGGTAACCAAAGCGTCTCGTTTCCGCAACCACTTGGGTACTTTGCTTATAGCTTTTTTAGGTTATGCAATAGAAGGGGCTCTGGATCCCCTGCTTTCAGAAATGAATGGATCAGAAGAGGGCTGGGTTCTATTTCCGGGCCGGGCGGGAGGTGAAGGCCATAAGAGAAGATTGCCCTACCGGTAAGGAAGAGAGGAAAAGGACGCTGTCATCTATCTCGACCAGTTTCCCGAGGCGTTGGAAATCCAGACCGGCTCAGAGAATCACTTAAGCCGAAGGCGCCCTTCGTTTCGCGAACAAATAAGTCATCCTTGACGAGATTTCCCATTCCTTCCCTGCCGAGCCACCTCTCTTCGCCATTCGATATACTACCTCTGCCTTCCTTTTCTATAACATACCCAGGCGCCCTCCTTTCCAATCAAAAAGATTAAATCAATACCAATCAAAGCCCTATCTAAGTAAAGCTTCGTCTGTTATTTTTCGGGGAGTTTACTCGACCCATTCCCCAGTCTCCCGCACTGCTCTGGGAAGTGTGCGACTCCGTATGAGGACCTCCTTCCCTTCTGCCCACTCTCTGTTCACACGGTTCTAAAAGCAGAGAAGGAAGGGTAGGCAGCAGGTACCACGAGCCCTCTGTCCCACACATCTATCCAGAAGCAAGTGTAGTTCACCGGTTCCACCGAATGCTCCTATCTCTCGGCAAAGATCGTGTGAGTGTGCAGTTATGCTTCGGATGCTTCGCCATAGAATAGATCGACCCAGTTCCCGTTCTTTTCCGGTTCCGGTGCACTCGCTTTATATCTCCGACACACAAGGAAGGACGCGGTGGGAAGGAAGCAGCCCTAGCCTCTGTCCGGCCGATCATTCCGCTGGCATCTTGCATTCACGCCTCCGTTTGACTGCCGCTCGGGGATGTAGTTGTAGATACGTTAGTTTTAGTGGATCGTTGGCTCCACCTGTTATCTCCTTCTACGACATGCTGTTGTCGTCGCCATATTCCATATGTCACTTAGTCATCTCTGCCTCGCTGCGGGTCCTCCGAAAGAAACGGAGGACTTCATTCAGTGACTCCGCGATCGCCCTCTGAACGATCAGAATAAGGTAAAGCTTGAAGATAAGTTTTGTACTCTATTAATTTCTCAGTCCCTCTAGTCGGGTGGGCGTCGGCCGGTCTTTCGACCCGATCCCCCTAAAAACCGTACGTGCGGGTCTCCCCGCATGCGGCTCACGCCATTCGAGGTGGCCCACCCAGCCCAGCATTCATTCGCAAATCCTGTAGTGAAATTGAGACTGCTCGACCTCGTAATTCGCGTGTAGGCAGCGCTATCTGTCCTACCCTTGACTCTATCTATTCATTGAAATGACTTTATTACATAATATTTATATATAATATAGGCTCGCTCCCTCTTTTTCCAAGAATTCATGCGCTTCCCTTTACTTCATAGGGCCTTCTAGGTGAAAAGCCTTCCATTTCCGTCAAATGACCCGGCCTCCCCTGGCTCTTCCACCGTCCGGGCTCCCTTTCCTCCCTATGCTCCCCCGGCGCAGGCCTACCACGCTTCGCGCCTGCGGCGTTTTCGAAAGACGGTCTTGGCCAGTAGTGCCATCCTCCCCGCTAGATGTATGGGCGGATTGTCCATCGCTGCTGCGTTCTGTTAGGCTATAGATTACAGGAACAAATGTAGTTGAATGAGACAGTAGGCGGGTTACACGTTCCACTGTGCCGAGATGTGAGGTGCAGGTGGTGATGATCACCCCGGGGTATGCGCTAGCGCCCTTGACAGGCACTCCAGGACCCGCCAACGCTCATGAAAACCCGGATCGGTCGGTCCTCCATTCATCCGACCGGAGGTGTGGATAACGAGGCCACCTTCACAACCTTCTCCCTTATGTCCCTATGTTGTAGTAAGGTAGGGTGGTTTGCTTGAGTTGCTCAACCGCCCCTTAGCCCGGTGCTCATGCCGCGCTACGGAACCTCCACCGTGCCGGGGGACCAAGCAGGGCATAGCTAGCGGCATAGGAGCCGACTCGGCGTCAGCGGCTTCGTGCCGCACTGGAGTAATCCAATATGCGGATCCGCACGTTCCACCACTTCTCCGTTCATTTCCAATACTGATCGTGAAACACCATGAGCAGCAGGATGTTGAGGTCCGAAATTCGAAGTGAAATTTTTGATTTGCCCGTTCCTAGTCGTCATGGGAAAGAAAGGCAGAAATAAGAAAGAGATTATTCCCTAGGAGCTTGTACAGTACTACCAGTACCATAAATTAAATGCATCTCCTTCGCCTAGCGCGTCTACCTGGCGTGCCCGCCTTGCATCGCTATTGGCGGCAAAAAAAAGAGCTCACTGAGCGATGATTGATGCAGCCCCCACCTCTGAAAGCTGAGGGAAGGCAGTGCCCTCGATTGTTCCAGAGAGAAGGAAGGGAAGGATTCAATCCAGCCCCAGCCATAGGGTTCCTTACGGCTACCTTGTTTCGAACGAAAGCTCCCCTGGGCGGAGTCAAAGATCCAGTGCGCATTCGGGTCAGATTGCCATTTTGATTCACTACTATGTTGTCGAATCAGATTTAGCAGAAAGGGTCCGCACCATCATAAAAAAAATCGTTTTTGGTGATCTCATGTGCGGCTTCGAGAAAGTCCAAGTCCTCTCGGCCCCTCGAACAATACTTGCCACAGAAACCCATACCTCTACAATACTGGTGGCAGTCTTTCTGGAGAAGAAGGTAGCCAGCTCTACGAATTCTTTTTCGTAGGCTTGTTCGGAACGCTGGGCTCGGCTGGCCCGCATGGAGCCGGAGAACCATCGGTACCAAACCATGGCCCGGTCGATCCATGTAGAATTTTCGGAGCAAACAAAAAAAGAGGTAGATAGACACCTAAAATAACCAAAATAAGAATGAGGAAGAAAAAGATATCGTGATGTAAATCCATTATCATCCACTTTCAAATTCGTGTAAAAGTTGGAATCCAACTTTCTAATAGAGTTGTTAGTTCGGGAGAGAATTCCATGATTCAAAAAATGGATGTAAAAGTCAAGGGAGAATGCCGCTGCTGTAAATAAACAAGAAAAGCGGATCCGGGGGTCGGTTCGCCCGACCAGAAATGCATCCCCCACCGGAGATTTGACTAACCACCCCCTGCCCCTGAAGAAAGAAAATGGAGAATATTTTAGGCTTGATGAAAAGAATCACTACCATATAAAGTAAAGAAAGATCCTGTAAAATCGAAAAAAAAAATGGAAATGGGATTTTCTCATTGTAACTTGGGGCTTTAGGTCTCTGTCCCACTGAAACTTATAGGTTTGGATTTCTTTCTTCACTGACGCAATTAGTGAGTGAAGTGAGCATGGGGCACGAACGCTTAAGAAAAGTCTTCCTTCTTTCTTTTCTTAGCGCAGGATCTCCGTTCTTCCCGGAACACTAAGACAATTGCCCTTCCTTGAAAAAGGAGAAGAGTGAGTGAGAGAAAGAGCGGTTCGGTCAGAAGCAGATACCACACACTCAAGCCAATTAAGAAGCGCATAAGCAAGACGAATCTCTTTCTCTTTCCATATTCAATTACGAAAAAAGGGCTAAAGCGCATACATATATAGAGCTAACATAAGTCATATGTCGTTATTTGCGACTCACATTCGTTAACAAGTTATTATGCAAAACCAGCCATAGGAAAGCTGGAATCCGTTGGGGCCCGGGACATTTCCAAACTATCTCCCACCGCCCCAAACCTGCCCCGAAAAAATAGCATACGCTGAGTGGTGAAGTTCCCTTGATTAGACGACCCCCACCCCAGATGATGCGATCATTAGGCGCAAAGTTATGCGGGGGCTTAATCCCAGCAATCAGTAGACAAAGATGATGAGGCAGGAACGGAACATCTGAAACGCACTCCAATTCCAGCCACATTCTGATGAATAAGCAGCAACACAGAGATTCACGGCACCCTCGTGAACTTGATTTATTGTGAATAAGTGGTCCTTTATTTTCCACCCATGGGTCAAGCCAAAACCTCGCTACCCTACCGTTACCTATAACCCATCTGCATCCTTGAAGAACCAAAGGCCATACTTTTCTATAAGGGGGAAGCATTCGGTTTGGTAATTACCACAGGAGGGTGCCCCTTATCCTTAACATACTTTCCTTTCAAAATCTGCACCCAGAGTTTATCCGGTTGTGTTAATAAACCCCATCCTAGCTTCATGATAAGAGCCTCTTTCCTTAGCTTTCCTAATACCTAGACCGCCGTTTTTTTTAGGCCCTATCCCAACGCACCAAATGAGGCTTTTTTACACCTGATCCAAAAAGAAAAGCTCTGGTTTGCTTTTCAATCTCTTCACAAACCGTATAAGGAAGAGCTGCGGTCTGCATTGTATACGTTGGGAGGGCAGTGACTCTCGATTGGGCCAAGGTAGTACGCCCCGCCATCGACAATTGGCTGGTCTTCCACCTACTTAGTCTCTCATGAACTCGATTAACAATATCATGGTATGTGGCTCTTGTCACTCGATCATGGAGTGACGGGGACCCCAAGAAACTTCCCGACGGTTCCTTGTTTTGGTGAAACCGAAACCTCTACTGATTGCACAAGAGAGACCATCAGAGAGGTTTTTTAGAAATGGATCTTGGATTTAGCAAGACTCACTTTCTGACCGCACAAAAGGACTCCAAGCAAGCTTTAATGACCGGAACTTGATCCATTCATGCTTTAGCGAAAAGGAGCAAGTCATCCGCAAAAAACAAATGATAAAGCTGGGGACCATTCTTAGATAACTGAATAGGCTTCCATAATCCTTGTCGAACCGCTAGATCATGAGCTAATCTTTCCAATAAATATAAAAAGAGTAATAAATAGAGGGTATCCCTGTATAACTCCGGGAGACGGCAAAAAGGAAGGCATCTGTCACCTCTCCATTCCAAAAAACCTGCATACTATTCGTAGAAATACACATCATAATGAGCTCCAGCATCTGACTAGGCAAAAAAATCTCAAACAAGGTGTCCCGAATGAAACCCCACCGGATCCGAGGCCTTCTCGATATCAACCGTCAATGACCATGAATCCCCGCTTCCCTTTTCGATTTTCATTTTTAGAGTCAAAGATTCATTTACAGTCAGAAACCCTCGACAGACCAAAGTTCGGAAGGCTAACTACATGCGAAAGTAAGACTTTCATTGGAAACTGAGAAAGACGCTTCCGAGCGAAGTCTAACAACCATCTTTTGATTCCTTTCTGAAGGGAAAGCTTTATACCTTAGGACATACCCCTTCCAGGAACATCCAGTACTTATGATACTGAACAGAGCAGAACGACTTCTCTATGTGCCCGGCGACAGCAAAGCTTGTTGGACTATTGAATGACTTGGTTGACTTGACCCAAGACAGAAAGCATAGCAGGAAGGTAGCTCTCGAACAATGGAAATCAATCATCACTTTGTTTTTTACCTCAAAAGCAGATCAAGATCGCATTTCAGGGACTAAAACAAAACATCGATAGATTGGCTGGATGAAAACTAGAAAGCAACAGTGTAGAAGGTTCCTTGCAACTCTCAATATGTTAAAAAATGACTATACATTTGCCTAGCAAAACACGACTTTAATGATCCTTTCGTGTCCCGGCTCCTTGGCTTACTTCAAGCTGGGGATTGCATACCTCTCACTCGCTTTGCCTCACTGTGCTTTGAATAGCCCTACTTTCGTACCTCTCCTGGGGGCAATGATAAATCACCTAAGACCGCTAATGCCCCATCTAATTCAAGAACAAGCCCTTCTCGCCTTCCCCATGTGGAATAAGTTCCCGTGCATTCCATGTCTGATTCTTTACTATGGATTCAATGGGGGCCAATCCTGCTGCCTTCCTTGCTTGCATGTGGTTTTGGAATTGGCATCTATCCCGCCTACTCCTGCCCTGAGACTAGTGAAATCAGGTCTGCTCTTGCGCGATGCCTATTCTTTTACTTTTTTGATTCCCTGCTTGTAGATTCACTCTCTCCTGCTCTAGGAAAGTTAGGGGAAGTAGCGAGATTCCGATTCCTTCGTGGGCGAAGGCAGCCGCTCCAGCAGCTTTAGTACTTACCAGCCCTTATCCCGGTTCTTCTCCGGCTCCACCAGCAGCCTTTATCAGCTGCTATGGTTCCCTTCCCGAATGCGAATCTCTATCTCTTTGGGGCTATAGCCTTCTAATAGGACCCATATTCAATCTCTTAAATGACTTCTGAACACTAGCTAGCTCTGGACCTACCTATATTAGCCATGAGCGATCACCGAGCGGAGTTGAAAGAAAAGAGACTTGACATGCCGCTCGCGAGTTCGGAACGAACGGAGCGGAAGGGATCAACAGTTACAGGGAGAAGTGAAAAAGACGAGCACTTGGGATGGGACCACGGAGCCACCGTTTAAAACAAGGCTAAACGAGGCCATACTAGTAGTAAACTCCTCTCTGAAGAGAGTGAGTCTATAGAGCCAACGAGCCGAATCTATTTTGTCTCTTAATAGCCGATCCTTTAGTTCCGTAGACTATTGTACTAGTAGGGCTCGCCCATTTTCCTCCAACAGTCAACTTAACTTTCCTCCACTCGCCTGAATTACGAGGAGTTATTATACCGAATCCCAGATCCCGGCCCCTTAACCCATCGCGAACTTCGTTCACTGCGGGATAGGAATCGAAAGGTATAGCTTTTACACGGGAACGGAACGAGCCGGAGCGAAGGAGGGATTGTACCACAGCTTGCTTCGAGACTGAAAGGAAAAGTGATCCTATTCCTCACTGCTCAGCTGTCTTGGTATCCGTGTTAGGAAGTCAAAAACGCTCCTTGCCGCTGCCAAACATGTTGAAGTCTCGGAAACATGTTTAAGTCATTGACATTTATCGGAGAATCGACAGTTCGTCTCGTCTCGGGGAATTCTAGATCAATCATAGATCTGGGCAGAAGCGCCCTTCCCTAAGCCATAAGATACCTTCTCCTAATCATCGGCGTGACACCTATTCTTTATTTTTCTCGAAAGATGCAGCTACGGCCTTTTTTTTTCGGTTTAGAATGGCATTGTTGAAATTACACAGCGAACTCGATCAACAAAGGATGGCAGTACTTGAACCTCACATTCGCGAAAAACCTGGTAACATCACCCCCCAAAAAGGGAGAACCCAATCGGTCTGCATCTGCATTTAGCATTGCCTTCACCTTTCAATGGATTGGCTGCAGTAGCGGTTCCCTCTTAAGAAGTTCGATCCATAGTCTTATGCCTCGTATCCTTCAAGTGTTTTCTGGCAGAAAAGGAAAAGGCTTCATCTACACCTTTCAAGGGCCTGATTTGACATCTTGTGTCTTGCGTGTGCCGTCTTGTTAATAGCGAATGAAGTAGAACCAGAATGAAGGGGCGATGATCCGCCCACACACATTGGTAGTAGGAGAGGCAGCCACTTGGGGCCTATCCATTCCATACCCAAACGCAACTCAGAATGCCTATGATTAGTATAGTTAACCGCCGGTGCTACTTCCTTAGTGAAGTATCCCATTCCGACTTCTGTAGGGTTTGTTTACCGATCACAGTTTCAGCATTGCACCTCACTAGGACGGCTTTCTTTCTTCCCTTAGAGTCCTTCTAGCGGGTCTTAGTGCCTTCCTCTCTTCCACAAGAGGGAAGATCCAAACTTCAAATACATACTTTTCTTTAAGAATTGGATATAACAAACTACTTAATTAGCATAGAATTATCTTCAGTCCCTTCTCTTCTGGGCTAGGAGTGGAAATCGATCAAAAACCTCAGACGAAATAGCTTCCAAACCCTTAAGTCCATCAGCTACCAATATCTCGTTCTTGAAAAAACAAACCTCTTTGCCAAAGAAACACCATAGGGAGGAAGGAAAACCCATTGAGAGAGAATCTATCAGTTACTTAGCGTGACACAGCTACCCACGCCGACGGCTGCCCCAAGATCGCTGGAAAACGTCCTTCCTACTTTCTTAGCGCTAGATCCGTCCTGAGCATGCTTGTCATCGCCAACATTACCAATCAGAGTAACATTCCTTTACCAAAGCGGGACGGCTGGAGAATTCTGTTGAGTTATAGTTCTATATCTCTAAGGGCTTGCTAGAGGACCCCTTTTAAATTAAACCGGGTTCTGTCACTCCTAAATAAGGTTTCAGAATCGTAGACTTGGGAGTGTAAGCTAGAGCAGAGCTACCTATCTTTGGCGAATTTGTCCAACCGGAGATCGTAGTCTCGTCTCAATCCTCTTTCTTATTCGAAGAGGAACTTTTCCTTAATAGAATAATAGCCTAATCCTGCCGCTATCGTCTTTAGTCTCTAAACCCTCGTAAGGCCTCAAATCTGAAGTCATCCTCTTTTATTCTTTCATCCGAGTTTCCTTCCAAATTAGAAGAAGAAATAAAAGCAAGACAGTCAGTCTATCGACTTCCTTTAGAGGAGAGGCTTCATTCTTCTCCAGCATACACCTGTTCGATAAAGAAAGAGAATATAAGAAAAATCCTTCCCAGTGCGAGGAGAGGAAAGTTCTTATCCTTCCAGCTCTTTTTCGTTCCAGTTTTCTAAGCCAAGTTGAAGAATCAGTCTTTTTCAGGCGTATCCTGCACCTCGAGCATGAATGAAACTATCTTCCCATAAGTCGCGTATGGAGCGAGCCGTGTTGGCCGTGATTTCGAACATCATCCTAGGACAAATTAGAGCTATTAGATGAGAAGAGACTTCACGCCATGAAACATGTCCAGGTCTACCAGAGAAGGCTTTCCCTTGCAGTCCACAATAAGGTAATATAGATAAAGTTCAACATAGGGGAGAAAGTCTTGAAAAAGATTCTTTCCGGACGTGAACCTCACCCTTAATCTGCTTAGGGATTCAATGTGCAACAGGGAAACTCCATTTTGTGCTCGCTCTCTTCTGTCATGCATCATGGCTGGGTGAGTTGGCCCATTGCGAATTAACCTCGGTGCTTCCAATCTGGTCATGCACTTCTTTAAGATTCGGAACCTGGGAGCTTTCCTCTTCATTTCAAAATAGGGGTAAATGTTTCGTAGGGGGGTAAGGAATATGCCGAGGTCTTAATAGAAAGGGGTGTCCCGTCTGCTAGGCTTTTCCGAACTTCCCTTCGCCTTTCTGCCCGTGAAATCCTTTTATTCTGCTTTTTCCCAACCCCATTATTTATTTAGTATTGAAGCATCTATTAGTTAAGGGGGTTCCAGAGAATCATCCGAACATTCTGAGATAGGGTTGTCAAATGGTGGAAGAGGAACGAGAGGAGCCCCTAAGCTTTCCGGCTCACTAGTAGGTGACGAGGGGATTTCAAAAAAGGGGGTAATATTCTGCCGATGCATTCGTTCGGATACATTCTTCCTTCTTCACCTTTTCAACCCACCCTTCCTAAAAAAGCGAATTTGCCTCTTCCTGGTAATGAATTGAGCGGCAGCGAGGAGGTCAGGTTCCATAGGGATTTCGTCTGCTTTTGGAACTTCGATTCCTGGGGGTGACTCCGGAGTTTCAAATTCTCAGAACCTCCTTCGAATTACAGAACTGGAGGGGGTCTCACAGGCATCTCTCTTCGAGCGGCAGTGCAAGCTCGGATGGTGTTAGCGCTGGCAGAAGGTCCTGGATTAGTTTGTACCGGTGTAGGTCCCTGAGTGGTGACTTGTCCCCCTTGATGTTGTGGCATTGGATTAGTATGGATCCCCAATAGCTTCAGTGACATTGGCGGCTTTAAGGTATGCCTTAACTTCGTTCCAATTGATACGATTTTCATCATTCATGTCATAGATGACATCACGCAAAGTATGACACTCTTCGATGGTATGGCCTGCGTCTCGGTGAACTGGACAGAACTTAAAATAGTCGAGACCAGGAGGCCAGGGGAGTGATCTCTGGGTAGAGAAATGGCTTTCCAGGTCAGAAGGATGGAGAATAGGTAGGAATGGGTAGGGGTCATTTTGGTAGTGAGCTCCATTGGGTTGGGTCCCCAGGGTCGCTTGGGAGCACCTTGTTGCTGCTGAGGGGGGGGGCGCAGCGTTGAGCGGGTCTGGGCGGAGCTTGCGCTTCGTTCACTCAAAAAGAATGGAATCCAGATCCGTAAGTGACTTCGATAGGCTTTTAGTTAAGACTGATTTTCTTCCTTATCTTATAGAGCTTTGTCTGATAGGGAATTTTCTGCTCGCTACGCCCCTGCCCCAAGCCAAAATAGCTTGAATAGCTTGATCTGACCGAACTCGCTCTAATGGAAGAATTCTAATAATATGGAATTTCCTGGTATGAGCTTAAAAAGCATTCCCCTGGAGCCTGAAACACGTGAAAGCTAGCCCTCCTCAATCCCAGTCGCATTCGATCTATAATTCTTCTTCCCCTCGGCGGAACTACCTTAATGGAATTCCGGCTTCGCTAAAAGCACCTGGGCTATGCCTCGACCTCTTCGTTGCTTAACTTGAATTGAAAGCTTTCAGTCATCAAGCTTACCTGCCGCCTAAGTGGTGTGTCAAACAACCGAAAGCAGCCGGTTATACAGTCCCTAGCGCGTGCAGCAAGGAGCATGGTGAAGCGCTGCGCAAAGGAAACTAGCCTTTTGTTCCACTTTGTTGATCGAGAAGAAAATATGAAATGATTGAGGTTGAGAAAACCCTGCCGAGAATCGAGAGGCGGGAGGGCACCGAAGCTACCACCAGACTAGCGAAAGGTTTCCCGACGAGGAGAAAGATGAGCGAATGGAATGACATCATGTATGAAATTACCAACCTGTTGATTCCGGAAGTCAACTCCTCGCTACCTCTGCCAAGTTCCTTTTTCTAGCAGGATTTTCTCAACAAATGTCATGGTAAGTTGCTTTTGAGTTCTATTTTCATTACTCCGAATCTTCTTAGTTCGATTCTGCCTCTGCTCCCTTACTCACAGAATCCCAACCGAACAATTATCATTGCCCTGCTTCCCATTCTCTTGGCTACGACACTGGTTCTATTCAAACTGCTAACTATGATTCGGATTTTCTGCCAGACTTCAGGTTCCCTCCCCGTTCTAAAAGCAAGAAAGGCAAGTCGAATCCCAGGGGTACTTTACCTTTACAGATAGAGAGATCGTGGAAGACTCTTTTAATATAAGGATCGGCCTCGTCTTCCTTCACACCCCGAATAGGACTTTGCTAGGAGAAGGAGAGCAGTCGACTTGGTCACAGCTCTGATTCAACTGGGAACAGGACCTCCATCTCAGAAGGGAAATCCCACGGCACATCTTGACTAGGCATTCCCATCTCTCAATCAACAGAAGTAGCCCGTCCGATAAAAGATGCAATAGCAGTCCTTCCTCCAACAGATGCGGATTCATTAGCTGCTTCTAGTCCGATAACAAGAACTGGACCTGGTGAAATCTTTCAAGCTGCCCTTCTTCCTTCCACCAGATTACTTTACAGACTGGAATTCATTCAAAAAGAGTACAGGAACTGGTTTAACAAAAAGGGTCGAGAACTACAGTGATCTGATACCTGGCTCTCTTGGTATGAAGAGTAGGTTATGTAGGCAACAACTCTTCCTAGGTTGTTTCGATCACAAAAGACCAAATAATCGATGAGTAGTATGCTTTATATTGTATTGCCAAAAGACCGATGAGCCTTAGCAGAGCGCATACTTTTTTTTTGAAAAAAAGACTATTCTATTTCCTTCTCGCACCTTCCCTTCAGTCTAATTGGCCTAATTGCCTTTTGAATGGGCGTGCTGAACGAAAACATCGCCACATCATGGAAACTCTTCGTGCCTTACTTATCCCCCTATCTAAGGTAAGGTTAGGCGGGAAGCTTCATCAGGGCTAATATGGCATCTTTCTTCTGTCAGTGTAATCCGGTTCAAGAAAGCAGGAAATCCAGTAATTTGGGCTTAGGAAGGCATCCCTTGGGTAATCCTGCATCTATTGATTCAATTGGGATCGTTTTTATCGATTCATCTCTTTCCCTTGAGCCAGTTCCGACTTGCTTCGCATAGGCTACACAAGCCAGGTTTGAGCTTCTTTATCGGCTTGAGCTACCTATTGTATTGAGTTGCCTCCCCACTGAACTAATTTGGGAAAATAAGAACTGAAGCCCTATTCACAGCTTTTTCGATCTATCTAAGCTACTACGGTGATTTGTGATTCAATCGATGCTAATTCGGCTATTTGACCTGGAGCCGGGTATAGTTTATGGCCTTTTTTTCCTGGTATCTGCCTTGAGGCCAGGTGTGGGATCGATCAGTAGGTCAAAGACCCGTAGTATAGGAGTGAAAGCCAGGGATGCATAGGAGGATGTGATGAACATTGACAAATAGGAGAATGACCTGCTCGCTGGGTGTGAAAGAGGAGGCTTGGAAGCGGAGCATTATTAAAGGTCAACAACTTCTTCCCTCCAATCCAATCGGCGGCTGGGCTCGTCACATCGAAATCAGGTATGGGCCACCTTTCTTTCTAGACGAAAATCACAAAACAATCACTTTCTTATATATACGTTATCTTTAGAACATGATCTTCGAGAAGTGCTGTGATATGAGGCTTTCTTTGTCTCCAACTAATGATCTGTCCTGCGACAACGGGGAAACCCCTCCTCGGCAAAAAGGGACGAGATCCGCTCCGCTCGTATCTTTATTCTATTTCCCGCTCACGCAATTGGTCTATCGCGATGTAGAGCAACAGATGGTACTAACAAAATTTTTCATATTTGGTTGGTAGGCAGGCTGCCGTCCCATGATCAGCTTTCGTATCTTGAAATGCCACTTCGTAATATCTGCTTTACAGGGCAGTGCTTCTTTCTTTTGAGCTTAATAGGACTTTGGAGACGAAGTTGCCCTATACTTTAGGGTCGTATTCTTACCTCGGCCTCTTCTTGCCAGCAGAAGCCCAAGCCTTTAGCTCTCAAAGCCCCCACCTCTGCCTCTATGTCCCACCCACTCGAAATGACAACATGTTAGGTACTGTAATAGCAATCTTACCCACCTATTGAGGTGAGGGAAACGAGAGAACGATCCCACGATCGGAACTAGTCATCGTATATTACGTGTATAATACTCCCATCTATCCATTCAAGATATTCCCTCTCCCGCGTATGATTGAGCAAAAGCTGCAGTTAGAAGAGATTGGTGGGTAAAACTCGCATGTGCTTCTAATCATTAACTCGCGAGTCCGAGTTTGAACAGCACGGCATTCTACCCGATTATAAGATGAAGAATAGAAGTTCCGAGCCCTCACTATTTAGTGATTCGGGACGGGATCCAAGTACAGGTACAAAAGCAATCAACTGGAAGGGACGTGATCTAGCCTACGATCCCATCTCTCTTCTCCAACCAAAGCCGCCATCCAGATTCAGAAGCGGAAGCGGAAAGAGTTTACTGAAGAGGCTTTCATCACCTGTTGATCCAGTTTCCCTTTCGATGATTGAGTTCGAGATTTAGGGAGCTTAAAGGTTGGGGCCAATAGATAGTCAGTCTCTAGTCTCAGAAGAGTGCTTACCGCAATGAAATTGTTTTGCTGCGTCGCAGCTAGTTCCTACCGGCTCTATTCGTTAGGGATTTGGAAAAATCTTCCAGGCACGAGACCTGCTCTTCTATTTCGGTCAGAAAAGGGCAAACAGCCGTCAAAGTAACGAGAAAGACCGCCTTGCCCGATTATTCCTCGTGCGTCTTATTAGAATAAGATATTTCTTTTGACGACTTCACTATTGGTGGGAGGACTCACGACTGCTGTTGAGAAGAAGAAGAATCATTCACAGTCAGAAAGCTAGATCAAGAAAGCAAAGGAAAGGAGTAAAGGAAACCAGAGTCAAGGGATTCATTGAAGCATGAAAAGCGATCTTTATCTTTCAAGGGCTATTCCCAATGAGAGATTACGATAATAATCATAAGAGAAGAAAGATCGTATAGCGTAGAAAGTCTTCCTTACTATCTCCTCCCTCCATCTAAGGTAAGTAGGCTTTCTTATAGAGTAGGTAGTAGCTTAAGCGCTAAGAAGCTAAAATCATGCTACAACAACGATATGCGATAACATGCAAGTCGTATTCGAGGTTGAGTATTGGACTTTTCCTGTCAGTTACGAGAAGGATTCGAACCTCCATCTCTGGGAAGCATGAGAGGATCTCAGCGAACTACCATTTATTCTAATCGTGACTTTGGTAACCCGGTTCACCTTTCAGCTACGTCCGGGGGAGAATTTGAAAATGGTGGTCTGAAAGTCTTACCTAAACTCTTAATAAAGCCTATAAAAAATCCTAACTACATACCTCCCAGAACATAATCAAGAGCTTGGGCAAAGTGGGGACTCTGCGTGCTCTGATTGACGAGATCTACATAGATCTGGTTTAGACATTGAATGCTTGCGTCGCTAAAAAAAAGACGTTCGGCTACCTCTTGGAGATTGACTCCTGTTGGTAAGTTCACATCTACAGCAGTATCCCTATAGACTCTCCAAATTCTTTTTAGTTGGGAAACGATTTTGTCTTTCAGTGCATTTATCGTTAATTCATTAATAAGTAATAGCAAGGTCACTCTAAAGAGGTATTTTTATCCTTTTCTTGCTAACAGCAGGCGCGTATAATGGGAAAGCGAGTTTACGAGCTAACTAAGAGCTCTCTTTACTGACAGCATGCAAGCTTACCTTCAAGCCATGCTTACACAAGCTGCTTATATGCCCTAGTTTAACTACCTCGGTTCACTTAACTTGCTCCCATCCTTCTCCCGTCTGACTCTGTATTACGTAATGATCTGTCTTACCTCTAAAACCCCCTTCTCTTCACCTGATACAAGGCAGTCGAAGTCCCCGCCACCCTGCGGATCTCAATCTAGCGACGGCACCCGGAACCACACTGCTGCCGCTGCCCTTCGGGCACACCTCCTACGCTTATCACTGACCTACGCTCTTGCAGCATGCCCCCTTCGGGCAATACGGCTTTCGTAATACGCGAAGCAGCTGAGCGATAGCTCTTCGATCGTCTTGCGATAGCGAAAGCCTTAATTAAGTCTTATTCTTTTGTTCCCGAACAATGATCATTCATTAGGCCGGCCCGACCAAAGACTGAAAGCCTGGTCCGGGCAAGCTCTATTATGGGAACTAATCTGACCAAACTGGGTCTAATGGAACAAGATCTCGATCTCAATAAGGAATTTGAATCTGGGAGGGCCGGCAAGAATCAATGCGATAGCGAGGTTGAGCAGTAGCGAGGGGCGATAGCGAAGGCGTGGTTCATCCTCGTAGATGCGAAGGTTCGGATCGAAGATCTTCGCGAGACGGCCCATGAATCTCGAGAATCGAGCGTGGGGCTTGAAGACCCTACCGCATTCCGGCCCCGGGGCAGTATGCCGGGAATAAGGGGGGACATACTGGATCCATTCCCTTGGTTGGGGGCTGTGCCCCCCCTATCCTTTCAATTTATGGATTCCCTGGTCTTTTTTTTATTCTTTATCTCTTCTCGTGACCTTCTTATGCGAGATAAAGTAACCCTTTATTATCTTATATCATCAGGGTAATGATCCATCAACCTATTGCTGCTTTTTATGAAACACAAATAGGATAATTTGTCCTGGAAGCGGAAGAACTACTGAAACTGCGCGAAATCCTCACAAGGGTTTATGCACAAAGAACAGGCAAACCCTTATGTTATGGGTTGTATCCGAAGACATGGAAAGGGATGTTTTTATGTCAGCAGCAGAAGCCCAAGTTCATGGAATTGTTGATCTTGTAGCAGTTGCATAAAAAAGAGCAGGAATTTCACACAAATCGCGATTTGAGATTTTAGTTTTTTACCGTATTCTATTAATATTAATTATTAATTTGAATTTTTTTAATAAAATAGAATATGAATATAGAAAGAATTCATAATCATCCGGTTAGGATCGATCTAAACCAGCCCATTATGCATACGATTCAACATGCCAACTATTAAACAACTTATTAGAAACACAAGACAGCCAATCAGAAATGTCACCAAATCCCCCGCTCTCGGGGGATGCCCTCAGCGCCGAGGGACATGTACTAGGGTGTATGTGCGACTCGTTCAGATTTCAGATTGTGGTTTTTTTTCAATTGAAAATGCGAAAGAATTCCCCATTGGTAGCAAATGATTATCTGTTAAGCAGGGCAAATCTTATTTAAATTAAAATAAAAAGCCGAAAATGGATGCCTCTACTCTTGCAAGAACGGACTAACAAGGTCAACTAATCCGCATAATTAAATACCGTTACTGTAAAAACGGATCTCGTTGTGAAAAACCTACTACTGGGGAGGGTAGAGCCAAAAAGTTTAAACTTTACAAGTTAACAATAGCATTGATTCGATCAAGTAAGGGGCTCCGGTGTATAGAGAGGACCTCCCCGTTTAAGAAATAACCATAGAAACGATGGAACCCACTATTTATTTATCCATTTATATTTACTATTTTTTTAAGAAGACTATTTTACTTTATCCCCCCTTTTTTTTACTATATGAAATCCACACTTTGACACCTGAGATTCCGTAAGGAGTAGATACTTCCGCAGGAGCATAATCTATTTTCTGGTTAAATAGATTACAAGATGTTTTTCCATACTTTCCGCATTCAGTTCCAGCTATTTCTGCGCCTTTTAATCGACCTGAACAACATATACGGATCCCCTCTACCCATTTATTCATTAATAATGAAAGATCCTTCACTATTTTACTAAAAATGGAACTAAATGATCTTCTTTTGTTGCTCAGTTGAAAAGAGATGTCTTGAGCAATCAGAGAAGCACTTTGATAAACAGATTGAATCTTGACCGACGTGATTAAGGTATTAGTGTTTGTTCTATTAGACAACAAAGATCGCATTTTTTTCATTTCGTTCAAATAAGAGTTGTACCCGTACGGAATTCTTATGTTTCTCAGTATGATAGAAATCATCATCTCTATTCCCTTTATCAATTCTCCTATCCCACCTAGGTTTATGAATTTATCTCTCAATTCCATTACCTTATCCTTACCCAAGAGGTAAAAGCATTTTCTCCTTAATTGACCTAGGAGTTGTTCCCGGGCATCTTTAAAAAAAAGGTTATTATACACCCCAACCCCATCCCTTAGAAAGAAAAAGGTAGCACCGAAGAAAGGAAAGAGCGAGATGGTGGTTTTTGTTGTTCCCGCGAAGCGAAGATCATTCGCTTGGCGAATGAAGTGAGTCAACCTCTTTTTGGCTTCGGCCAAACACTTTTTCTCGCTGGTCAAGCTTTCTACAAAAAAGGCGATGCGAGAACGTATTCTCTTATCTAAGCTTCTTCCCTGTGCATTCGCTCCCCCCATCGTAAATGGTTCAGCCACGCCCGGTGACACGAAATGATTGAGAACTACGACGGGGTCGAAATGAATTTGGTTCTTTGTATTCAAAAAATATTGCATGACCAAATAATTCAAGGAGAGGCGCACTGCGGGGAGGGTCCTTTTACTTTTAAGTAGATGACTCGTCGGGCCGTCGGAGCGGTACTTCTTTGGGAAAAAGAAATGGAATAACTTCGTTTTTCTGAAGGAGTCGTCATTTTCTATCAGGAAGGATATGTCATTTACAACCCCGGCGTCTTTCGGATGCTTGAAGGCCCCGCTGACCAGAAGTAATTTAGAAAGATTCTTCTTTCTCGATGGTGATCGGTCATGGTATCCATAGCCTTCCTTCTTTTTCGGCCAAATCCTGATTTCGTTTTCCTTCTCCCGGTCGTCGAGCCTGATCGACTCGACTCTTTTCCCTGCCCCCCGGCCTCTCACTTTGTTTCGTTCTTCTTCTGTATTGTTGCTTGAATGAAGACACCTGATCGGCCCCACTTTCCCGAATCCCTTCCCCTTTCCGGGTCTGGTTTTTTTGCGTCGTTTCAGTCGTCGTCGTCCATGGGGAAGAAAAAAATGAATGAATATTCTTTTGGAAAAATGTAGAATAATACACCTACCGAGACTCACCTTTGTCGTAGGTGGCGAACCTAAATAAGATCTCAGATTGACATTTTGATACACTAATTTACCATAATAATAAATAGAGTCAATGGTGACTCCGCCGTGGAAAGAGCCGCTTCTTTCTTGCTTGATAGGGGGGGCTTCCATTCACCAGCGCAGACTACAAAAAAAGTGCTCTCCGAACCGTGCTGGATAGTCACCTATCACACGGCTCTCACTCAAACCCAACCTGTGGTGGATCCCGGGGGACAAAGTCAAAGCGCTTGATCCTTTGCCCCATATTGGAGATGCTCCTCACCGCCGATCAAGCAGCGACGCTGCTCTAGGCTTAGCTTTAAGCCGCTATCGTTCGGTTTGGATAAGTCAAGTCCCTTCGGTCGGTTCGCTCAGATGGTCTTCCCTTATCTTCCCTAACGTTCAGAGTTGTTCTGGTTTGAGAAAGGAGCACCCTGAATGAATAAGAAATGGACAGCAGAGGGTGCCGCAGGCATGATTCTTATTCAACCGAGTTGAAGCTAGCAAGATGTCGATTACACACCGGAGGTTGGTAAGAACTGAGGGACAATGCCCCCCCTAACCTAAGTGGGCCTACCAGCAACTGGTACTTGATCGGGCGGGGGGCGGTTTGGTTTCGTGCAACGCCTTCGCAGCAGGAAGAGGCAGTTGTCATTTGAAAGGAAAGGCCCATAGGTTTCCAATCCAAAACTGCACACCCTGATAAAAAAAAAGAGAGAAGGGGGTAGATTTAGGCTCCTTCCCTTCCACTGCATAGCCGCGCTAGCAGGTACTATAAGCCCTCTGTCCCACGCATCTAACCAGCTCGCGTGGTTCACCGGTTCCACCGAAAACTCTCATTTGTTGAAGCGGAGCATAGTGCGCTTTAGGCGCCGAGCGAGAAACGTCTCTTCTTTCGTTTCGGTTTATTCACTGATCTGAAACTTAGCACTTGTTTTCGGGCGGCGGCGTTTTTGAATGAAGTCTATCCGAACCGAATTAGCATTTATCAGAGCAGGCTAGGCCTCTCCAGCGGAGCTGGGCGCCGGGGCCCTGAATGTGCTAGCGATCGGCACATAGGGGGTGGTTGCCCGGGTTTCTCGGCCTGGTATCCTGCACCTCGCGTTTATGATTTTTCAACTGTGCCCCGGAGACACGGTCGAAGCACGCCCGCCCAGCGTGCTTCTTTCACGACATGCTCTGGTCCCGGGTGTTTTCCAGTGGTCTTCTAGCCTTAGAAGAAGTCGTGTCCGGGACGGACATCTGCAACGTCCTCCCACGCTTTATTTAAAATAGAGGACAAACTGAAGGAAAAGACTGACCCATTCGGTGACTTTGGCGGTCGCCCTCACTGAACCGACTTGAATCTGAACTACGATTAAGATAGAGTCTGACCGAAATCGGATTTCCTTTGCGTGCCATATGCCCTTGCAGTGCTGTCTTTTTCCCATCTCTCTTCCCGGTCCAATGTGTAAAGTAAACTCTCCATGTTGACCAAAAGACAAACTTCTCTCTCTCTCTTTATCTACGTTCTGCAATTAGATAGAACCTGTCGGTCTGAAACTGAACTCTTAGTTTCAATAGGAAAGTCAGATCTTCATAAGATGCTTCTATTCGTTCCCTTCGCGGATCACGATCTACTTTACTTTGACAGCAGTCACCCTTGACTTTCATCCAACCTCTCGATCATGTCGGGCCCGGAGTCAAGCTCTTTTGGAAAGGTGATGTCATCATCGAAAAGCAAGGTGTGTTACGCATATAGCTTAACCTCGGATTCTGCACAATTGAAAAAAGAAAGAGGATCAAAGGGCTCTCTTCCAATCTCAGAATAGGATCTTAGGCATACGGTGACCGGCTAAGCGAGACCCAAAAAGATAGGTCTACACAAGGCGAAGCTCTATTGGGCGTTGCTTTCTAGATCGACTCTATGAAGAATATGAAGAGGCTTCTTTCTACGCTTTCTTTTCTTATTCAATTGAGAGTTTGAAAGGAAACTCAGTCCTTAAGTATTAGGCTGATCGGCTGATAGGATTGACTCGCGGACTGGATGAGACCATTCACTCACGGAAGACTTGCTAGATATCGCTCCTTCAAAGTGAGCCTCTTGAATAGGAATTCCCCCCAGCAGATCAGGGGGTTCCTATAGGGGCCGGGTACACTCTACCTGAAATGAAAATGAGACAGAAATGAATGCAAGACTTCGAAAGCTTGCAATACGGAGAGTGGGTGTATGATAACGAAAGGCTAAAGCAGATGACATCGGCTAGTGAGCAAACGAGAAGGCCTTTTTAGAAAGCCTTGTTAAATTAAATAAACCCTAGATGCATCTTCCGGTTAAAATTCCCTAACAATGTACCAATGAGAAAGCAAAGCCGGACGCTGTAAGAGGTAACTAAGATCCTAATTTACTCTATTATGCCAAGGTTCTCAAAATTATCTATAGCTTTACTCTTCCTTTTACTCGCTCCCTTTTTGCTATGGATTTCACTCCAAGCCCAAGGTTTTCGGGAACCTCTAGTGTTAAAGCCTGAAGAGGAAAAAAAGAAATAAGAAATAGAAAGGTTTGATCAATGAATGAAGCCACCAGAGGTTTAAGAGATGCTCGCAGAAGCTTCGATCTTCGCTAAAGACTTTCCCCTAGGGATTTTTACACCTTTCGGAAGTCCTAGACACAAGTAAAGGGCAGATACGTCCTTCCTTCTAGTCCTTCTGGCTTCTGCAATTAGCATGTCTTAGGCACTTATAATAATAATAGACGACTTGCATTCTACTCTTTCCTATTAACTTGCATTATAATAAATAGGAGGTCTCCCAATCATAAGAAGTACTGCTTGGTCTCAGTATTATCCTTCACCTTAGGTTTCGGTTCTTAACTTAAGACAACTAGGGAGTCTGTTTCCTTTAATTTAATGGCTTTCTATCCGTACGAGTAGGATAGAGAGAAGCGGTAAAGTAAAGGTCTTTCTTCCTACCTACTTTCCGGGCAATCCATATCAATAAAAGAAGAAAGAAAGCATTCCTAGGGCTAGGAAGCAATCCATGCTTGGACTTCAATTGTAATTGTATGTGTAGCCTTTGCCTTTCCCCTTTGCTGATTAAAAGACTTCCTTTTCATTAGATAGAAAAAAGGAAGAACCTTTCTTGCCCGGTTTCAGTCCAATAATTAAGAAGAATCCGGTATGGAACATACTGTTGGGACCGAGGGAAAGGAAGAACTTAACTTAGTAGCTAAGGTGGATTGAGATCTCTTAAGTTCTCCTAGGGGGAATACCCCCTTCTTATCTTCCCTTTAGGCTATAGGATCTTGAATACCTTATAAAGATAAGAGGTAGACATTCCATTAGGGTAAGGGAGAATAGAGACAGTCAAAGTGCTTCTGGTTTTTAGTGTTGTTTGCATTGGCCTGCTGAGCACACTAAAAAAAAAACAAGAAACTAGATCCTTACGCTCCTGGGACTCCTCGGCACAGGGAGTACGGGCCTTCATCTCCAGGAGAAAAGCATCGAGTGCGCGGGATCCTTTCTCTTTTTATTACTTCAAGGGTCTTCTATTCGACATTCTTATTAGAAAGGCTTCGGCATCCAGTTTCCTATTTTGGATCGCGTCTCGCGAAAGAAGATCTACTGGCAAAATAAATATCCAATTCCTCTTGGACTTTCTTTCTTGGTCAGACGAACCACCTTAAGCAAGCGACTTGGGATGGGAAGACTTCTTGGCATCGGTCTCTCTTTCTATATATATTGATTCAAGGCGGGGAAGATAACCTGCCTCATCGTAATAAGACAGCATGCTTCACAGCCATCGATCTTTGAATTCAATGAAAGAAGCTTTCAAAGGCCACAAACGAAAATAGAATGATTGGGGCGCAGAAGCCCTCCAGCTTATCTTATGCATCAAAAAGGCTACTTGACCAGCCTACTGATTCTTCTTATGGGGCAGTACCAAAAAAGATATGAAATTAAGGGCACCCGAGTCCCTAACTGGAATCACGGAAAAAGCCTCTTACGCAAGTATACAAACAGCTCTCCTAGTTCAAAAAGACGTGTGCTAGGATTCTTATTGTACTTGTACAAAGGCGAGGGCGTGAAGAGAGATTAATGAAAAAAAGAAAGCAAGCCCTAAATCTTAACAGTCCTGGATGCAAAAAGCCCGATTCGAGGGTTGAGGCCATGGCGAGATCCAATTCGACATACCAACTCTTATTCTTTTTGAAGGGGAAGTCCAAGTAAACCATTACAAGGAACGTAGTAACTCGACTGAAAGGATAGGGTAGAGGAATTGAGTGGAATGGAAATCATATGCTTTGAGGAACAAGAGCACAAAAGAGACCTGCGGCGGGGTAGACACGGCAGGCGTTTTGCTTATAGGGCTACAGGAACTTTTTCAAGAGCCTCATCGACTATCAGCATGACGAGGGGAAAAAGCAGCGGATTCCTGGTTCGCTCGAAATCTCTTCCCCGGGCATAAGCGGGGAGTCTATCTTTAGGGACTTGGAACAGCCCAGGAGAGAGCCCGCCCCCCAACCAGAGGCTGCGCCGCCTGCTCCAAACATTCATGTAATACAGGCGGAAGTCAAAGAGGAACTGCGTGATTTTCTTAGGGCTCATACAAAAATAGAGCCAAAATTCACCTTTGTTACTTGCTTGCCCTGCCCTCGATTAAGATAACTCGTACTATAAGTAGATGGGCTAGATTGAAAAAATGCCCTACTTTCCTAAGCACGATAACTCACCACTTGCTCAAGAATTGGCCTGCTTTAGCCCTTGACCTACCTTAACTCCTTGGGATAACTAAGAGACTTGTTCGCTTTACTTTACTGACCTACCATAATGAAAGATTAGCGACAAGAGCTTGACTTGCGTAAAAGAAAGAACTCAAAAAAATCTCGCTTTCCCTCCCTTTGTTCTCTTTTGCCTTATCAAAATAAGGACTGAGAGTCTTAGGGCTAGCTGGCTAATAGATTTTCACTCAAAGAGGCTCGAAGGCAAAGTAAACTCAAACTTAAGACCTGCCATTCAATGGAAAAAAAGTAAAAAGAGGGATTGTAGGAAGAGGGACTTCCCCTGACCTAAGCATTTCTTACTCTGTTGGCTTAAGTCATTGCTTAAAATCTGATCCTTTTTTATTCGGTATGTCGCTCTGCGATCAGAGCAAATGAACAGACAAAACTAATAAGTAAATGAGAATAAGCCAAGCCTTTTACATTTTCTTTTTCTTTCCCTTTCTGCTCCCACGGTCCGTGTGAAGCACCACTTATTAAATTATAGATGAGGGGGGTCTTCGGCCTAAGACTGGTTTGGCTCCTCTTATACGATCAATCTCCTTCGGAGTCGAATCACAGTAAAGTCAAACGAGCTCTGCCCGAGTCTATGTTGGTAATGATCTGGTCAACGGCTGAGGTATAATCTCTAGTATGTATGATACCCCTGGAGTACCTCGTTTCGAGGATTGGATAAAGGTCTGAGGTTGACTCTCAAGAACAAGAATAAGAACTTCCTCATGTGAAAAGAATGCGTAGGCCAAGAAAGCTCAAAGGAAGTGCAAGAATTCAAGCTGAAGCAAGGACGGGGGAAGGGGAGATTCCTCTATAAAGCAAATGCCGAGACAGGTGCTAGATGAAGTTTCATCTTCATTGGCATTCCAGAACCCAAGTCGTTCAGTCTTTACCAGCCCTGAAAGGGCTTTTGCACGTGAAGAAGAAAAGGACGAAGCTTCTCAAGGTGAAATTGAGAAGAGACTTATAGTTCTTTGGAATTTGATTTGCTTTTCTAGAAGAATCCCTCGCTCCTGTATGGAGCAAACTAGGGTGCTCTCTTCCCACCCGGTGTCGCCTCTGACTCCCTTTCTTGGCTAAGCTCTATTGGGCGCAGCTTTCTCGATCCTTCATTCCGTGCCATAAGGCTATCTAACGTAGGCGCTACCCGCAGGTACCGGTGCTTTACTTTATGCGTAACAAGCTTGATTCCAAAGATCTCTTGTCTTATGCTGCTTTATTCGATTAGATCCCTTCTCGCCTAGTAGTTTGGTAGGCTACCGAGCAAACTCGGTGTAACCGCTGGTGGTTCTTTTTCTCTTTGTCCGGCCCGCCAAATTCTTTTTCTGCATCTATGCCCTTTTCCTTGGAGTTCAGTTCTAAACTTGCCTAATAATGTGAATTTCTTTCTCGAAGAGGAGGCCTGAGAGACGGCCAAGGTGTGACACTTCGTTCACTGCTGGCGTGGAGTAAGACATGCCGCCTTAATGCACTAGACAGTTAGAAGGATTTGAACTATTACTGAACCGGCCTTCGAGACGAAAGGAACGAAAGCAGGCAACATGAGTATGCTACTTCCTGCGAGAATGCATTCTAATGGTTTGTCATGTTCCTACTCTAACTCCTGCGAGAATGGCCCTCCCTACTACAGACTACGCTCGGAAAGTCGGTGATAAACAAGAAGAGAAGAATTTGAAAGAAGAAAAGAGAAGTCCCGAGAAGTACTTCACTTAGCCTTTCTCTAGTAGTTCTTCCCCTCCTTCCTCACTACGCTTCGCTTGACTTGAGTCATATTCCTAAACTCCCCGTAATGCTTGTATTCCCTTACTGAACGGAAGGAGCGGTTCCCTTACTCGCTTGCTAATTATAGCCGGAACGAAGGCACGGATTCTATACCAAGTCTTTCCTATTCTCGTTTTAGCCCCCTTCTCTAAGAATAAGGTGAGCTTGTTTGTGTTCGGGCTTTCGACACCATATACTAGTGCGGGTGAAAGCCTCGAAAAAAAAAGGCTTAGCCATTTCCTAGCAACACAAGGCAGGTGCAAAAGGCGAGAGGATAGCGTAGCTACATGAAACCAAGTCATTCTTTCTAGAATACTTGCTGGCATGCGAGACAAGACTGGAACCAAGGCCAAGGGCAGGAACTCTACCAACAGGACCAACAAGAACCCTATCATCAACCAATAGGCCAGGAGCTTCAACTGAAGCCGAGGAGCTTATTGCCTCGACCTCCTGGGAGAGGAGCTTTTACGCGTAAGAATCCAACTAGAAAGCGGTTCTTGCTCTGGTTTCAGGGAATCCCTAGAAAGCCCAGGTCAAGGACTAGACTAAGAGTAGGTGTGTAAGCAGCCAATAGTGCTTCTTACGGAGAAGTGTTTCAAGTCATAGGGACACTAGCTACCCTTTTCTAGATTTGTGGCGGGAGGCAGGAAACTCCGTCTATACCACAGACGAGACCCGGGAGTCATAGTTCCAATAGCGAAGGAATTAGAACTATTGGCGGCCGCGAAGGATACGGAACGTTTAGGCTAATGGTACTACTAGTCAACTACACTAGCGGACTCTTTATGCGCTGACTGAACTTGCTTCGTAGACAAGGTTCGTTCCGTAGCACGCTTCGGGCGAAGCCGGGGCCCGATTCCCTTTACCCCAAAATCTAGTTTTTATTCAAATCCCGACTCAACCCCTCACCCTGCCTGCACCACAACCACTATTACCCCTTACCAACCACCTCCCGTCTACAATCTTGATAAAGTCTCTTGGGAGAAAAGATACAGAGAAGAGAGAAAGGGAAGATTGTGATGAGATTGGGAACATGACTCGCTCTGGCAGATGTTTTAAGCCAGACAACCTGAAAACAGATGGAAATAAAGAAAAAGACAAAGAGAAAGGAAAAGGGAAGGAAAATACGGATGCTTTTCTCAAGGAAATCCAGAGGTCGGAATAGAATGCGGCTGAACAGTTTAGCAAAGCCCCTGCCAAAATTTCGATCTTAGGTCTTCTTTTAACTTCAGAGTGAGAATAAATGATGGAAAAATTTCGGAATGCACATGTCACCCCAGACATTTCACCCAAGAGATTGGCCAGGTTAGTGGGACAGATTTTGGCTCAGCTTCAACCTCATGAGAGGTGATTGCACCAGTAGCAAAAGAGATCTCAGGATAAAGAGGTACCATATCATATGTGTAACGAAAACGGACATGACACAGCAAGTTGCTAGTATAACTTGTTCGCACAGGGGTCTGAAAGCTTTTCAGTCAAGACTGGTCGGGGCTCTGGAGAGGAAGAATCTACATCGCTCACGATGCGAGCAACAAGGTAATGGTGTCCGAAAGACAGATCTCATCACAGCACTTGCTTTCCCTAAACTATCTATCTTTAGAAGAGCAAAACTTCAAGAGGGAATTCTCAAATTCGATAGCCTTACAACAAACAAGCTTGCTTAACGCACTAGCTTTGAGTTCCGACTTAAAGGCTCTTATAAGTTAAAAACCAAAAGACAAAGCGCATCGCTCTCACGCTCGTCAGTAAAGTCAGTTATTCGTCTTTTATAAACGAGTGTTGTGTACTAATAGACACTTGCTTACCGTAACCGCAAAGAAAGAACGGTTCTATCTATTCATAATCATAAGGGCTGGAGCGCCTTTCGAACGGTATAAGTTATGACTTCGCTTCCGAAAAGATAGATTTCACTCTGATTCACCAGCATCCACTACCGGAAGGAATTGCCTTACTTACCGCCTGCTCTTTCCTTTTCATTACCGATCCGCTTTCATAACAGCGTAAAAGAAAGGAGTCTCGGTATTCGTTCTGACTTCCGCTCGCAAAGAAAGAAGATCTGGATTTGACTAGGGCGAGCGCAGTTTACTATGCGAGTGGAGAGATTTAAGCGAGCTAATAGCGACTCTTTCAGACCCTCCCTTTCTTTAGACTTGCAGTAAAGCTGAACAAGTTTACTCAGCTTGCACTTGAGCTTTTTTAATCCGCATTAAAAAATCCCCAAAGCTACAAGAAAGCCCGCTACTTGCCAAATACAAATAGTAAAGCGCCTTCCTCCCTGACTTGACTTTCCTAGCTACCAAGCCCCTCTTCATTCAAACCCTTGCCAGAAGGACGAAAGAAAGGAAAGATTCTCTGTGATACCGCTTGAATAACGATAATCGGAGTGAAAAGCCTTAAAGAGAAAGCTTTAGCAACGGTAGGAGTGGCAATCGTCACTCGCCAGCACCTGACGAGCTTACCAGAACCTTCTCTCGCAACAAGAAGAGTTTGACTTGGGCAAGTTCATGATATGAAGAGCCTTTAGATGAAGAACGCCCTACTAATACAAGTCAAGGAGAGGAAGGACCAATGAGGGCAAATATCCTATCCCATGGGGCTGACCTCCGACCATCAAAGAAGGGATTGGACTCAGGTAGGCAAGGCAGGATCCCAACCTATTTCTCCCATCAAGCAAGCATCAGAGTCAACAGGCTTTGTATCTTTCTCATCCGGGATAGGCCCCGAAAAAGAAAGAGCTGCGAAATTAGAAAGACTAGCACAAAGAAGTGATGACTTTCTCTTCTCTCTTCGGATCGGGCCAGTCACCTTCATTCGATGCGTATAGTTTTTGCTAGAGTGGGCGGCGCTCCCGGTGAAGAGATGAGTTGCAATATGAGTCGATGTTATCGAAGGTAATGATTCCTGTTCAAGGAGACTCCGGAGTGGCATATTCGACGTAAGATGAACCTCTATCCATCAACTGATCTGTCTGGGGAAAAAGAGTACCGATCTCCTTCTTACGCCCATGCGTTTCGTTCAAGGGCGAGTCTAGTATTCTGCCCTTTCTGGTCGCTTGCTTCCGATTCCCTTACTCGATCTCCTTCGGACCCTCCTGCTTTCTTGTTGTATCTTTCTGCATGATGAACCTTTGGGGGGAGCAGCAGAGTTTTCGCCTGCCCCTCTAGATCAGCCTATTCTTTCTTTTTCATTGGTGGAGGTCCGTATCAAAGATAGCTCATTCTTCTTGATTCGCTATACAAAGTTCTTAAAGATCCCTCTTTCATCGGTATTGAACCCACATAAAGCCTGTTGCCGATCCGATTACCTATTTATACAGAAGAGAAGGAAGTTTGGACCGGCTGAAAGAAGGACAGCGGGGAAAGTTATCTAACCTGGGAGAAACCTTAGAATCCGTCTTTGAGGGAGGGTCTGAGGATGCTGACAAAACTGAGGGCTAAATGGGGGAATTGTCTTACTGCATGAGAGTCCCACTTCGGGGGGGACTGAAACCATGGAGGAGCTTTTAAGCCACTCGACTGTAAGGTAATGAAATTTAGGCGACTTTCTTCTCTGCTAAAAGATCTCTGGAATGCTGGCTTTATCAACATTTTATGGGCAATCTGGTTGGAGAGGAACTCGGTACGGTTTGAGAATTTCAAGCCGAGTGCTACAAGGTGCAAGATTAGGATCATGAAGTGGGTGTCGGAAGCCGGAATCCTATAATATAAAAAGGCACAATGGTGAACTCTGTTACTGTTAGAGACCTTGAAGTTTTAAAATTATTCAAGCTTCAATGCCGGCCAAGCCCATCTATTATCATAAAATAGAGCCTTCAGTTGCACAAGAAGAGAGGTATAGCTAAGGGACTCAGATACCACACCTGAACTGAATAGTCATGTTGTAACGTCAATAAAGAAAATGTCACGTAGGGCCCATGCAGCTCCTATCCCAGCTCCCGAGCTCTAGTGGTTATGCCTTCTACAACGAGGAAGTACAACTAGGATGAAAAGGAATTTCTCTTCCCTGACCGTTCACGCTGTACCAAAGGTTGCTACATCCGAAACTGCTTCCCGCGCCTCGGGAGTCACTCCAAAGGCTGATCTTTCAACGGTTGCTGCAGCTGGTGTAATGGATTCTGATTCCCGACGATTCGTTAGAATCTCGGGGTATCTCTATCCTTCTCGTCGGGCTGATGAGGCCTGCTATGAAAAGGGCTTATAGACTTGTTTATAGCCTGTATAGTTGCTAAAATGCTACTGAGCTTGTGTTTCCGATGCCTGCTGCACTGTCAAGTGCCCTTAGCGGTGAAAGAGAACCTTGCGCTCCGAAGCCGCTTTTCCATTTAGCTCTTCCGCTTCGAGCAGTGGCATGATCGGAACAGGGACTTGTGGGGCTAGCATGGCCATAGCTTGACCCTCTTGAAAGGGATGTAGGACGAAGACTTCATCAAGCAGTCCCGTGGAGCACCTCATAGCTTCTCCTTTCCTCTAGTGCTTTCAAGGGCACAGGGAGACAATTTCACAGCTGCGGAACAGAGGAGAAAGAGAAAGCGGATGCTAACTCAACAACCGATAGGAAGGCAGATTACTCGACCAATAACTATGGAAAGTAGGTACTAGCTCGAGTAAGCAGAGACAGAGATCTAAGTGAGATAAGACAGGGAAGTCTCGACTTCGCTTGTTTCGGAATGCACGACTTCCTATGCTCTAAACTCATATCTGGATTGGCTTTCTTCTTTGTTATATAATAAGAGGTGCACGGAGTCCAAGTAAAGAATTTTTGGGCTTCATATCAGCGGCGGCCACTCTCTCTCTTACTTTCTTTCATTTAGTTAGGCGTGGTAAAGGATCTCGCTCGAAAGAGACTCTTGGTTCACCTACTCAATTGGAATGACTCTTCCCCTTACTTATCTCTTTACTCAGAGAAGTCCCTCTCGGAGCTATTCCCCGGCGCTGTCTTCTTTCTCCTTACTCTGGGAATGAAGCCGTAAGCCGAACAGAATACGGACTTGCTTGCTCTATTTGATTCAGGACCTCTTGCTGCTGCGTCTCTTTCGCCTTAATCTTAATAAGGCCTGGCTATTCCGATTGAGAATACGGAAGAGGCTATGAAATAGAAGAAAGAAGGTGAGTTCGAACTCTAACTCAAGAGCCCTTACTCAAGAGGGCTTCTCTTCCTCTTATTGTCAGAAGTCAAATGGTTAAGTCCAGTTGGGGCAACTGGGCCAGACGACATTGATAGCGGAGTTTCCGTGGTAAGGTACAAAGCTTTTTGTCTGGGTCTTGGGCAGACGTACTCAACTGGTACAAATAGAAAGGCTCGTCCAGTGAGTGATGACACTGGCGAGTAAACTGCAAAAGGGTCTTGCTTGGTATAAGCGGATGAGTTAGTTATAATTAGCTCAGATGTGACTTCTTTGCTCGGTTTCGGTTGCTTGACTCAATAATGGCCCTTCAATGACTTTGTGGCGTACTTGGGTCCGTGACATGGCTTACTAACTGTGCCCAATGGGGGTGAATCCGCTATTGAATCATCCGCCGAGAGGAGCCCAGTGATCATTTGAAGAAAGCCCCAAACCGGTTATCCAAGACCTAACTAAACTTATACTCTAGTTACATACACAGGCGCTCTGGCATAAGTATATGCATCTCCGTGTGGATCATACCCGAAGTAGGACTTTTTTCCTGACCCCTGAGCGTCTTAGAATAGAACCCCGAATTTCTTATTTAGAAGGGTCACGCCCCGCTCGTCGGGAACCCGAGCTTTGCCATTAAAGAAAGTGTTTTTTTGTTTTGTCTTTATTTTACTTAAATTAAAATAAAAATTGTGTAAGTGAACCGCCGACTTAGGCTCTTTGGAGTCAGAGGGTTAAAGCTCCTCGTGTTGAGCAGGAGGCTGAGACTTCTACTGATAGCAAGCACCGGTACTTTACTTGGATTCGGCTTGGGGCCAATCCCTATTTTCCAATCTCGTTATCGTATAATAATAAGAAGAAGATAGCAGCCCGTGCCTCTTTGATTATCTAGGCTAGTGGTCTGGTCCCTGGTTGCCCAAATCGACTTTCTCTACAAGATGGCTTTCTGGGTCAGACTCTTCTCCCTATGGTCGAAAATCATGCATTCCCTTCTATCAGCAGTGGCATCAAAGTACCGTTCGTGAAAAGAAATATCATAAGAGAAGAAAGAAAAGAGCTTCGGGTTCAGAAGTCGTACGCCTGGTTCACTAGGTTCTACCACTGCAGGGCGTGATCATGCTCAAAAGACGAGTTTGATCCTGTCTTAGAAGGAAGACTAGCAATATGCTTTACAAAATCCACTCGGTCAGAATAAAAGGAAAGTGCCAGCAGCAGTTCTATTTGTCAATAACAACCTGCTCGTGACATATAGTTTGTGTGCCGATATGTATGTTTAGTAGGTGCTCTGGAAACAAACATTTTTTCATATGTATGTGCTTTCTATTCGAGTCTGCCCTGGATTTGTAAGCCCGGTATGCATCCTATTGGAAGCGGCAAAAACCTCTGACTTTGGACCTTAGCACGAATATCTAAAGGAAATGTAATTACCCCGACGCCTCCTCAGGCGGGTGTTCGAAGAGCTCCTCGAGCTCAGAGTGTTGGTAAGCCTGTATGAGTGACGGTCGGCTAAGCCGTGTAGCTAAGCACGGCTAAATAGAAAGGCTTGTCCGGATGAGTGGGCATCCGTCAAAGCTAGAGCACCGGGGAAGCAAGAGCGATTGTCTTAAAAAAAAAAGCCCAACAGGAGAAGGATCGTGACTTCACGTCCTAAAAGCACCTCTGTATCCCAGGCAATCCTAATGTAATGTGACTTTCCGATTAAGGAACTTGCTTGAAAGGTCTTCTTCTCTTGTCAATGTCAATCTGCAACCAAGTCAAGAGGTAGAACAAAGGCATCCTCAAATGAGACAGATGAAAGCATAACCACTCACTCGGGCGTGGGAAATAAGAAAGGTCGATCTGACTCCTTTGCCCGCTACAGATTCTGTTAACGAGTTTAGAGCTTCCCAGTCTTGGGCTTCTTCGTGAGCAGTAAGAGGGCATGCCTTAAGGATAAGGAAAGGACGTGGTCTCTCGGGTATCTATCAATAGGGATCGTCGCCTCTGTCGCTGCATAGAGTTATCTTCCTATTCAATCACCTTTCAATCTCCGAGTTCGAAGGGTAGAACAAGGGAGGGTCAAGGCTTTCCAGGGATTGTTTCATAAGGAGATACTCACCTTCTTCGTTCACCTGCTCGGTCTGGTTCACCGCGAAGTGAGCTTGACGAGATTTATTTATCAAGAGTTTTTTTGGATTTCTTCGAATTGGAAGAAAAAGAAGGAAGGAGGAGGAAGAAAATGAACCTCGAATCGACGAGGTAAAAGAAAAGCGTAAAAAAGAAAGAAAAAAGAGAATGTTAGAAGGTGCTAAATTAATAGGTGCGGGAGCAGCTACAATTGCCTTAGCGGGAGCAGCTGTCGGTATTGGAAACGTTTTCAGTTCTTTGATTCATTCCGTCGCACGAAATCCATCATTGGCTAAACAATTATTTGGTTATGCCATTTTAGGATTTGCTCTAACGGAAGCAATCGCCCTCTTTGCCCTAATGATGGCCTTTTTGATCTTATTCGTATTCTAGTTGGTAGATGTGGCCTTTCATTCCTTAGCTTAGGGAGTGAGAGGGCTAAGGGGAATGGGTGGGTGGCCCCTTACGCGAGGAGTTCAGTGTAGTCGACGGAAGCTCATATAGGAAACGAAACTAAGACCTATGGTGGCATATAAGATAAGCATTTCCAGATCGGGTAAAGATTTCGAGATTCGAATTGAGTGAGAGCAGCGGTTCAGCTTTAGGTCTCGGTTCAGGTGCTGGCTCAAGTACTGGTGAAAGTACCTGAAGGTGACATCGGCAGGAGAGGCTCCAGCACTGGTTTGTAAGGGTGAAGTCATCATAAGTGGTTGACTGGGCCTAGGAACGCCCGTCGGGGCCCGCAAGCTTTTAAGGCAAATTCATCGTTTTTCGCTCATGTTTCATGCGTGCCTGTATGAATTGCATAAGTCATTGTGTTTTGGCGGTGGAGAAGTACAGAAGTGAACAGTGTGTTAGTATTTAGTTGTGCGAAGCATTGTTGACAAGACTTACTCAACTCACTGCTTTCACCTGCTTCCGGTGACAACTACCACTCTCTTATGAATGGGAGAGTACCAAGACATAGGGGTTGGCCAGCGAAGGCGGTTTCTTTAGTACCAGATATACGTATTTCGAATTCTTTTCATGGCAGTTCGCACGAAAGATAAGGAAAACTGAAAAGCTTCTCAAACCAGAGTAGGAATTCGATCAATTGCTATCAATGCCAGGAGGCAGATCAAGATTCATGGGAACGATAACCTTTTAAGAGTAAAGCGAGAGATAGGATAGATGAATAGGTTTAAGCTTGGAGGGATGAATTTCCAATTTTTAAGGCTTCGTTTTTCTCCGGCAAGCAGCTAGGGAAGCATTTATTCCCAAGCGATAGGGCTTGGAATTCATATTGATGCCTTAGTCCACTCCGAGATAGAAAGATACCAATAATGGAAAAAGATATGCTCTCCAACAGTAGGTTGATCAGTTACTTTCGGTAGGGACGGGAGACTGCCACTGATGGGAAGGCGATAAGAAGCCTGAAAGCGATTCTGACACAAGATACGATGACAGGAAGGGAGTTCGATCAGAAATAGACAGAAAAAAAGGCTGCTAGGCTCCTTTCTTTCTCATAGGAGGGGTTCCAACCCTTATCGATACCCCTCGCTAGGACATTTAAGTGAGTCGGGTTTCGATCCGGCTCCGAAATGAGGCGGTGTTACCAATGACTCGATACTCCGCTGCTACCGAATGAAGTTCGTCCTTCCCCCCTTTCCCTATAATAAAGTGCAGGCCCCCGTAGATAGATGTCCCATATAGCCCCTCCTCTCTGGGGTTGGGTCGAAAAAGAATCGAATTGGGTTGAGAGGAGTTTCTGAACCGGGGAGGATGGATGAATTAAGATAGTGAAGATGGTATAGTTGGAACTGAACCCAACTAATGCGAGGACCGGAGAATTAGATGGTCTTCCTGAACAGGCTTTTGATCTAATGAAGAATGACTGGAAATGGATTCCCGGGGGGTTAGGATCACGAGATTTGAGGGAAAATGAAGAGGAATAAAGAACCTTATTAGGTTAGGCTTACAGCAGGAACTCGAATAAGACCGAACTCTCTCGACGAAAAGGCCTGACAAGGGAAGGAGGTGAATACTCGAAAGCCAAAGATCTCTTTCGTCTCGTCCCGTCAGTAAACATTACTTTCTTCTGGCCCGAAGTCCCTTAGTTGAGTGCCGCTTTGAATCTGAAGGAAGGCAGTGGGAGATACTTCCTGAACCGAGTGAGGTATAGACAGATTAGATTATACCACTGTGTTGTGGCGAGACCGAGACTAGAGGTTCTAACTCGAAACCCTAAGAGAAGAGCCCCCACTATACTAGTTTCCCCCCGAGTCAAATCTATAAGACTTTCATATCATCTAATAGACTATACTAGCTACGTTCATCTACTCCACTCGCTGCCGGAGGACAGACAGATTATACTCTAGCTGGAACGAAGGTACGAGCTCTGCCCCCGAACAAAACAAGCAAAAAAGGAAAGAGGGAAGGAAAATCCCACTCAACCTTCTTCAACATTCGTTCGGATACTCCTTATGACTATGATTGCCCCCCAAAGAAAGGCGTTCATACCAAGCCAATACACCTACTTGATCCATCTATCTATTGCGACTACTCCCCTATTATGGGGTACTCGAAGACCGTTCAACACACGAACTAATAGAAAGGGAGAAAGCTCAATCGAATGGACAACCTTAGCCCCAGCGCGAAAGACAGGATTCGAAGCCGCGGTACAGATAATCAAACTTTATGGGAGATCCCAGACTTGCAATCAATCCCGATGATTATTATGCGGAAACCAGCTAAATCAGATCCTTCGGTCCGGGTCTCCTTCTAAGAAAGCAACCAATTCTGTTAGCAGTTAGCTTTTCGATGAAAGAATCTTTTATTGACTAGGATAGGTGGCTCGGAATTCCCGTTCCAAGAAAGCACGACTCTCGACTTAGGTCTGGCCTCAGGTTGGAGACAGGTGGAATGATGAAGCAGACGACTTTTGAACCTCTGACACCGGAATGTGACCTTCCTTCGTTCGACGCCGACTCCCGATTCAAGGCGACGAGTCTTTCAACTTTGACAACGGGGGGGGGCTACCTTTGGACTCAACTCTTAGTGGAATTTGCCTCATAACCTGACTTGATTCACCTTGGTTATGTAACCACTAAAAGAGGTGGTCGAGGCCTGACTTATTTCAGGCTTGTGAGAGTTCAATCACGCTACAATCAGACGATTTGATGCCGGTGCAGATGAATTTTATAGTCTGATCCGCTAAAATAGTCTTAATTCACCGGATATGAGAAAGAAATGAATGAAAGAAGAGGGGTTTACGAAGTCCTTCAAGTTGATTGAAGGTCTGGGCCAAGCAAAGGCAAAAAGGAAGGCTTCTTCCCTCTCCTGTCTGGGAGTAAGATAAACCTTGCCTTCCCTGGATACTGGTCCCAAGGTAGGAGTAGCGGCTTAGTTAGTGCACGAAATAAATGTGACGGCACATAAAGGTCCGTATTCGGTCCGTCAATGGCTCTTTCTCCGAGGCCAGAGGTAAATAGAAGGGGTAACGGCCGAAAAAGAGAAATATCAATATTGTATTCGAATAGCCTGCTTCCCCCCATTACTCAAGGGGGAAAAGCTTAACCTCCCATTCTTTCATTCTTTCAACAATAGAGGACTCAAACCTGCTGCCTATTTCCTCTGAGCTCCTTAGCTTGTAGTTATCATTACTCTCCTAGCTGCGAGTAGGAAGCTATCGGAGTAGCTTCCCATCTTTCGACCAAGATTCGCAGTTCTTTCTTATTGTACAAAGGGTCCGCTATCCTATTTCATATCTAATATAGGAAGTCAGTGGTGGCATCTCCTGCTTATGCCTGCCCTTTTCCTCTTCCTTCGCTTCGCGTCTGCCTATATATTATAAAGTAGGGAAATCAAAACCTGGGTACCACCCGCCAGTTGCTAGTAGGACAGCTCTTAGAGGAGCGGCCATTTTGCAAAAAAGGTTGCTGACTTGAGGACTCTAATAAGCTGTAAGACGGCGGGAATATGCAAAGAAAGGTTTAAGAATTCCACAGTCTTGAGGCTATCCTATTACGAAATTTCGTAAGTAGTATTCGAAATCGCTTCGTCAGATATTCGGGAACCTATGGTCGCTTAACGATTCGGTTAGCCGACTAGTATGGTAGTTGTCCTGAGGTTTGGTTAGCCCATTAGCCCAGGCGGATGCAGTTATGTTCCTAAAGGCCGCGGGCTGATAAGAAGAGCGAGGGGAGGGTTTTTTGCTAAAACCCCTGGATTTTCTAGCTTAAAGCTTTACGAAATCACAAGAACAAAGAATAACATGATTCAGAGAGATAACCTGGTCTTTAGACACTCGCCCTACTTCTAAGGATAGATAGAAAAGGTTGGGGAGTGCCAGATGCGGAAGCAGTTCCAGTCCCAGCTGCTGAGGTGGCGTAGTGACAGGCGAGAGCAATAACAACAGAAGCAGCGAAAGATCCTGCAGTAGTATATTAGGTTGTTTGCGGTGGAATAGATTCAAGCGTCCGGGCCAGTAAATCCAGAGCAAATAGGCGTTGACTTAGTTGCTTTTTTTTGCAGTGGATTCTAATCCCGATGTTGATCCGACGCAACTTACCGGTGATAGTCGCAGCACCTGGAGCTTTCAAGGGAGGAGTTTCAAATTTCAAGCAATAAGAAAATAGGCCTTTGCCGCTTCGGGACTGCTGACTTACAACATTTCGAACACTATCAGGTGCGGGTGAGGAGTTAGAAAAAGTCAACAAGGAAAGAGCCGAATCGAAGACTTTGAATGTTTACGGAAGGATTTCCGTTCCGATCCTCAAAGAAAGGTCAGTCACTTCACTAAGAAAGGAAGGAACAAAATGACTTGTTGCTGGGTCAGCTCTTACAATTACAAGAAGTCAAGCAAAAGCCAATGGCGCTAGGCCGGCAAGAAGAGAAACTCGATCCGATGCCCTTACCTGACTCTGATTCGAACACAAAACTCATTCCTTGCTCCGTGGGCAGGAGCGAACCGGGGAACTCTAACAAAGAACGTGAGGAAAGGCACTGCCGCTGACTAAGATGATAGGCGCATGGGGACAGACCTTATACTCGTACTCCCAACCGTCAGACCAATCAACCATAAGACACTAGGCGATGGTCCCACACAGGTAAAGCAGCTACAAGAACTAAAAGAATAAGAAAAGGGTTTTACAGCGCCCCTGACACATCAATTTGAATCCAAAATCGAAAAGAAAGACGTTCCTCACCCTCAAGACAAAGAAAGCTGTACGTACGATACGATTAGGATCAGAGAAAGAACTGCTATGAACTCAGGCACCCATAGAAGGTTTTCCTGAACACGGGATCTAAGCCTAAGCTCGTTGGACTTGCTAAGGGAACCTCTTTCGAGATGCGAAGAATAGCCCTAGTCTGATAGCGGAGTTAAAGTGGAGGAGAAGAAAGACAAGCAATACAGAAAGGAAGAGCTCCAGGGTTTGTTTAACTAAGATAATGGCTCACCATCACAGGGAATCTCAAAGCCCTGACGTTCGGACGTTAAGTTGCAAAATCTCGCTGATGTAAGGATCAATGATGGACACAGCGAAATTAGGATAAGCAACAAAAGAGACGGCTCCGTTTGCCAGAGATGGCTGTACTCTTGCGAGCATCGTCGAAGGTATTCCACCGACGATCTAGGACACAAAGAATGCTGCCAGTATTTACGCCGACCCTAGTAAATGGGACTGCTTTCATTGCGCCGATGGAATAATAATTCAATGGAGGACTTCCTGGTGCGTGCCAATCATTCAAGTGGTGATCTGGCATCGTGAGCAGAAGTCGATAGAGGAACGAGGCAGCCGAGACCGACTCACCGCCACATACTATCCCAAAAGCTTTTATCTAAAAAACCTGCAGTTCCTCATGCACCTTCGCCTAGAGTCCATCAAAGGCCAGCTCCCGCACAAATCTCCTCTGCCCACTCTAGATGTTGCACTTTCAGAGCTTATAGCTTAAGAGATTCGTCTGCGAGTCCTGGCTACCTCCTGTTAGTGTAGCGGCATTCCCTTGCCGTCGTGTTTCTGGGTTTCGTGCCACATACATTGTCGTTTCTGACGGGCGTAGAAGGACCTTCCTTCCAACCAAGAAGGCTCTATAAGGGGAATCAAAACAGAATAAATATAGATATGTTATAGTATAAGTTTCCTTATCAAACCAGTAGCTGCCTCTTCAATTTCTAGAACAGCAAGGTAAGAAAGGGATAAGATTTCAGTGCCAGTGAGTAAGGAAGCGGGTGAGCTCTCAGGTCTGGGAGTGAGTTAAGGGCTAGCAGTACTACCTGTAAAAGGTAAGGGCCTACTAAGCTAGTTCAACAAGAAAAAGTAAACTAGATAAGTCAAGCCAAGGGAAGTTCTCTGCCAGCCAGGTTAACCTCTAGCCATCGAGCTTAACTTTTCGAAGTAGGAGTAATATCATACCTTCCGTAGTCTACTGTTCAAAAATCGTGAGTTCCCAATACAGGAAGTGCTATTTCTTGCTTAATTTCTTAAAAGTCAGCCAAAAAGCGAGCAGGGTAAAAGAGATTCGGATAGGAGCGATTAGTAGAAGGCGAATGAATAAGGTCCCTTCGATTGAAGTCATATCCAGTTGAAATCATAGGGTAAGCCTCGTAAGCCATTGTAGAAGGAGTTTCAAGTAATCCAGTTGGCGCGAAAGTTGCAGTTGTTGTCTTGGATAGCCAGTTCTAGGACAAGCCAATAAGCTCTTAAGCTCGGAGATTTCTCAAGTTCGTTTATCTCCAGCCAGCCTAGAGAGACTCTCTTGCCATTCAATTCTCGTTCTTTCATCCCTGCTCGCTATTGAAAGCCCTTCCAATAACACCATCAGGTTACAGTTATTTCCTTCCTCGAAAGAGTTCGAGTTTGATCTAGTATGAGATCTAATTACAGCTGCTAGTTTCGCCTCAAAAAAGTCTTACTTAATCCCCCTTCTTCTAGCCATCCAGTTGCAGTGAGAATTGCCAGCCATATAGTTTTAGAAAAAAGTGTAAGTGCCAGTTTCCAGCCTTCTTCAGCCATGGATAATGGCAAAAACTGGACAGTATTCGAAGGAGATGAAGAAGATTCTGCCACTCTGCCAGAAATTGGTTTGGATGACTTACAGCCAACTATTTCTTGCATCAAACAGGGGAGAGGTCGGCCATGATCTAGCCCTTCGACGGATAGTTCGTCATCCGAAAATGTGATGATTTTTGGCGCCAGGTATCATTTGACTCATTGTTTCGGGGGAAGTTTGTTCAGGCACATGCGCGTTTCGAAGCACTCAACTAAACGATTCCCGATGTGCTTCCAATGTAGAAAGTCGCTCGGGGTTCACTCAAAGTGCGCTACATTCCTACTGAGCACCAGGTAGCAGATGTCTTCACCAAATCTCTGTCAACATCTCGCTTTGCCTTTTTGTTTTGCGTGGCAAGCTTCACATTGGAACCCCACGTTCAGCTTGAGGGGGCATGTTAGACATGTTTCTGTTGGAATTGATGGAGCGCTTTCTGGCTCAGCTGCAGCCTCATTAGAAGAAGGTTCGTAATCAACTACCTCTTCTTGCTGGCTTCTCGTTCCTTCAAATTCTGCGTCAGTTGTTTTAGGGGTTCGCAAACTTGGCAAACTACTTCTTCTGCCAAGCCATCCACCAAGTCCTGTGCAGTTTTTTTGAGGCTGCCTATGAAAAAAAGGGGGAGTTCTTTGAACAGTTCTTAGCGGATAACTTAGATGGCTATATCATTGAAAAGCTCATCGACAGCATAGTCTACCCTATACTCGAGGTCGGCATCAAAAAAAGGAATTTTTCCCGCTCGGATTTCGATTTCCGCAACTTGGACAATTATGTGGCTATCCAACGGCACGCCTATACCTTTGATCCATGTAGCTTGAGCTCAAAACATCGATCGTTTTCCCGGCTCTTAACCGACTTAAAGAAGGAGGAGAGCTCCGTAAACTCTCAAGTAAAGCGCGATATTCAACGCAATCTTCTCGATTTCATTTTACAAGAATGAAGACTTTGTTCCTTCAAACAAGTAAGATCACTATTGGAATTGAGTGTATAAGGACCTTTCTATTTTCTTTTTTCGGTATGCTGCTCCGCGAGCAAGGAGTGCCGCGCACGAGCGGAGCGAAAACAAAGCAGTGGGAATTCTTCGTTGGGGGAAAATCCTTTGATTGCGTATTGAATATAGATCAATGTCTTTCTTGTTCCACTAGCTAGGACCAAATTCTCACATGTCCATTTCGTTATTACAACCTTCTTTTTTGATGTCAAAGACCAGAAGCTATTCGCAAATTCTTATTGGATCTCGGTTGTTCTTAACAGCGATGGCTATTCATTTAAGTCTTCGGGTAGCACCACTAGATCTTCAACAAGGTGGAAATTCTCGTATTCCGTATGTACATGTTCCTGCGGCTCGGATGAGTATTCTTGTTTATATCGCTACGGCTATAAACACTTTCTTGTTCCTATTAACAAAACACCCCCTTTTTCTTCGCTCTTCCGGAACCGGTACAGAAATGGGTGCTTTTTTTACGTTGTTTACCTTAGTTACTGGAGGGTTTCGGGGAAGACCTATGTGGGGCACCTTTTGGGTGTGGGATGCTCGTTTAACCTCTGTATTCATCTCGTTCTTTATTTACCTGGGTGCACTGCGTTTTCAAAAGCTTTCTGTCGAACCGGCTTCTATTTCAATCTGTGCTGGACCGATCGATATACCAATAATAAAGTCTTCAGTCAACTGGTGGAATACATCGCATCAACCTGGGAGCATTAGCCGATCTGGTACATCAATACATGTTCCTATGCCCATTCCAATCTTGTCTAACTTTGCTAACTCCCCCCTCTCAACCCGTATCTTCTTTGTTCTGGAAACACGTCTTCCTATTCCATCTTTTCTCGAATCTCCTTTAACGGAAGAAATAGAAGCTCGAGAATCCATACCAAAACCTAGTTCACTCGCTGACTCTCTTTGCATCCATGGCTGAATGGTTAAAGCGATGGATAATAGAGTGGGTTCGATTCCTGCTGGATGCACTTTGAACGTTCAGTTCAATCGCTGCTCACTTATACATATAGCTCGCCTGGGGCACTTCACTCGCTCAACACTCGTTCAAAACATCCACTCCTTCTTCACGGAAAGAAAAGGGACTGAAAATCCCGCTTAGAGATCGAAAAGTCAGAGTAGGCCATCCATCATCTCCGTCGAGGCCTCGTTTTACCTTCCAATTACGATCCGTCGGATTGAAACCTCCATTAGATTCGGAAACTAAGGACGAGATTACCATCGCATCGGCTTGTATGTCCCGAATGTTCTCGGGTCGCCTCATATTTTCCTTAATCTAATTAATCAGCACCGGGTGGTGATGGAGATTTATTGCGGCCTTCTCCTGTTCATCAACTCGAACCTCATTCTTCTGCAGTTGATGTTACGATCAGCCGTGCTCTTCAGGCCATCTGCCGATTGTCAGCCTGTTCAGCTGACCTAAGAGGATTCCAATCACCCGGCGCAGCATGTTTATTCTCGGCGGCGATTACAGTCTCTTTCCCCAGGTAAGACTACTCCAGAAGATCAGCAGCCCAGTTGCTTCCCTTCCAGTCGCTTCCTCAGATTCAAGATCCCTCTCTCAGGTTCGTCGACCCTCGTGAGTTTCTTATATTGTTTAAGTCTTTTTGTCTTATCTTATGTCCCCAAAACATCGAGCTTACCTCATGTCAGTTCAATCTTCTCATGAACCTGAATCATTTGCTGAAGCCTTCAATCATTCTTGCTGGAGAAATGCTATGCAGGAAGATGCCCAGGAAAAAAAGAATAAGACGTCAGTCTCATTGCCTGCAGGGAAACAAGCCATTGGCTGCAAGTGGATTTACCAAGATCAAGCATAAAGCAGATGGCTCGATAGAGAGATACAAAGCTAGATTATTAGAACAAGGATTCCTTCAAGAATATCACGTCGAACCCCTTTAAAGATAGGGAAAACATTTTCCCCAGGTTGAAAAAATTACCACCATTCGTGGCATTCTTTCTTTGGCTGCAATCAAGAAGTGGCCCTTATTTCAACTTGACGTGAAGAATGCCTTTCAACAACATAAGGAGGGGGGATTCGCAAGAATAAGTTTCTATTCAGCCTCCTCCAACTACAGGCTTCTCTTCTCTGGTATGCAAGCTCAAGAAAGCGATTTACGTTATGGCCTCCGACAACTAAAGAAGGCACCAAGAGCTGACGAAGGGTGCCTTCTTTCAGAAATTTAGCTCGTTTTGCTTTATTTTTGATAAAGGGTTCCACTGTAGCCGTGCGGATTTTTCCATGTTTGTTCGTCGACGTCATGGTCGTTGCCTCATTCTTTATATGTTGACGACAACATTCTCACCGGAAATGACTCGCTTTTTTTTATCCATATGGATGAAGAGCTATTTGTGCATCTTACATCTGCATACCCAAAAGGGGGCGCTCTATGGTATTCAAGGGTTTTTTATGCCTTTGAGTCATCAGAAGAGCGTACTGGTTCCGCCTTACTCAATAGGGGCTTGGTAAAAAATGTATATTGTACCCTACCTTTACCTTACCAAAGATTGAAAAAGGAAGCGCAGAAAAGACCTCCGGGTTATCAGACTTCCCGAATGGTCTTCGGGTTAGATAGTATGTAGAGATAGAAACCGGAATGGACGATAGGGGAGCTATTTGGCTGAAAACTAAAAGGGTAAATTAGTCTCTCATATAAGCCATTACTGAGTTAATTCGGGGGGGAAAGGGGTTAGTAAGCTTCTCGACCCCGGTAAGAGTTGAGTTCGTTGATCCCAGGCCAGGTCGTTGCACGGTAGGCGGCTTGGAGTAAAGGCAGTCAGGGTTGACGTCGTCGTTAAGGCTCAGAGTTGGAGTGATCTCCGGGTCAATGAAAGAGGTGAGACCGAATTGGAAAGGTTTGAAGAGCTAAGCTTTCATACTTGACCTTCCCCACGTTATGTATTCTATGATTCGAATCTCTCAATTACAAGATGAGGAAACAAAAGCTGAAATCAGAGGCTTATTTTCCGAACAAAGAAACATTATTCTATAACTGGGCCTGGGCATGCTTTCGCGATTGCTTTGTTTGGTTCTTAAATGGTGGGTCGATCAGTCTACTCGCCCCTTCGACCGGACCGAGAAAGGGCGTACAAGACTTTATTCAAGGAGATCGGGAAAGATCAATGCGAGAGCTAAAATCCATTGGTACAACATAAGAGATCCCTCCTTTGTTTGTGGGGGGGGCCTGGATATTCGGAAACCCGTCTCATGCAATGCAATAAGGCGGTAATCCTGAATAACTTGCGGCGTTCGACTGATATCGACGTTCGGTTTACCTGTGCCCGCGTGGGGGAACGGCCCGGGTGCTCTTTGCCTTTATTCGAACCCGGCCGTCCGTGATGGGGCTTTTATTCTTATTTACGATGCCATCGGCGCTTTTCCCTCTGCTTTCCGTTTGGTCAACTCACGTACTAACTCGATCATAACATAAGAAATAGGCCCCACATATTTTTGATGATATGCCACAGGAATCTACCAAAATAATAGATAAGGCCTAGGACCAATGGCACCAGCAGATAGCAAGACCTCGTCACTTCATCATTGCATATGGTCAGCCTAGCTGAAATGGGAATCCGTCTTTCTTGTTTTGTTGTTATAATAAGAATAGAATGAATTGGTGGATAGCTTTCTATCGGTTCCAAGTCCAAGTAAAGTTGGTTTGACCATGCCCATGGCTGGATATAGCAAGTGTACAGCGCGCTCCCAACCTATAGGCCAAGTTGCAAAGTCCACAAGCAGTGGATTGAAGGACCCACTTAAGTCTATGGAAAGGTTCTCAACTTAGGACAGATTCGTCTTATAAGATTGTGAAGTTCCCAGGCCCAGTTTTGGGATTGATTTCCACCCTCACCCTGGTCAGTAAGATTAATATAGTAAGAAGGGAATTCTCTCTTGAAGGAAAAGTAACTCGAGAAAGGAGAATCCAAACCTTAGAAAGGGAAAGGGCCTATGACCAATCCACCCATAGAGAGAGGCTTTCGTCCGCTTTTGATTTAGCCATCGATAGATATTAGGAAATTGCTGGAACGTCAACCCCTCTGTCTTTCCTATGTCTTTCGTGAGAAGAAGGCTCATCAAGATGTCGTCGGATCACATTACTTTGCCTCCTTTTCTGCGGTGCTTATCTTGGCAGGGTTGGAATGGCCTTTAAAGCTAGCGATTTCGGGTGCTAGGTCCGCCGCGTCTGTGATGCACTGACCAGACTGTGCTAGAGAAAAAAAAACCTTCCCCCCCAAGGTCATTTGATTGAGGGGTACCCTGCCCTTGGACAAAATATGCCATACCATATAGAGCAAACTTCCCCCTGGTTATGAGTGAAATTCACTTTTTTACACCTATGTGAAACGGGATTTTTCTCATTGCAATCTTGGTTTAGGCAGGAAAAGAAAGTTCGAACGATTTCTCCCAAAGGTTACCTTCTCACTTTCCAATGAATGGCATTCCGAGGTAATTTCATTTGATTAAAGGGGCCAAAAAAAGAGAACTAGATACCTTGATTGAGGCCCCTCCTCATTCCTATTTTCATTCGAATCCTCCGATTACGAGGAGGATTGGTGCTTCTTTTTTTTGGGAGCCTGGTCTTTAACCTGGAGATATAAGCCTTCCTTGAAAGGCTGAAAGCCCTTCTTCTCTCCAGCGGGGCCCGCTCTCTCCTTTCAAAACTAGGCCTCTCGGGGGGTCTAGCTGGATTGGCGCTAAGGGCCCTCATTACCATTTCCGGGGTAGCATCCGATATAGTGGGTCCTCATGATGCCCTCTGGGTCGGATTCGGGCACAAGGCTTCCCCTGCCGGAAACGGACTCTTCCCCTCTGTCCTCCCTAGGGAGCTTCAGTTCCGTAGGCTGGGCGGACTCGTCCTTCGGGGAAGTCTCTTCCGCAGGGGAAAGACATGGAGTCGCAAATACGCCGGGGCAGCAACCGGCTGCGACTCTACCCGTAGGGCAACCGGCTGCCCATCCCGTCGCGGAACAACCCGTTCCAGCGCAAGAACCCGAACCCGCCAACACGAGCCTCGGCGCACAGGAAGCTCGTCCTGCTGGCGAGGATGGGGGTTCAGCAAACGCTGCCCCACCAACATCAGACCAAGTGAAAGAATCATTGAGAGCCTTCCTGAATCAGTTTAGGAAGAGAAAAGTCAATGATTCTTTCTTGAACAATGCCGCGCGGGACCTCGACCTGGAACGGGCCACGCCCGAGAAGCTTCAAAAACTGCTGTCGATTATGGAAGAATTGTCCAATGACAGCAGAAGAAGACCAAATTCCGGTCAAAATGCGGCCGCCCAATTAGAATTATATATGGATATAATAGATTGGGAAAAAAAGGCTGCGTCGGGGAGTAATCACTCGTGATAGGGCATAAGGGGAGAGGACAAGGTCAAGAGTAAAAAAGAAATTAAAAAGAAAATCAAATGCCCGGTCGATAAAAGAAATACAAAAAATGTTTATTCTTGAGATGAACATCGCACTAAATAGTGCAACGCCTTTTTGTTCTTTGGCGAGAAATAAGAGCAGACATTTTTATGCGGTTACCTATAGAGTTTGGAATTAAAACTTCCGACTTTTTAGTGGCAATAAAGGTTCTAAAAAGACTTTTAGTGAGTCTGAAATGGAAAGGAAAAAAAGCTGGATACGACCCTTTATTATGATAACCTTGAGTCATGCCGAAAAAAGGGCATTAACTCCTCAAAACGTTATATCTCGGATAACAGGTCTTTTCAGTTGTAGTTCCATTGTCGTGGCTACCGAAAAACACCAAGTTGGTGGGTTTCATTTCCACGCCACTGATGCTGGAATTGTCGAAGCCTGGGCTGTCTACTATGGAATGAAGCTAGCATTGGAAGCTTTCTTTTACCGAATAGATGTGGAGACAGACAGTGTGGGAGCCGTGCTCCAACAAGACCCGAGCCTAGCATTGGACACATTGTGGATGATATTAAAGCTCTAATTTCTTCTTTTGATTTTGAAGTTTCTATTCTAATTGAATGCGGATACTCATAAGAATGGTAAGAGGGTGGCACATCAATTAGCTAAACTATCCATTTCATCATCAGGGATGGGGAAAATATGGTTATAGGAGGTTCCTGAATCCAATTCCTCTAATAAACTAAGGAGTCCTTCTGTGTAAAGTTAGCTAGTGTGGATTCGCGTAAAGCTGTCAAACAACTTACATTCGCGGAAACTATTAATATTCTCGGACACAACAACCAGAAGCCATATCTTTCGTCGCTTGCTGCCAAACAACCTATTGCTATTGACAAGAGCCGGTCAATGCCATTCAATGTCCAGCCAATAACCAATCACGGAAGCAAGCCGAATCCTTAGAGAAGGCTGGAAGAAAGGGATCATAGCGGTGAAGGAGGACGACCGGAAGCATGTCTTTACTGGGAAAGCTGCCAAATCATTCATATTCTCGGAAGCTCTTGTCAAAGGATTTCATTCCTGCAAGGTGGGCATCGAAATCCGACATAGCCATAGACCGAGCAGTGGTTTTCGCATCCTAGTGAGCAGACTCTCTTTGAAGCTCATTGAGAACAGCCTCAGACTTTCCATTCTCTTTCTTTATATTTATATAAATTCCCTAAGAGTCCCCTCGCCATCATCAGAAGAGAGCTATGCCAAAACCAAAGGTGCCTACCGCTAGTGCAACTCTTTCTATGAATAGAAATCTTCCTCTACGGCGGAAGGTGAACGTCAGGGATGACTCAGCTGGCTTTAACTATCTTGTGGGAATATGTTAGGAAGGAAGAAAATCTCTCCTCGAAGAGTTTGGGCACTGCCCCACGATTTCTTTGCCGTATCCCCGTCATCTTCGCTCACATTGATAAGAGCATTATCTAACGTAAGGAGATCTGTATTCACAGGTTCAGATTGCTGAGATCGTGAGCCAGTCAGCGTCTTGCTGCTTTCTCTCGAGAGCGTTATTTGCTTTACTTTAGAGAAAGAGTTGTTTCTTTCTCGCAAGCTCAGTGACCGGCAGACAGCATGGAATGAAAGAGCTTACTTACCGAAGTTTTCTAGATGAATCATTCCCGAGGTTCTTCTTTCTTCACTAGGAAAGATCTATATCTTGCTTGAATAGAAGATATAAGTGACCCACACTTGGGCGACTAGGGAATAAGAATCTCTTTTTCCAACAAACCCGTGCTGTGAGGAAAGCCGCTTGAAAGCAGATTGCTACTGAATTGACTGACTTGCTTGCATGGGTCAGACTTCAGGGAAGAATCTTCTGAAGCGCCAAAAAGCCGTGGCACCCTTCTACAAGACGTCGAATCAGGAGATTCTTTGCAAGCCTTTTCCCCTATAGAGGATCTCCCTTTTCGAAATGCTGAAAGTTCACCCAACTCTATACCGAGCTCTTTCTTCCCTGTTTCAGGATCGCTCAGAACAACTGGCTTCTTCACTCGTTGATTCCCAGATCTAAAATGCAAACCGGCTGCTTCGCGCATCTATTCTCTCCTGGCCGGTTTGGAGACTTGAAACCTTCACTTCAGCGGTTGTGTGCCCGAAGGTGCCTTTCTTTCCTTCTTGCCCGAGTTAAGCTCACTCACGCAGTTTCGCGTTTCCTGGTTCGCTTTCTACCTTTGTTTTCGTATTAGAATCTCCTATTTCAACCGTAGTTCATGCCAAGCAAGCTTCATGCTGAAACTATCTTCCGAAGAATGTCCTGCTTCTTCCCCTCTACTGTGCGGGTGCTAAGACTCGTTTTTTCATTTTGAGCGATGACGCACGCTTCACAAGGAGGTGACGGTGAGGAGTAAGTTAGCCTGGATTCTTGATCTATACTCAGGTTCACTTCTACTAGTTCATCGACAGTGGCTTGCCCTCTATTTTCAGCTCTTCGGGGAGCTTCTTTCACTTGGTCTTTCCCTATTTAAGACATATTAAGACATAAAGACCGGCTTTGGTATCGAATTAAACTTAGGCACCTTCTTTAGCTTGAACTTCGACTTAGGTTTCGACTTCAGCCTCGGCATCGTTCTCTCTTTCTTATTCTTCATCCGAATCCTATTTCTTTTCTTCCTCCTTGGAGCTCCCGAACCGGATGGTTTAGTTGTTCGTGGGGTTTGCCTATATGCATGTATTTTCTTTCTTCTCTAACGGTGAAAATAGAGCCACGAAGTGCCCTCTCTTAAAAACTTTGCCTATCGGGCTAGATAAACTTACCTTTCTCTGCCCTAGGCATGTTCCATTAAAGTAGGTTTAGGGAGGGTAAGCCATGTCAGGACGAGACATCACCATTCCTGGATCAGGCCTATCTTTGCCGCTGTCCAATCCCATGTCTACTTCATCCAATTCCCTGTCTACTGAAAGCAGGAACCATCTAATTGCAATTCTAGAGGCATATCCTTAGGAACTGATTGACCAAGGTCTTACCCTTAGCCTTAGAGAAGCCCGGTAAAGCCCTATCACGCTCATCTCTTCCTTTCATTTAAACAGGCAATTGCCCACCTTCAAGCTAAAAGTCTAGTCGTATTTATTACTTATTCTTCTTCCGCCATACCCATGAGTCATTCACTCCCTAAAGAGGTTCTTGACCATCGATCGGAAGGTTAAGAGTGATAACACAGGGCTTTTCAAGCTAGAGAAGCAAAGTAAGAAATTTAACCCTTAGTTTAGTACGTAAACAAGCCATTAAAGGTAGGTAGGTTTAGACCAAGCCAGACCACGAAGCAAGCTAAGCAAGGGTGGTGGGTCAGATACGGAGGGAAAGAGAGAATGCTTCCCGATCACTCTCTCAGAGAGAGAGCTATTGTACAAGGAAGCTACATACACATTTTCAACCTGAAAGCGAGATCTTGCAACCACACCCGAAGGAGCACGCAAGAATTTCATTGCGCAGCGAGGATTCGAAAGCCGAATGCTTATTAGTAGTACGAACACTTTTCCAATCCTGAAAGTCAATAGTAAGTAAATACCGAAAGCGATTAAATAATGTGATTTTCACCCTGAAAGTCATGCATTATTTTTATAACTTCCTATGCCCGCATATTCTTAATCATCTTCGCTTATAGTAAAAGGCGGAAGGTAGGCATTAAGGTATGGGAGATTCTAGTATGGCAGGTCTCTTCTTTTTCCCAGTGGGTTTAACATAGGCTTCATCTAAGAACTCTCAACCCCGTGGCATTACTGGTTTGCTTGCAAATACTTTTCGGTACTATAAAAGTCTTTTTTTATTCCACTTCTAATACGACTTGCATGTGTTAAGCATATAGCTCTTGAAGATGCCTAAGTTGACTTTCTGAGGACTTTTTCAAAGATCCGGAGCCAAGCCTGCGCACCAAAGCGCTAGAAGATCAAGAATCTGTCTTTCATTGTTAAATAGACTTCCAGTCTTTGGCGCTGACCTACTCGCCTTCACCTAAAGACAGAGCGTTTTAGGAAGGTTGGCGCCAGGTGTCTAAACCGGAGACATCGCACCGGAATGCTTTCCCCACCGCAGACAAGAAGACTCAAAGAAAACTATTGATCCCTTTGACGACTCTCCTCTTCATCTTCCCGAGAAGCAGATAAGAATCCGAACTGAGGAAAAAACTAAAAAAAGTCTCTCTTTCTACGATCACCTGTAGCGTCCTTAAAAGTCTTAGAAGGATAATAGTTCTATTCGCGAAGAGATTCTTGCCAACACCATTAGGAAGATGAGGGAAAGGGGAAAAGAAGTCAAATTAGCTATTTGCGACAGCTACGGTAGTAGAGAAGGAGAAGCACTACTTATGAGAAAGAGGAGTTCTCTCTTCTACTCCCGGGTATTGAACCGGGATGCTTTGGTACTAGACTGGGCGGGCGAGCCCTAATCACAGGGGGGAGAAAGGCGAAGATCCCTTCATCCTCCGACAACAAGCAGAGCCGACACCGAGGTAATTCTATTCCTTTTTAATTCACACGGGAATGACTCCACTCTCAGTCCCAGCGTGGCTTAGACTAGTAGAAGGCGTAGGGATGCTAGACCGCTGCTCAATACTGGATAATCCATGCTCATCGGTCTGCAGCAAGCACTGACTTTTAGGGGGCGGCAACTAAAGAGGTAGCGAGACTAAGCACAATTTCAGGAAGAGGCTAACGCCCTTGCCTCTAGGCTTCCTTCTACCCTTGTGCTAAAGAAAAAAACTTCTTTCTATTATGGAATAACTCGAACCCTACTAAAGAGTGGCTTTCAGCTCTTCTCCCGTTGGTCCGTCAATTATTACATCGATCCTCGAAACCTATAGTCAAAGTATAGAGCTCGTTACTTTCAGTCTTGAAAAAAGTAAATTGCTTATTTGCTTAAAGCTTAAAAAAGGGGAATCGAACTCTTCCACTACCGGGAAGACTATTTACTGACTTACTTAAGGACTGACTGATCCAGGGAGCAAAGCGTCCTTTCCAGCGCTGCTTTCAAGGTCGAAGAGGGGCTGGTTTTCTTTCTTGATAGCATGGCTTTCACGCTCACCGGTCTGGGAAGAGACTCCATGGGCACTTGGCATTGCTTCCTTTCATCCACGAGGAGGGGAAAAGTGATCTCTCAGCGGCGAAAACTCTTTGTTCTTCGGAATCCCCTTGCTCCGCACCTTCCGTTTTGTTATGACAAAGCCTTTTCTTTTCGGCCTTCTTTCATTCGCTGAGCTCTGAGCTCCTCTGGCAAATCATGATGTGCGCATGCTGGCTACTCTGCTTTAGTAGTGTGTTAACTAGTAGTCCACTACTGATTAAGGATTTGGTATTTACAGCTATACATTCATTCTTTTTTCCTTTTTCGACAAGGTGGATATAGTGCGTAAGCCTCCCTCTGACGTCAGTTGACTTTCCTCTATCTGGTAAGGACTTCCACTTCTTTCCAGCTCTCCCCATTCACGCAGCCATCCTCCGAAAATCCCGGTATTCTCGTCCGGGAGGTAGCTATTCTAGAGACAAGGAGAAGGAGCAGCGCCCAAAGAGCCTTCGTGGCCGGTCACCGTTTGCCTACGATCCCTTATGATATGACTCTTTTCGGAAAGCCAAGTGTTTAGGGCCTTCAGCCTTTCCTCCTCTAGACCGTCCAATTCAACTAAGATAGCTTCAGTAAACTCGGGTGGGTTCAATTGATGTTGGAAGGCCACCCTTAGTGATGGCACAGGTAAAACTCCATACAGGTTGACCTACGACCATGATCTTTAGTCCTATAGTTCTAGTAGCTAGGGAGGGAGACTTGTCAATGACTTTGGAATAAGCTAATAAGATCGATCGGACTCATTCCTCGCCTCCTTTGCTGATGGAGCGCCTGAAAGAAGAGCTGACTAAGCCAAGAAGCTGAATAGAGAGCCAGCGGTTTGTTCTCGTCAGACATAATGTTTGAAACAGGAGATGTGCCCTCGTGAGCTCGTATCCATGTCAAGTCCCGGATTCCATAACTCCTCCCTATGCTAGGCTAAATAGTAGTGATGAAAACGTCGTAGGCAACTACCTCTCGTCCCATCAGTGGTGGAGCGATCGGCTGTGCACTTTAAGTGACGTGACCGGTCATAGCGTAGGTTCGAATGCAACCTGGGAAGCCCTATTCGATTCAATGCGGCTAGTCATCAATAAATTACGTATGGAAGGGAGAAGGAAATCAAGATCGGATAGGTGGTCTATTCCAAACCCGGTAGCAGCATCTGGAGCTTAGAATCTTGTATAAAGATGTCCATCAAAGAAGCCTTTCTTTCTAAGTTAAGGTGACTCGAAAGATTCTTCCTCACACGAATATTAGATGTTTGAAACGAGACCGAGGAGTGGGTCTGAATGACAAAGACTTGTCTTTCTAACCGACGGTTCTATAGAGAGCCGAAGTTGGCAGAGGATAAGATGTCGTGACCTGACCTTCCCGCCCCTACTATGTTAACGTGTACGCATGCTGTCAATGTAAAGACCTCGAGAGTAAGCATCTCTAAGGGAGACAGACCTTTTAGCCTAGCCGTTAAGAGTGGCATCTACGTGAGCTTTCTATTTCTTATTAGAAATGGATGGATTCTATCCTGCCTGTGGAATAGAACCAGAATAGGGGCCCTTTGTTACTGACTTTTGACTATCAGACTGACCACTACCAATTAACATTTACTCGATTCGAAAACATCTGGGCGGAAAGCCAATAGGCTTCGTTTGGGGCCTTTGACTGTGATATTGCTCAAAATCCGCTTTAAACGAGTGTCCAGTGCGGTCAACTCGTAGAGAGGCGATACAGGACAGAAAGAGACCAAATCGAACGATTACCGACTACGGGTTCGCCTATCGGCTCTTCATTTTCAAGACTGAAAGGCCTACCGGGAGATCTCACTCAGATCAAGAAGGAAGTTATATGAGAATGAGAACGCCTATCGATACAGAGCTGAGCCCCATTCACACTCTATGACAAAACTATCACTAGCTATAGGTCAAGGAGAACTTAGGCATCAAAAGACGATACACGAGTAACAGGAGGCAGAAAAGCCCTTATCCAGATGGGGGAAACTCTTCCGGATGGACGGACTAGCAAACTTAGGGGGAAAGAGTCACACACGTGAGGTCCGTGGGGGCAGAATCCGAAATCAACAAACAGAACAAACAGGCTGCAATTGGGAATCATCTTCTATGATAAAGAATCTTTAAAGAAGGCTTTCACTCTCCTTCTGAAACAAGGTAACGAAGTTTAGAGCCGATAGGTGGAAGTCTTTATAAGCTGTGAAAGCGGAGCGTGGACGTTAAGAGCGTTAAGCGAAGCCATGGGAATAGATAAGTCATTTTATTTGCAATTGGCTAGGTTAAGATCGATTCTCAATGGAGAAAATCTTGAATCCTGGTCTACTGTTTTCAGGGGTGATTCTATTAATCAGTAAAAAGGTAATGTTCAATTGGACTCGGGCTATGACTCACTCAGCTCTTTTATTTACTTACTTCAAGCCTATTGGCAGAAAGAGCGGGAAGAAGAAGCTTTTAGGTCTTTCTTCATGGACTAGTGTGGGAGGTGCATCCTTTACTGCCATTACTAGAGTACCTATTTTAATGTCTTAAGCTATCAAGACATATTTTTTTTTATAAGGGATCTTGAGAATTCAATCCGATGTAAGGTAGACGAACCAGTGTGAAAGCGATTCCTTTCCTAGATGTCAGCCAGCTATCGTTACATATGAGACCACGCCTAGCGAATAAAGGCAGACTTTGGGTAGGTAGTAGAGAAGGGTCAATGTGAATTGAGTCCCAGGTGAGCTGCTAGCTTTGATTCCAATTGGAGTAGACCAGATCCAATGGGAGTCTCATGAGCGTTAAGCCATGGTGATCATTACACTCACGAAAACCATTCCAGATTCGCCGTGGAATTCTGATTCGATAGGTGTGGACTAGCATTTTATTCCATCTTATATAAAATCGAATATAATATATAGTAGCATCTCTCATCACCAATTGCATTACCTAAAAGTCTCTCTCTGGGCTCTATCTTAGGTTGGCCTGGTTCAACAAGGCTGATTAGTATTCGATTTCGTGAACAGAGCGGGGTAAAAAGGCATGATTCTATAAAGTGAATCACTCTTTTGGCTACCTCTTTTCTTTGGGCTCCTTCGGCTTACTACGTCATCTGTCTTTTTTCTTTCTTTACGCATCCGTCTACCTTTAAATACGAAGGCTGGTAGGTCCCGGCATCTGAAACATGGCTCTCTGGCGCCTGCTCCCGCCTTTCCGGTAACGAAGTACTCTTTTTCTGCCTTTAGGCGAACCCTTGGTGAATTAAGTTCGCGCTTCAATTGAACTGTCTGCTTCGAGTCGAGGTAGAACTGATCGAACGGGTGAATGCAAGCCTTTTATTCTTTCCGGGATTAAGGATCTCCCAAAAACCTCAGGAACAGTCAATGGGAAATCCCGCCATGCCATCGAGGGGCTAGTGTGAACATCCATAGCATACGACGGGCGAGAGGGCTACTGATCACTATCCGAATCTGCTACTGAAGAAGAAAAACCTCTTCATGATTGATCCTGGGTTAGAGTTAGTTAGACTAACGGATAAATCGAGTTTCCTTCTCTATCCGTACACGGAGTCTGGTTAGGACTCAAAGAATGACATAAATTCCACCAAGCGCAAACCGGTCTTACACAGATCTAGTAATCCATGTCAATTAATACGGGGTATTTTTCTTTATTTAGGAGTTTTGTGTTTAGTCCGAGAATCTGGGGTTCTTTTACTCCTACTCTTTAGCAAAGAAAGAAAGAAGGGTGCTCTTTTCAAGAGTTTCAAAGGCTTGAACTTGAAGGAGCGTAGCCGTATCAGAGGATTCGGCTTAAGTAGAAGTAGGGGGTAAAGAAAATGGATTTTGGGCCAGCTAAAAGCCTTTTTGCTCACCAGGCGAGAGGGTGGAGAAGTGACTTCGAGGCTTAAGATAGTTCACCTCAGGTCATAATAGAGTGACGTATGACATCGGTAGGAAGGTAATGCAGCTAAGCCGAGACTTGCTTCTGAGGCATTTCAGACTTGCTCTTGCCGATGTGATCTTTTCTCTTGTTGAAGAAGTGGAGTTTGGGAAGACGGTCTCACCGGGTTTTTACCTATTTCAGGATTCAGTTCAAGCAAAAGCACACTTTGAATCATAAGTTGACGTAGATACAAGAAGATAAAAAGCAGCCATTTCATCCGCATCTGTTGTCGGAATAACTGCTTTTGGTGGTACGGGCATATGGGTTAAGGAAGCGAGTGATCCTCGGGGAAGTTAAACAAAAAAAGCTCTTCACAAGAGGAGCAAAAAGAAGAAGAATTGTCGGCATATCCGCACCCGGCTCAGCTCAAGGTGCAATCCAAGCAAAATGAGAAGAGCAGGCGAAAGCAATGGAGGATCCCCAGTGACATCCGTGAGTCAACGAGTTAGGAGCTCAGACCGGGTAGAAAGGCAATATAAGAAGCTGCATCCTTTTGAATGAGTTTCAGTTGGAAGAGGAGGCATGCATCGTATAATAAGATGGCATCAAATGCAAGAGGGAATCCCACTGTGAGGGAGCTAGCTACTTCTTTCATACCAGGAAATATAAGTATAAGATGGAGAGAATACGATCTTTGACACATATATTAGATAGGAGGATGCTAGTGAGTTGTTAAGGAACTTCTTTCTCTAAGACTAAGACTGCCCCTTGCTATTGGTAACAGTCTTTAGACCCTTACTCCGCTTATCTCTCAAAAGAAGTTGCTTGGAGGGCCGGCCCATCTTTGTTTCCTACCTCGGATCAAAATCTTTATCTAAAAGATCCGTCCATTGACCCTTGCTTTCGACTCTCGTGAGAGGGCCGGGCCAGACTGGACTTTGCTACCAGACAGAAAGCTCTTCTCTTTCTTTTTTTTTTCACTTGTTGGCCAGACTGGAGAATTTTGAGTTTATAGGTCGTACGTCTGAAAGAGTTCATCGTAAAATTTCGGCTCTTACAAAAGGAGTTCCTCTCCCTCTCTGTTTTTTGACTTCCGTCGTTCAGGAAGAACGACTTCGCCTAATTCTCATAATCCCGGCCCCCCCACTAAGCAATTACGTTACGACCACTGAACAAACTTGGTTGACGAACATGGTTTATGCGCCGCTAATGTAGCGGCTTGCCGAGCATTTGACAAACTCACACCATCCATTTCAAATAGAATTTGTCCCGTAGAAACACGAGCAATCCAACCCGTAGGATTTCCTTTTCCTCTTCCCATTCTTATTTCTGTAGGTTTCCCGGTAATAGGGAGATCCGCGAGAACTCTTACCCATATCTTACCATTTCTTCGGAATTGTCCGATTATAGCCCGACGCGCTGCTTCAATGGCTCGATATGAAAGACGACCAGCTTTACAACTTTTAGTGCCATATCTTCCAAAACCAAGTTGTGTACCGTCTGGTTTGCAACCCCTACTACATCTGCCTTTACGATTTTTACTATATTTAGTACGTTTCGGATAAAGCACGTCCCCCCTTTTTAGGTTGGGGAGATTTCGCTATCTCCGGGCGGGGCGCACCTTAAGTTCCGGAAAAAAGGTCCTTTTTTTCATCGAAAGAGGAAGTCCATTATTCCAAACCGAGCTCACATCTCCTTCATCGTCGTTGGTCCTTCTTTCGTAGTGGTCTTTGTATAGTGTTAAAGCTAACCCCTGCCTGCACGAGAGGGCCTTCACTTAGCTTAGTAAGCTCGCCCGCTTAAAGTTAACGGTCAACAAAGCCGGTACACACTTCACTTTATACTTAGTCAATTTTGATAAAGTGAAGAGTCGGTATCGTACTTGCAAGTCCTAACTGTGGCATGTGAAAACTGTCCTTACCCGGCTTTCGGGGTGGACCCTTTCACTCTACTCTATGTTTATGTTATTATATAATATACGCCATCGATTGAAGCAAGCTCCTCCCATGCTTCCTTTTTCATCGTTCAGTACTTTCTTCATCATCCACTATGGTTGAGCTATATGCTTAACACATGCAAGTAGGACCTTTTTTTCGCCGAGAGAAGATGCAACAGGACTTCAAATCCTGGTTCTGGAGCAAGGGACTCAAAATCCTTCTTGCTTCGAAGTCAGTGGCCCAACATTTGTTAAACCCCCTTTTCTCGGGCGATAGGGCTTCCTCTTTTTATTCTTTCTGAGTTGTACCGGTCCACCCCCCATGCGGATTCTTCCCCGCTCCCCCGGAGTGGGAAAGCACGGAGATCGCGCATCGGCTCTGAGATATTCCTTAACCATTTTTCCGCTCCAGGTAAAGAAGCAGAATTCGTTATCGGAGAATCCTCAGCCAACTAGCCTGAGCATGCTCTCTAACATCACATACGATATTCTTGGTCTGAAGAGAAGAAAGCTCCCCTAGCCACGAGCAAAGCAGACCACGGGCATGAAGGAGGTAATCAATGGCATTCAGATCAGGCATGAAGGAAGTAGGGTAAGGCATGATTCGGAAAAGAGTATTTAAGTAAGCATTAAGCTTTTTCATAAGGTTTTTTCTTCCTCTACCTTCTCTTGCTATTGGATTGGAGAGAGAGAGAAGGCCAAGTAAAGAAGTGATTAAGAGCACTTTCGAAGTAAGCATTCGGCTTTGGTTTGGGAAAGATCAGATATGGAATCTGATCTGGATTCTAAGCCTCATCTCCTGCCGTAAGCGCTCTTGCACGAGTCCTGTATCACTACAGGAACAGGAAGTACAATACAAGCAGAAAGAAGTAGTCACTCTTCGCCTTTCAAGATATTGCGTATAAGTATAATAGATAGAGAGAGCCAGTCTCTTTTCTTTCACCTGCGGACCTTTCTGGAACAACTCTAAATGTTCCCTTTGGGCGAGTTCTCCTACTGGAAATGCTTAGTCGATCCTCACCTCTGCGTGCTATTGAAAGTGCATAGATCAAGAGATTAGCAATTGCTGCTGACTTTCTCTTTGCTACTTTAGTTGGGGTTCCCCCTACTCAATCTGTAATGGGATCTACCCGTGCTTCGCTCACTCTATATGCGATTGGAAATAAGTCCGGGTGCCTTTCCTGCACACCTTTGCCTTATATGTTTGAGTCTCTGTCCAACCTCTGCCTACGAGGAAAATTGCTGCGCAGAGCCTTTTAATTAACTAAGTTCTTTGTTAAAGTTAAAGTTTTTAATTAACTAAGTTCTTTGTTAAAGTTCGCATCCATGGCATGCGCCTAATCTGCTCTTACAGATAGAGATCTGCTCCTCAAGTGCAAGATTCGCTGCTAATTGCATTGGAATTTCCGGGACTATGCTTAGTAAGCGCTTTTAGTCATCTGTTTGCGGCGAATCCAAGAAGTAACTAGGAGAAGAAAGACAAGCAATACAGGGTCTTCAAGGAAGAGGTTGTTGCCCCGGTAGATATAAGAAGTTTGCAGGGAACCCTAGATGGAATGAAACTATTCAACGTTGATGTTGATCTACTTGCTTGTACGATTGGATTTGTGTGAAGTCTACCTATAGCTAATGAAGTCAGCCTTGCTTGAAGGAAAGAGGGGAAATCCGGATTATTGACTTTAGACTTTGAAGTAGGCGAATCCGCTGCTCCTGCTCTGGACTAAGGGGCGAAGCGGCTCGACGTCAGGAGAGGGGTAGAAGGCTAGAGGCCACAGAATAAGTGGTAATTCGTTAAAAGCACGGATCGAACGAGAAGGATGGGATTGGGTTCAGTTAAGGTAACCTAGAGGGTGAAAGCTAGATAGAGAAATCTCTTTTCGAGTTAGGAAAAAGCTAGAAATAGAACTCAACTTACTTTCTCTAGGAATTCCCAAGCGTTAGCGAAGAAAGAAGCCTCTACAGCTAGGGAGGAAAAAGAAGTTCTTATAGACTTTTTGAATCCTTCTTTCAATATTCGTTAGAGCCTGGGCTTCACCCCTCATTGCTTGTTCGACAGCTAAGACTTCACCGGTGCTAGCAAAGATCTATTTGATTTGGAAGTTCTTTTCTTTGCGGCCCCAATCCAAAATATCTTAAGTATGTAGAGTCGATTTTTTGAACCCATGCTTCGATCACTTCTCTACACTGCTGACTTTACTCAACAAGTGAGCGATAGATCGAGTGCTTCTTGATTTAGGGTTTGATCCCCGTTTACCTAGCGATACAGCCCATCACTAAGCTCATTTCCTGGAAAAGTAGTATCCCAAGGCTAAGACTCCGTTACCGAAGGAAGAAAGCTACTCAAAGAAGAGAGCTGGTCTAGGAGGCATGTTAAGTCAGCTGGTTCTAGGTCTAAAGCTAGTGTAAAATCTTCTCGTCCTAAGCCCTAAAAGAAAAGTGCTTACGCCTTACCTGGAGTTGAAGTTGGGAAAGCCTAGACTTACTTGCTACGTAAATAGCCCTTTCTTGGCATAACGAAATGAAAAAGCTCAATCCCAACTCTTTCTCTTTGTGCCAAAGAGCTTCTTCTTGCATAGGATTTGTCCAAGGTTATCCGGCAAAGAGCTTCTTCTAGAACATCTCCTTTGAGATAGGTGAGAGCTTGAAGTTGCTTGCCTTCTTGTTGGAATCAGACTGATTGTCAGGAATGAAATTCCATCCCCGACAGAAGTCACTCTTTTGTTTGATAGCTTGTTAGCAATGACCATTAAAGGAGCTCGGGAATCATGTTCCACCAAAGCTCAATCGCCGCTAGTCTCTAAATGGTTTAAGGCTTATTTCAAGCCGAATGCTTGAGGTCGCCCGCTTTTTAGAATCAAGTCCACGAGGTAAACTTTCTAGATTACCATTCTCAGTCCCAGTCCCATTAGTCCCTGACTCTGTCAAGCCATCAGAATCAGATAAGAAAGAAGGAGGAAATGGGGTTCCATGTGTAAGCACCCTTGCCGTATCGGATAAGGCCTAAGCTGTCCCATATCATAAATAAGTTTGGGCTCGCTTTCAGCTCAACAAGTCTATGTAAGCCTTCATTCCTATCCACTTTTAAGTAAAGCACGGGTCTTGGAGGGCCCCGTACGCTTATTGCTTTTCCTTTTGGATCCCATTGCGCTATCGCTTAAGGTACCTTGTCTTAGGGTTTACCTCACGTTTTTCTATTACGAAAGCCGCATCAATTCCTTCTCTTGGTTTTGTTATTGAAGTTTCTCCCGGTCTTGCTCGTTCACTTTCTATTAATGCCGGGTCTATCCCCACTGGCATCTCGCTTTTTGTTTCAGGCCGCTGGAACACTATTCCTTTCTCCTTAAAAACTGCTTTTCGAAGCAATTCATTCCTTCTTTCTCTTTCTTGCCTCAGCGAGTGAAGCTGCTCCCCTTACTTAAGCAATTCCTTCCTTTTTCGTCTTCGTTGAGTGAGGAGCGATGTCAAGTCTTTTTATTGTTCTGTGAGTGAATGGAAGTGTGGTTGTAACTGCTTTACCGGCGTGAGTAATCATTCCAAGTCCTGGAAGTCTTCCTACCAGTCTTATTCTATTCCGGTAGTCCCTAAAGTGGTAAGGTAAGAGAGATGCCAAAGATGAAAGGAAGGAGAGGTCATCCAAGCCTATTCCATCGAGACGGATTTAGGACTTAGGACTGACGGATAGACTGAGTCAAGCACTACAAGAATTAGCACAAGGATTAGTGCCGGAAAGGTTGATACGATTGATTCGCTTGCCTCGAAGACTGGCATTAGGCCCCTACTGATGATAATGATAGGATGGATTCGAAGCAAGAGGTCCCTTTTCCGCTACGGGAGATGCTAGAAGGGAAGGAAAGAAGCCATCGGGGGCTCTTACTATTATACAGGCTAGCAGACAACCGGAAAGCTATTCGCTTGTAACAACCAAAAAGCAGTAAGCCTTCCTTCCTACAAATCTCCTCATAGCGCTGCATTTTTGGTTAGTATGATAGTTGTAGCTCTTTCTTTGACTTCCGCAGCCGCGGGGGTTGACCTTTCATCAGTGGGGGTTTCGAAGTTGGGATGTTTTTTCCGTCGACGCCCCCGCGTGTCGATCTCCTCATTCACTGGCATTGTTGATTGGGCTGGTTCAGTAGAGGACAGGAGATCAACCTCAGGATGGTGTGCATTTGTTAGGGGGTGTCCTGGAAAAGTAAAAAGCAATCAGTGGTGGCAACTATAGTGGGTGCAGAAGCTGAGTATAGGGCCAGGGCACAAGGTATGTGCGAAGGATTATGGATCAAGTCTCTCTTGGAAGAGGTTGGCGAGGTGGTAGAAGTACCCATGAGGCTATACTGTGATAACCAAGCCGCTATACATATTGCCAACAATCCACTTTCTCATAATAGGACTAAACACATTGAGGTGGATTGCCACTTCATTAAGAGAAAAGATTGAGTCCCATATCACACCACATGTTGCTTTCCGTAACCAATTAGCCAATGTATTTACTAAAGCACTCTCAAGGGATAGACTGATCGAGCTAGTAATGTGCAAGTTGGGCATGATTAACATCTATGCTCCAACGGTAGTGTTTAGTAGGGATATACTAGTATACTTTTGAAACTTGTATAATCCTTTTTTTTTTTTTTTTTATCTAATAGAATGAAGGAGGGCTTCATTCTTGAGCCCTAATTTTATCATCCTTTCTCTTCTACCATCTTCTTTTTCCTTTTCTCTCTCTCTCTCTCTTTCTCCTTTCATCTCTCAATTCGGAATTAACAGAGCCTAAGTTGACTTTCTGAGGACTTTTTCAAAGAGGAATGAGATTTGTTTGGGAATAGAATCTGGACTTTATGAAACATGTGGTTGACTATCGGTGGCTGAACAAAAGACGTATGACTTGAGAAAGTAAGATCCCCCCTCTGTTGTCGGGAAAAGGAGCTCTAATGGTACTTTAGAATAAGAATAATGGGTACTATTAGGAGTAGGAGAATGCAAATAGCAAATAATAGGTCCTTTTCGCCAAATCCAGGTTTTGAGTTTACTTCTAGTTCTGGACCGATGGGAACTCCTACTCATAAACGAGTAGCTTCTTAGCTTCCAACTTATAACACCTTTTGGGTTTTGGGACTTGAAGCCAAGTAAAGGCAGCTTGCTGTTGAGTTAGAGTCTTTTCTTTACTTTAAGATATGAGACTTAGGCGAGGCGGAGAACCTCAGTTAAACAACCTAGTAATCTAATCAGTCATCTAATCTTAGGCTTCGTTACTTGACTTATCAGCCAGCAAGTAAACTACCTTAATCCCCTGAAGTAAGGATTTGGCAGGAGCAAGAGTAACTGTAGTTGCTACGGCCAGGGGAGCGAGTCTCGTAACTGCGGGCAGTTCGAGTTCTTTACAAGACAGATGGGAACTGTAGCTAACAAGTGTGCCCTGAGGGGAATCCTATTTATACTCTTTCTACTATATTGGCAATTGGCAGGACGGGTGCCAAGTTTTTAGTAGCTAGACAGCTAAGCCAGTAGTAGTTCAGGTCAGGGCATGAAGCTACAGGTTTTATTTGCGGTCGTGAGACAGAGAGGTCAGAGGCAACTTGTTATATAGGTAGTCGTGCGTCTTAATAGATCTTCTTCTATACTAGTAGTAACAGTAGTGGGTGAAATCGGTTTCTTAGGTAAGGTTTAGTTTCTTTATTAGAAGGATAAGCACGGTTATTGCTGTTTGTCCACTATTCTATTTCCTTCTCGCAGCCGAGGTAGGCTGAAAACTTGCTCGTTAGAAGTAGTTAACGAACGGAAAACGGAAAGAAGGCCATGTCTATAAGTGAAGATTGGATGGATGCCCGCTCTCCTTGGGTATGCTTTAAATTCTTAAATTTAAAAGGGCTGTTTTCATGCGTGCTGGTGTTCGTAGTCTCTTGCTTTTTCTGTTCTCGTCGGGGAAGGCGGGATTGGCGCATCTACAAGTTGAGAGTGTGCTCGGGCAAATGGGCTAACCAGAACTACTAGTAACGGGATTTGCCTGCAATACGAGTAAGGGGAATGGAACTCTTGTTTGAGAACTTTAGCTACGGACTTAGGTTAGCTAGCTCAGCTTCTCCTATGGCTATTTGGATTAAGGAACTGGGGTAATGCGAAGACAAAGAAAGCCTTAATAATGGTGAGTCGCGCGAAAGCCGTTCCAAAGCTTTTAGGCCACCCTTCAGGCCTTTCCAACCTGTTGTGTGTGAGTTTTTTTATTTTTAAGCAATATGTCCAGTCTATTTAAGGACACGTGGCATAGCGATCTCTCACCAAAGTGATTTTACATACACCACGTCTCGACCTGTTCGTCCCAGCGGAACGAACTAAGGCGTGCTTTGGGCTTCCCGACCCCTCTTTCCCCCTTTCCTGTTTAGGAAGATAGCAGCCATTTCAATAGCTGCGAGAAAGAGTGGCCTCCGCCGATCTTATTCTTAAGTTTGTGCCATCATCTGACCAACTGCCCTCTATTCTGACTAGAACAAGGGCTATCTTCTCTTCGCTTTCAGTAATTGAAATACAAGCGTGATTTCACCCCTGAAGCTTGAAGGAGAGTGTGAGATTCTATTATATAACACTATTATTTATTTGCTTTTTTCAATATTAACCAAAAAGGCAATTATTGTATTCTTCTCTCATTAGAACAAGAGAAGAGAGAAAGACAGGGAATGAAAATGAAATTGGGTAAAGCTGTATAGAAAAGTTTTTTTTTCTGCAGAAAGAAAAATGATTGTTTTCCCGGAAATGTGGAGGAGGGTAATGTTGATAAGAAGTTGATCTAGTGGCAAAAGACTAAGAGCGGATACTCTCACGGTAAGAGCTCCTTCTGAAACAACTTCCTATTCAATCTCGGACATTAAGATTAAGTTAAGTCAGTTCAGTTACTTGCCTTAGGGCAATCGGAGTTCAGTGAGAAGGATTTGATTAACTTAGGGTACTAGCTTCACTAACGATGTAAAAGAGCTCCCTCTTGCAAGCAAGTCCTTCTTGCTAAGACCGGTAATGCCTTCAAACAATCCCATCGCCTAGAGCAGCAAGCCCTTCTGAAGCCCTTATTCGTCACAACAGCGGACCATTCCCTCACAGCTGAGTGAGATGCTCCCATCTTGATCTCTTTTTTCCAGCCTTCTTTTACCGAGGACTGCTTAATGAGTAAGCACTGTTTGCCGTTTTCGAATTACAGCCACTCCTTCCTCTTTCTTCCCACTACGCGGTAAGAGTGCTGCAAGGTAGGCAGGAATGCAATGAGTAACCCTAAGCCGACTTAGCTACCGTTATTTCCTGCCTTTCGTCGAGTGGATCTTGTGTCACTTTCCCACTTTCCTTGTTCATATGCCTCTCAGACTCCGCTACTTTGAGTTCTTAGTCGAGACTCTTTCTTTCACTCCTGCAACTCGAGAAAGTTGAAGTTACTTCCTAACTATGAGCTTTTTTCCTCTCACTTAGGGAATGATTGGCCCTTCCCACCTTTTAGGTCTCGGTCGAGCTACTTTCGTTCCTCTACCATTTGTTGCCCTTACTAGGCCCTAAATTACTTTGAAAAAATTATTGACTTTCTCTCCTTTCACGTCACGGGTGACTCTTCTGTTCCTTGCTATTGGTAGGCTATTCAGGCTAACGATTGATCCAATTAAGACTTTACCGCGGAGGAATTCATTCTTCTCAATCTCTTCTTTCTAAGAAGTCTCTTGTGCCTTCCTTGCAGAACAAATCACGTACTGTATATAGACCTAGACAGCAGCTCCCGCTAATGCAATTCTTTTGTAGCAGCGCCGGCACCCATTGATTTGTGCCCCTATAAGATAAGATCTCGGTTTGAGAAGGATTTTGACGATTCATTCACTAGGAAAGGGATTCCTATTGAGCTTGAATAAAGATAAAGATTGAAAAACTCTTTGTGGTCGAAGGTCATTTTAATTGAGTCAACAAGCTTACCTTTGCTTGAAAAAGCTAGATAGACTACCACCCTATGTATCGATCGGTTTTTTTCCTGGGCTGATTCAGTCGCTAAGCGCTAAGCAGCAGTCGAAGTCTCTGGACAATCACTGGCTGTATGAACTCGTCCATTAAAGGAATTCCAAAATAGACTTTTTACCGCGCATCGAGAAGGAGGAAGACCATGATATCGGTCTTAGTCCCACCTATCCGTAAAAGGAATAACGCTATGCCCTCTGTCAAAAAGTCCTCTATAATCTGGGTCTCCAATCAATAAAGGTCTAGCTCTATCCATCCCCTAGTGGCAAACCTTATGAACCAGTTCTCATTATGGGGTATCAGATCGAAAAAGTTTTCACTCATCTAGCGAATGTTCTATCTCACCATGGGCGAAAGTACCTCTTTTTGACCCTTTCCCTAATAAAAAGTTATTTGAGGCAGAGTCTGAATCGAGTATCTTAGTGACAGAAGAAGATTCGGGATTTTTTCTAGTGCCATCTGTATGAACAAGATCAAGCGAGTTTTCTATTATCTTAGTTATTATATAGAGAGTAGTTCCTCAGCCTAGTCGATCACACCCGTAGAACACAGTTAGTCAATCACTGGCCTTTGGCAAAAGAAATGCAATGCTCCTCAAAGCCTAGCTTCATCCTTTATAAAATAAAGCAGCTATAACTACGGACAGAAAGCAGCAGCAGCGACTCCGCCCTGAACTTCACTCCTCACTCAAGGCGTACTAACCACCGCATGTCTGCCTTTGCGCGAAGTTAAGCAATTGGTTCCACTTCTTGACCGAGGACGAGGAGATCTTGTGAAACCTAATCCAGTCTATTTGCAGCCATGTGACACTACACTCTATTGGGCTGAATCCATCAACATCTATTGCTGGGCTTCAGTGATTGAATAGAGGTGGCAGATGAAGACTCTGCTCCCGCCCTTCATTCATCAGGTCTCAAAGTAGAGATTGTATGATAGGTAGGTGGAAAAGCTACAAGCCATCACCTTAGTTCCCTGCCGTCTTTTCTTTCTTGAGGAGCAATAACATTCTTGAGTTCTCACTTGATCTCATGTCTTTTCCCTTAGATTATGTATAGTAGGCATTCTCTTTCTAGAACAAACGTTTGCATTTTGTATAGGAACCCCTTTCTCAAAAAGAAAAACCTTCCTTCCAAACCGAGCTCGGGGCCACCCCACCGGACCCCTTGTTCAAATCATTCTTGCTCTCTCCCGGTCCGGTTCGTTGGAACCACTTCGTTCGAATCCATGGAACTACGAAGCTAGTCCGATCTGGGAAGGAGCAAAGAGCCCACATCCGTCTCGTTCCTTTCTCCTTAGGGTAACCTCCAACTCTATCCCGGTCTCTCTCCAACAACTTCTCATTCCGCATGAAACGATCGAAAGGATGGGTATCGCCATCGAGTCATCTAGTATCTGCTAATTCCATGAAAAGTGGAAAGTCTTCGACTGAACCAAGAATCACTTCATCTTTTTCTCTAGTGCTTGGAATTAGGATGTAACCCTCTAACCGCTAAGCTCTATTCGACTTCCCATCTATCTTCTTTTTTTTTCTGCTTTGTCTCTCGTTTTTTCTTCGCATCTCAATCAGCTCTCGAAACCAAAGGAATTTGAATCTAATTAATGAGGGAACTACTGAATACCATGGAAGAAACTACATTTATAACCTTCCCCCGCTCTTGAGCACATCGCTTCTACGGTCCACGGCTAAAGGAAGAATCGAGAGCTGGTGCCCGGTTCCTCGGAGCTTCAGAACTGCCATAAACCGTTCGCTATCAGCTTGTCTGAGCAACGCGTTGAGCATGAGGTTGGTGAGACCACGAGACGGTTTCTTTCTTTGTCCCTAGAAAAGGAGATCCCAATTGGTACCGGTTAGGTAGTCTCACGGCACGGCTCCCAGGAAGAGAAAGTTCAGACAAATTCCCCTTCTCCGTTCTGTCACAACCAATTGGTTGATCCATAGTAGTAAATTCCCAAGTATTCTTGTCTGGGAAAGGCAGGTCATCGAAGCTATCAAGGGCGGCTGTGGCGGGTATAGCTGAGAGCCAGCCTGGTTCAGCTAGAATAACGTTAGTAGGTAAGATTTGAGTATACAACTATCAATAGATAGGGGAAACAGCCCAAGAGGGTGTATCAAAAAGGACAGCACCGAGGGAGTCTAGCTTGCATCTCTTTGTAGTGAATTCCTCTTTTGATTCAAGGAGAGCAGCATGCTTCAAAGCCCATCTAGAGCAGTCAGAGAACTAGGTCAAGATCTCCACTTTTAAGAGAACTCGGCCAGGTCAAAAAAGACATCTTGAGCCCTATCTATACCATACCCCGGAGGGTTCGGGAGAGACTATGAAAAGCTTCCATTTGGTGGGCATCTTCCTATTCATAAATTGCTCGTTTCAAACCCGGTCGGGTTCATCCAAGTCAATCTGCGTTAGTTTTCCTGGTCAGACACCGGTCATACAGAGACAAATCCTTTTGAGAAAGTATTCCCGCGACCCAACTCCCAAGTGTGGGAAATCCCTCTTGGTGAAGCCTCTGCTTCAGCTTATACTTTCGTCGAGTTAGGATCTCAGACAGATGAGACTGGAAGCTTAGTGAGTTAGGCCGGCAAACACCAAAACCTCATGGCCTTTGCCAGAAAAATGACTAAAGGTGCCAATCACTAAAGAGGAATACCCCGAACCGAAAAGGGGATGTTTTCATGAACAAATCTCTCCAGATCTTGCCCACACCGCTGAACGCTCCGCTCATACGGATAAAGCCCACTCAAAGCCGCCCCTAACCTGGGGAGAAAACCCGGACGAAGCGCTTCGCCTTTAAGCCCTAAAAAGAAAGGTGCTACACTAATTATAGTAACCAGAACAGGGCCTTGGCCCCAGATGCTATCTCCGACCGAGCAAAGGGCCTTGTTAATAAATACCTAAATAGGCGTGGTTCGGGTTCTTAGTCTAGCCAAAACTGCCCCTTTCCTGTCCTTCAAGTTGCGCTAAGGTGCCCCCTTAAGATTGAGAGGGCTAACTCGGATAGGACTAATAGCAGCTAGGAAACAAGAGAGAAGATCTAGCTACCTTCTTAGGATTGGATAGGTCGGACCTTAGCCCATTCCTGTCTTGAATATGGATGGGGCCGGGCTTTAATAATTCCTTCTTAGGCGTGTGAGTGCACTCAAGGAGTTTGTTACTCTTAAGGCAGGTATTTCATATTGTTAAATGGCCGTAGCTGCACGGTCTGCCTCTTCGCCTGCAATCGAGGATGTAGGACTTTTGACGAACTACTCGTAAGAAAAGAGTTGAGTTAATCCTACTTAGTTGAGTTCCGTAATAAACGAAGGGAGAGCAAGGAAGGCAACCCCCTTCCCCAGTACGCACAGTCCCAGTCCGCTTCCGTAGTAGCTTACGAGTAGAACTACTAGATAGAAAGTACTACTTCTCATTGATATACGATATCGCCATGGAGACGTTGACCTAGTCCATTGTAACAAGAAAGAAATAATATTACATAAACAAGGCATTACTTACGATCCAGTGATTAGGATAAGGTAGGTGGACAGACACAGAGTGAGTTCGGTCACGCCAGAGAATGCCAGTCGATGGGGAGTGGAGGTGGAGTGGCACCGGTTAGTAATCGATTGATTCCCCACATACGATACAAAGGAGTGGTCCAGGAAGTACTGGTTAGTGACTGATTGATTTCACACATATCGGGAGAGAGGACTAATCCACAAGACCTAGAGGAGAAAGGAGTATTCAGCAGTTAGTACAATGTAGAGCTGGTCTAATTGAAGACACCATATAGGTAACGAGGATGAGGCTTACACGTAGAGCATAGTGTGCTACAGGGGCCCCTAATCAAAGGAGCCTAATTCACAGCACAGGGAGGACACATAAGTAAGTTCCCAGGAGATCATTGCAGCTAGCCGGCCGTCATCCAGCCAGTGTCTCATCCACATCGGTTGAGGGTCCTTGCCATACAGCCGATACTCGTCTCTCTTTGGAATAGAAAATCCCTCCATGTTAGTTTGGGACAGATTTAAAAAACCTCCTCATTGCACATTTTTCCATGGTCAAAACCTCATTTGGATGGGTTCGCTGAATCCCCTCCTAATCGGGGCACATAGAGGACGGAGATGAGAAATCCATCTCAAGATGCTGAATCATTGGAGCCATGCCATAGCAGCAGAGACTGCTAGCTCAACAGGTCTTCACAACGGCACTACCCATGACCCTTTCACAGGAGGTTTGAGTTCAAATACGTGACCCTTCCTTATGTTGGGATCTATACAAAGGTCCAATCCATCGGATTTCACTTCATGAAATGTTTTTCTTTTTAGAAACCGGGGTTGTATGACTAGCTTCTCCTTCTCGGGGACATTAAAGGGATTGTATTAGTGAATAATAATGTTATTTCCAGAAGTTTCTCTATGGAGAGGTGGTATGCCAATCCCAATGGGTTTACTTTACTACTCCTACAGTGCCAATGCATCAACAAGGGGAATACACATACGATCTCGCATATCTACGGCACCCAAACAACCAGTTGAATCCATCTTAGTTGGTTGGTTAGTGTGATAGATTAGATACTCTCTCTATCCATTCGATATACATATGATACTCGCATCGAGACGTCCTTGCCATAGAATTTGGAACCTATGTCCTAACCCCTTTCACTGGCCTTTATGATAAGCCAGTCCAGAAGGTTTTCACCCCTAAAGGAAGAAAGGAGATGGACCCCAAGTTACCACCAAATGAGATTGATTGAGCTATGGATGCACTACCTGGGTCGGAGCAAGCAATAAGGTCGCTTGGATCGGACCTATTAAATGGATTTTATATCGAATGAAACATACCCTTTCTGATAGGTTCTCTATGATTGCCGGGTGGTGATTCAATAGATCCAGGTAGGTTTAGACCGCTGAACATCATTTGGACGGGCCGAGTCTATATGGGCTTAGGCCCATTTCGTAAGTGAGCAGTCTTTGGCAGGCCTGGAGATTTAGTTAAGGGAGGTCTAAAGCCCATGTTACACGGGTCGTGCACACTGGCACCGGGCCCGTTTCGTGAGGGCCACGCCCAAAGGCCCATTTTCTCAACATTTTCTTTTCCTTCTTCTTTTTTTGTTAACAAAATGAAGAGAACACATCAGGTTTGGTCTTGGAACGCCATGCTAACACCATGCTTAGCAAACCATGTTAGGACCGATCTTAAAACATCATGCCATGGGTGCGGTCACGGCTTCAAAGCCGGCTACATTCTTTCTCCGAGAAGGCAATTATAGAGCCTAGCCAAACCTCGCGAGGGAAGGGGGTCGGGGACGACGTTTCAAAGCTGTCAAGCAAAGAACCTTTGCTGCAGGAAGACGGTGATGGATGCCTTGTTCGGTATCAGGCTTGGTGATGTTTCGGAAGTGGATGGCAGAGTAGTAGAGATTCAAAGCATGACTCTCCCATCTCCATCATGATCGAAAATAGACCGCATGAGTGACAAAAGATTGGTCCTTGTGGTGAAATGTCAGACCGTGGTGTGTGCTTCTCGGGTGCTGCAATCACACAACAGCAAGAGTCCCTGCCATAAGCCCTGCTACGGTTGCATCTGATGGGAAAATCCACCATGAGCATTAGCCTTAACGAGCCGCTTGGAAAACCTCAGCAAAGAAAGAAAGGTAGGAGCAACGCGCAGACGAAAAGTTGTGTTCTCCACGGATGAAACCTCATGAAAGCCAAGAGAAGAGGAGCAGCGGCCATCCTCATCATTTCACAGTCATGCTGATCACGGTGTGCAGCCTCCTCTTCGGCAGACAAGTTGCAGCAGCGGTGTGAACCCGGCAGCAATGGAGGCCGACTCCCAGCAGCCGTTCCTTGCGGTTGTGAAGATCATCTCCCTTCGCGCTTTTCTTTCTTCTGTCAGTCGTTCCAACCGGTCCCTTTACTAGTAAGCCTCCATAGGGATCAAGCATTAAGGTTTGGCTGGAAAAATGGGTCCTTGATCAACTTCTCATAAACGTTGTTCATGGGGCATCGATTTGCAAGAAAGGGTGGACAAGACCTTACAACTAAATTGTTGTTTTCTACTGGCTGGCGTCCTTAGGAGGTCTTCTTCGAGATGTAATTTACTGCTAAACCTCCTACTTGACTGGCCCCAGAGGTCTCTCTCCCTTCACTCTCTCGATTGCACTATCATGGGCAGTTGATCTAATCAAGTCCTCTCTCAAGGCAGGACAAGAAGGCCGACCTGTCTCAACCTGGCTACTTCAATCACACTTGATTTCGTTCCGTAAAGCAGACAGTCGAGAAGATAGCCACTGAACATTTACCCCATCTGGAGTGAATTAAAAACTGTAACTTGAGAATCTTTTTAACTGCTTCTAGCTCGGGGAAAGAACCGTAACTATACTTACTCTTTTTAGATCAACAACAGCTTGTAACATTAAGAGAAAACTGAAAGCTGCTTTAACAAGAAGCACTAGCAGCAAGAAGAAATTGAGGTTTGTCGCGGGCCTCCTCAACTACACGAGATGGACATAGGCTTGCATTCAACTTCATACTGAACGAGAACTTCCGGTGCTGCTAGCATCCATGCTCTTCCCTCTCGATTTCGTTCACATGTGAGACTTGATTGATCTTGTGTTTGTGTTCAGTCAATGGTACCGACTTTGTGCTATAAGTTTCGTATGCCGCACTTTAAGATATTTATGGATAACTTTCTCCCGAATAAAGTGGTAGTCCACCTCTATTTGTTTCGTGCGAGCATGGAACACAGGATTAGAGGCGAGGGAGATGGCTGAAATATATTATCACACCAAATGGTTGGCACATGAAACAAAGGAATCTGTAAGTCTTTGAAGAGCATGCGAAGCCACGATAATTCAGCGGCAGTATGAGCTAAGCATCTATACGTTGAAGATCTGGCAACTGTGGCCTGCTTCTTAGCACACCAGGCAATGGGATTATTACCCATAAAAAGACAATAGCCACTAACCGACCGACGATCACAAGTATCACCTGCCCAATCAGCGTCTGAATAGGCAGTAAGAGTGAAAGGTCCTCTAGTGAACTGAATACCAAGTTGTAACAGTCCCTTTGAGATAAGGCAAGATACGTTTTACTGCAGTAAAGTGGTCATCTGTAGGAGATTGCATGTGTTGACAAACAGAGTTAACAGCAAAGGCCAAATCAGGTCTTGTAATATACTGCAGGGCTCCAACGATGCTTCTGTACAGAGATGGATTATGAAATGGAGTAGAAGAGACTGCAGCAGAGGACTGATTTTAAAGTTAATTGGAGAAGAGCAGGGCTTACAATTCAGCATAGCAGCTCTCTGGAGGAGATCCAACGCATATTTTTGCTGTGTTAAAAAAAGTCCACGATCATTCTTGTCTTGAGTACCTCAATGCCAAGAAAATAGTTCAAGTTCCCGAGGTTCTTTATAGCGGAGCACTTAATTCAGTGATTAGAGTGGAGATATAAGAGGTATCACTGCCAGTTATAATAATATCATCCACATAAACCGCAAGAATTGTAGTTCGCAAACTGTTAGTTTGAATAAATAACGAGGAATCACTACGGCTCATAAGAAAGCCTTTACTGATTAAAAAGCTATAAAACTTATCATACCAAGCGCGTGATGCCTGTTTAAGACCATACAATGCTTTCTGCAACTTGCAAACATAACCAGGCAGTGAGGTATCTTCATACCCAGGCGGTGAGGAATCTTAAGGGGAGGGGTTGGTAGTGAAGGGAAGTCCAGGGCTGTGTCTGATCAGCTTACTGGGAGAATTCCAGGCGAGGGAGTATTGGTAAGGTTATGGAGGAAAGAGGAAATAGGATTTTGGGCATCTCTCGTTGCTTCGGATGTTTATGAGAAAGAAGCTTCTCACAGATATTGACTTTTAGATAGATACCAGCATCGTATCTTAATTAGCAGTTTCTTGAACTTGGTTGCACTCGTAAAGCAGCTTAAGAGAGCAACGAAAGACGGAGCGGTGATATTTCATGACTAGCAAGTGGAGGATCATTCCAGGCTCTAATTCAGTCTCTGATGGCGTAGCTGATGTGTCATGCTAGGAAGCTGAGCTAGGGCATTTCTTCTTTCGGTTTAAGTGTTGTGAAAACCCTCCTCTCCGCTTCTGGCAGCATAGAAGGAAGCTTGGGGGAAAGGTCTAAGTGCAAGCATTGAGTCAAACTGATTCAGGTATAGCAATGTAGTTCTTGTCTCCCTTTCCTACCTAGCGCACTAGAATAGGTAGCATGGGTCAGTAATTAAGTAGTATAGCTAGGTCTTTGAGAGCTGGGTTCGTTTGTCAGTCAGTCTCGGTAGTTCAGTCAGAGCGACATCCGTGGCATAGCTCAGTTCCTTGATGGATAGATGCTAGTGTCGCTAGATCAGTCTAGTTCGATCAGTTGACAGTGGAGTAGTTCCGTCATAGCATGGGTAGCTCAATCATTCAGTACAGAGATGAGAACGCTACAGACATTCCTTGAAGACGAAAAGAAGGTCATGGGCTTTTATTTGTATGCCAGGTCAGGACGAAGGGAAATAAACTAGCCTAAAGTTGCTGATCGAATGTGAAGTACGAAGCGATCAAGTGGAAGTAGTGCCAGCGATAACCCCTCGACCAGCCACTATGTATCCATGGCCATTAGAGATGAGAAAGGGGCTACGGCAGTTCGTTATTCATACTCGTCATTTATATGGTTACAGATAGTCACATCACAGGGTTGCTTGGAAATGGAGAAGCAAAACAACAGCTTTTCTGTTGCCCAAAATCAAAATGGTGATCCCTAACTTCTTTTCCCGGGAAAGGGTGTCAGATCTATATAAAAAGAAAAAGAGCCCTTCCTTGGTCAAGGTGACAGGATTCGAACCTATGGCCCTCTGTACCCAAAACAGATGCGCTGACCAGACTGCGCTACACCTCGTCTCACCCCCCCGGAGCATATAGATCCACCCGATCGATGAAGACTTGAACCGAACTCGCCCATCCTTTTGGACACAGGGAGGCGAGAACCAATCCGAGTAATCAACCGCTTTTTTTAGAAAATCTGCCTCCAGCAAGATATGGCGACGCCAAAAAGCCGTAGAGTGCAGGAGCGAGATTTTTTGGCTTTTTCTTTCACTTGAATTTCCAAATTCGGCTCGCTCCCGGCTACGTGTCCTCATGACCCTTCGCCCGCTTAGAAGTGGATTCGAACCACTGACACAAGGATTTTCAGTCCTTTGCTCTAACCTGCTGAGCTACCTGAACCACTTTCCTAAAGTCTGTGTTTTATTCATCGAAGAGCGCCCTACCTTACCACTTGACTAGTAAGGGAAAAGTAAAAAAAAAACGCGAAACAGGCTCTCCGCTCCTAGTCACTAAGTAGTGCTATTTTGGGAACTCCGCCAAGAGGTTCTTTCTCTCACGCCCGCCCGTTCTGCCGGAGGAAATGGGATTCGAACCCATGATACAAGAAGATTGTATGTCGATTTAGCAAACCAATGCCTTAAGCCACTCAGCCATCCCTCCATGATCGGAATTGGATGTGCGGTTGGTTGCCCGAAGGGCTATCTGATCCGATGCCCGTAGCGCGCGTACTCTTCCTCTATCTATGAGCGAGACTCTATCCGGATCTGCCCAGCATCCAAGTCATCCCAATCTGCCAGGCGAGGCTCCCCACCACACTGAATGATGAACTTTGCGCCTCCAGGAGGGTCAAGCCAAGCCTGAATGGAATTCATATCTCCTTCGTCTAGTCGAGAAGGGGCTGTGACTCTTCTATTACATTACGGAGAAGTCCATTCTCGTCATGATCGATCTACGTCCTACCGTAGTGCCCCGAGAACCTTAGAAACCAAAGATAGCTTACTTTACTAAAGCGAAGGACTTGTTTTGAGATTGCACGAGCTAGCCAGCCGTTTTCTTGCTTCCACCCGCCTATCTGATCTTTTGAACAGGCCTTCAGCTTCAATCAAATAGGCCAGATATATATCGAGATTCACTCATAAGACAAGCGACTACAAAAATGGTGTATATAAGGTTTGTAGCACTGCAACCAGCCTCTATACCCGTCGAAGAGATGGATCCTCTGGACACCGAAGTTCGGGGCATCCCTGATGACTCAGAAGAGATAGAGCGGGGGTTGGTAGCTGTCAATAGCCCAGATGGAGATATAATGTGGGGAGACCCCGATCTCCATGAGGATGACGATTGGGAAGTGGTTACCCCAAAGCAAGAATTCGACGGTTCCGGTCACCCGTCGCGGACCACCTGAAATCAAAGAGAACAACAAAACCATTCCTCAGATGAAGACCAAGAGATTGCATCATGCATGATAGCGGTGGGCCCTGCTTTGGCAAAGAAAGAAGAAAGGCTAACTTCCCTTCTTCCTGTTCTAGAGCCGAGAGAAGAATGCACACTGCCTACCCTAATCGAGTTGCTTGAAGATTTCGAGAGAAGCCTTCCCCTTATCTCTACTCATTTGAGTGTGTGAAGCCCCCCCTTGTTCAGCCCGAAAAACCTTTTTTCCGGTCCCTCGGGAGTGATACGAGCGAATTAGGATACGCTCGTAAACTTTTTGAGTCAAAAATCTTTAACTTGCTAAACAATCCATTTTGGTCCGTTATCGGTGACTAAAATCGTCGGGTACTTCGAATCGAGCGATGATATTCTCGGGCTTCTCCCTGAAGCTAGGAAAGAGAGCTACTAGGAAGCAAGTATTCAAACCTCGGTTGAGGTATAAGTATGACCGGTTCTGGAAGATCTATCTTTCAATGAAGAGAAAGCCTTATGCTTAACACATGCAAGTCGGAAGCGAGCTACTATCTTATTATAAGACAGACTGGTTTGCATTGGTAGCTATGCTTAGCGTCGACATACTTTTTTTTTTTTTCTTTCTTTCGCCAAACCCTAACCTAACTTCGAAGAAAGCCGGTAACCTCCCGCCTCGTGATCTAAAGAAGAAGCTTTCATCTCCGGCACCCTGGAACCATTTGAGTCTCGTACCAAAGCTCCTATCCCTGCCACTTTAATCGGGCAAGCATCTTCTCTTTCTTCTGATTCTGATATGAGAGGAGGAGGACCACAGGATCCGCTGCAACTAGAAGTCGATCATCTTGTCCCCGCTCCCTTTTTATTTACTCGATCTCGGTATGCCCCTTCTCTTTAGTTAGCTTCGTGGGAATCCCGGATCTCTTTCTTAAGCTTCCCGCCCTGCTCCTGATTCCGTTCCCGTGGCACCTTTCTCCGGCCTGACGCCCTCTTCAAGCTTGCCTGCCCTCAGTCTCCACTCCAGCTTTAGTTCTTTCCTTTATTTTCATTTTCTTTCCTTGGGATGTCTTGCCCTAGGGAAGGTACTTTTTAGTTAGATTGATCCTATCCTATCTGCTTCTTAGCTTAGTCGAAAGCTAGAGATTGATTGCCTTTCACTCGAAGTCAAGCAAGTTTCCTCGGTCTATCCCCCCTTTCCCACATTAAAGAAGTTAATAGACGAGGGGTGACGTGGCTTAGCTGGTAAAGAGGTAGACGGAGAGGACTGAGTGTCAGGGTTCTTCCCCGGGCATTTCCCGTTCCCCTACAAAGGAAGGGAGATGTCGCTACAGCTACTACTAATATGAGAGTAAGACTTGGCCCGGATCGAAGGATATGAGGGAGGAGACTTTCGGAAGAGGTGAAGCTTACTCGAATGAAAAGAGAAAGCTTTGTCTTTCCTCGTGGGGTGGAGGACCAGGAGTCCTAAAGTCTTTCTTTTTTCGATTTCAGGCTTTTTGGGGACTGAGTCTCCGGGTCTAGAACCATTGCCATAGAATTTCTTGGTGTAAGCCTTGTAAGCTTTCCATTCCAACTCTCTCCTAGTCTTTCCCGTGTGTGTAAGGGGCTCTTGTAGGTCGATTGTTGTCTGATTGTTGTTTTCGATGTATTCGAGTTGGAAGTAGGGAATGCGGTTGTGGTTGCAGGTGGAGGTGACGAGCCCCGCCTTCCATTCGTTCGAAGCTCTCTCTCTACTCAGCCTCGCAGCTACGCTAGTAATCTGCTCAGGACCACCTCTGTCACCAAAGTAGCGTAGCCCACGGTGAAACCGTAGCGGCCTATAGTCGGAGCATGCAAACATCTCCTCACCCACGTCCTCTGGATCTATGACCTCTAGACTGTACCAGTCAACCACAACTACCAGTCTAGCAGCCAGCCGAGTCATGAGCGAACCGAAAGGGTAAGAGCGTAACCTCTTGGTAGCCCGGACGCGGATAATAATCGTGTCCATCACAAACCCTGCTATGTCCAACTGTCTCCCCGAAGCTAGAATAAACAAAGCAAAGAAAGGTAGGGAAGGGACATCGTACCACTGAGTCGGTCGCGGGTACAGTATCCTGCACAATACCCTATGCCACACCCTGTACTAGGGAGGATTCGATAGCACTTGCAAGAGACTGGAGACTGAACGAAGGCACACTGAACCTTGAAAGCAGATTGGTACTGGACAACTAGGACATCTAATGCACTGATAGTAAGCATTCCATCTAAACTCTGAACTTTCTTTCTGTCCTTAACCGACTCAAAAGGATACGGGAAAGCCTAGGAATGGCTGAACTTAACCCAATCTTCGCAAGAAGAGGCAATGTCAATTGTATCTGTGCTCCATTAGGCTGGATTCGCTTGCCTTGCCTTACTAGCAAATGTATCTAGCCTTTGTAGGTACATAAACAAAGAACGAAAGAAGGAAAGCACCATGTGCAGATCTCTCTTTAGATGCCAAAGCCTACAGCTTTCTTATCTTACCCTAATCGAATAGCTTGTTGAACTTCAGGAAAGGATTTCTCCTCAAAGACGGTTGATTCCAAGGGCGGGGAAGGTGTGCTCGCTGGAAAGGCGCGCTGCAAGCGCAACCCTAGCTTTGTTTGCTTTTCGGTATTGCTTTCTTAGCCGTGCTGTGTTCTCTTTCTTGCTGAGTTCTTTCTAGAACTGTGCTAATAAAGCACAGGGCTTCTTTTTTCTATTAAGATTTTGAATCAAAAACTTTCCTCCCTAAGCTAATGATGAAAGTCATTCTCATTCTGCTTGAAGATGGGGGATTTCTATATATTAAAAGCGAATAGTGCTTGCAAAGGAAGTAAGTGAGTTCCAGGCTGTCATTCGTCCAACCAAAAAAATCTTCCTGTTCCGCATGTTCCTCCTCCGAAAAGGCCTGGCTTCAATTGACATTACCTTTCCTTGCTTTTTACCTTTCGTATTCGGAACCGACAATCGGAAGAACAACAGGAACAGGTCTCTTGTCACTCTCCCCTCGCGCCACTAGTATTGAATGGTCCACTGTTAACTTGTTAACTAAAGGCATAAGCAACTGGATCCCATCGCTCCCTTCGGTGAAAGAAGCCTATTGTCGCACAATCGACCTCTAATGCATGATAATAGTCTAACTTTTAAGGCTTCTTATAAGCCTTATACTGATTGTTACAATAATAAGTGCTAAACCTTTCTTCAGACTTATATAATCTTAGGTTTCTCACCGAACGAGGTCCCCTTCCAGCTCTGATTGACCACTTCCAGTATAGGGCTTGTTTTCCTTCGCTACCATTCCTGGCTAAGCGAGGCTTAACCGAAGGAGAAGACATGGCTTCGCCACTTTTGACTCGTTAGGGAAGCTTTCTCCCCGGCAAGCAAGTCTCCCCTTGAAGGGTAAGACCTCTCAATGATAGCCCCTTCAACACAAGCTTAATTCCCTTTCTATGCCCATGGATGTGTACAGAAAAGATGAGTTTTTGAACGATAGCAGGTACCTTTAGCAGAAGTAGACCGGCACGAACCAAGCAAGAAGGAATGAAGTCAGGGAAAACCCTTTCTTTTCACCAAGCAAGGAGCTAACTCGCAAAGTAGGTATCCTCTGAAGTGGAATAAGTAGGTGCTGCTCGAAGAGGAAAGAAAGAGAAGTTGTTATGCCGATTGTAGGACGAGATCGAGACACCTATCTGAAAGCGGGGAATGGTTTCTTCCGGCCTCGTGCCATCTCATAGACAGGAACCAAGGGGCCAGAGATAGCTATCCAGCAATGGACAGTCTCTTTCCGAAATTAGCTTACTTCTAGTGATTCTTACCTGGGGGCTACATCCTTTTATCATTATAAAAATAAGAAAGTTCGATCCATTAGGTTCTTCGATTTGTCTTATACCTTTGGCACCCTTGGTTAAAAGGGGCAGATAAATAGTTTAGGCGAAATAGAATCAAGTCTCCTTACTAGGTGAAGCTACAACAGATAAATTAGAGGAAATCCATTCCATTCAAAAGAAGGGGAGCAAGACGGGCACTTGGTTGCCACCTTATTCGATTTGCCTGGAAAGGCTTTTCCATTTCTTTCCCAGCTGGATAACCTGAATATGAGTTACCCATATGCCCACCTGTTCTTTAAGTGCCTTCCTCTCATCTGCCTGTAACGAGAGCGTAAGCCGCAATTGAAGTTCGTACTTATTTAATTTAGGACGAGAAAGACATATTACTAGCTTTTGACCTAGAAGCTGACAGATGGATTGGCCTTGCCTACTTCAATGACAATGCCTGGTAAACATGTAGAAAAGTTTAGAAGGCCTTTAGGGGCGTCATCCAACTCGAAATCTCGTAAGAGAAGAAAAAGACGCCCAAAAGTCCCATGTCTTTCTTGGTTGGACCAAGCGATTTCCGACATCCTCATTTTTAGAGCAAGAAGCGGAACTACAAGAAAGCTTTCTTTATCTTTATTTATGGATAACCAATCTTTTTTCAAATATAGTTGGGAGACTCTCCCCAAGAAATGGGTCAAAAAAATGGAAAGATCGGAACATGGTAATAGATCTGATACCAATTCGGATTACCTATTTCAATTGTTGTGCTTTCTTAAATTTCATACCTATACAAGGGTTCAAGTTTTGATCGATATTTGCGGAGTTGATTATCCCTCTCGAAAACGAAGATTTGAAGTGGTCTATAATTTACTTAGTACTCGGTATAACTCACGCATTCGTGTACAAACCAGTGCAGACGAAGTAACACGAATATTTCCGGTAGTCAGTCTATTTCCATCAGCCGGCCGGTGGGAGCGAGAAGTTTGGGATATGTTTGGTGTTTCTTTCATCAATCATCCGGATCTACGCCGTATATTAACAGATTATGGTTTCGAGGGTCATCCATTACGAAAAGACCTTCCTCTGAGTGGATATGTGGAAGTACGCTATGATGATCCAGAGAAACGTGTAGTTTCTGAACCCATTGAGATGACCCAAGAATTTCGCTATTTCGATTTTGCTAGTCCTTGGGAACAGCGTAGCGACGGATAATTCAGAATCTGAATAGGTCCAGTCCAGTGTCGGACAAATCAATAGGAAATGCTATTTGCTTTGTAAGAATGAACTTCACTTCATTGAAAGAGTTTCACGGGAGTCTGATATCATTGATAAATTGGAAGAAGTGTTATCGAACGATTTCCTGCAATTATTCCCAGTATGGAATGAGTAAAGAATCAAGCTACAAGTCTCGATCTATACAAAAGGGTTTTTGTCTTTCTTTTTTTTTGTTTCATTGATAGCAGAAGAGCCTTACTCTTTAGGGGCGCTAGCGCTTTACTAATAGAATATCAAGTCAAGGGGCCTGAAAAACGTAAGATAAGAGGCTGCTACTCTAGGCTCGCTTCGCTTCTTCGACGCTCCGCCCCTTAGACTAAAGCGCTAACGCGCCTTATATTTTCTAGTAAAGCAACCTTTCGCGCTAGGCGCTCACGTTTTTTGTCTGGGTGGAAGCTGGCGGTATTTTCCATTAAGTAAGCTTGCCGCATACACAGAATTGGGATCTCTCTCGCATGCAACTCTTTCTAGCGGGAATGGGCGGAACCGAGCGGGCTGATTATTTCGAAATTAAATAACCCTTTTTTTTTTTTCTTTTTCTCATATTCATATAAGTAAGCGTTGGTTGGTAGGAGCGGCGGGATGATGATGAGTATATAAACAAAAAAGACCAAAAAGAAGAAATGGCAAGAGACATTTTATTTCGATAGAGGAAATAACCATGTGGAAAACAGGGCAGGTATTCTCTACAATGACACCCGTAGACCAATTGAAAGGGATGTAGCGCAGCTTGGCCGTTTTGGGTACAGTACAAAATGTCACGGGTTCCAATCCCGTCATCCCTACCCTTCTCCTCTGGGCAGTAACGAGGAATCCATTAAGATCAATTCAAATTGGACATAAAAAATCTTTTATTTAATGAGACTATATGCATACAAATTTTTGGTAAGTAAGAAAATCATCCTTTTTTCTTTACAGTCGTATCTACTGTGATGTGATAAGAAAACGCTCTTAGTTCAGTTCGGTAGAACGTGGGTCTCCAAAACCCGATGTCGTAGGTTCAAATCCTACAGAGCGTGATTCCGAATCAGCAGACCCCATTACCGAGATATGACAACTCTTTTTTAAAGAAATAGTCAAAAAAATGAATCCATTTTCTATTTTGGAAGAACAACGACCAACTAACACTTTTACTTTAACTTATGATTCAAAAACATTAATTGCACATAATATATCGAATGAGAAGAAAAGGAAAGAAGTAAAGAACTGAAGCTGACAGATCGAGATTGGAGTGAAACAAGAAAAAAGAAGCTTACCAGGGCCCGCGGTAAGGCATGAATCAATGCAAGTGGACAGGCAGCAGCCATCCAATCCAGCTTTAAAGAAAAGAAGCCAAAAAGAACAGAAAGAAGTCTACGAGCGCCTATCTCTTCTCTTATCCACGCATATCGGTCTTTCTCCGGCTGCTCCAGGTAGTGCTCTTGGCTACTGCTTGCTTGGGACATTCTCTACTTACGGCTCTCAGCGGCACCCTCATTCTATCATAGATCGTAACAACCAGGCCCAGAAAGGTTGAAAACAAGAAATCGAAAGACTTAGATGAGAGCCTCGTGACCTCCTCTGAGTGCTATTCCCATCGTCAATTCTCTCATTCATTCACACGAAGGACTAACCTCTCCCTGACGGTCTGTAATGTACCGCTAACCCTCATTCTATTAAAGTAACCTTTAATCCTCTCCTTTCCTTAAGAAGACCATCCTTAGAACACGGGACTCGTGAGACAAGAAGACAGATCTTTCATAGCAATCGAGCGCTTGGGCAGCTGGATCGAAGGGCAAGCGGAAGGTAGAACCTCTACTTTGATGACAAGAAATGGAAAGAAGGATGCAATCGCGAATCTCTTTCTAAGAACCGGGGCCCTTACTCATCCAGCACTCGAAGATATCTAAATAGAAAGGGATGCTCTCGCCTAATAGAAGCCCTAGCGCCTACTTCCTTGATTACAATTACAAGAAAGGAAGATAAGGCATCAGTGCAACGGAGAAGAAGCCTTTCCAAGATTAGAAGGAAGTGTAGCTATCCAAAAGAGCGTCGGAAGCTATACAGTCCTCGTCTATTGTGGTATGAAGCGTCTGCCTACCGTCACTATAGATAGGGATAGGATAGACAAAAGATGAACGAGACCTGGATATATCTGTCTCGGCGCTTCCATGTAAGATCCTTAGCGAAAGCACCTATAGATCTGCACACCGTCCAAACTGCCTTTTGGGAATAGTTCATGCCGTGTGTGGATCGAACTCCAAGCAAGGGCGGTAAGGCGCTGTGGTCAATCTTCAGATATGGAGTAGGTACCGAACCGGAGTCAGAGTCAGCTGCGGCATTTCATTCAGTCAGCTTGGCTTTTTCTATAGTTTGCCTTTTTGTTTTGTCTACCTTCTTTAGTCAATGTCGCATTGGTCCATTCCGCTTAGCAGGCGTCTATGTTCATCGACTGGCATTCCGTTAGATTGACTTAGGCTTAGAACTCTGGCTCTACAAGAAAGGAAAGGGTGGCTATCCACTCCTCGATGAGGGTGACAATAACAACACTTGAATAGAACCTCTCTTCAATTGATTTAAGAAAGCTAATTAGCCAGAACTAGATTTAAACTATGAGCTACCCCCCCCCCCGGGAAGGGATCCAAAAAGACTCATACGCTTGATGAACAGACAAACCCTCTCTCAGACGGACGGACCATAATTTGGGATTCCCATAAGACAGGGACTAATCCAAATCTGTTGCCTCACTCTTTGTTGTTGCATCGAGCAGATCATTGCTAGTGGTGCCATAATACGCCTATGGGCTTTACACTAATCTAGTTGTGTCAGACGGGTAATCGAAGAGGTGAAGCAATTCTGATTCGATAGGTTTGAGAAGCGACGAAGTATGGGCATCCGTTTAGAGAGTTAAGGCGGCAAAGTCATGAACCCCAGGGAAATCCGCCGATTGGTCATCTTAAGCTTCTTGTTTGATCGGGCAATTTAAAATTTTTATGATAGAAAAAGAATCTTCTTCGATGACTCTCTTCCACTGGTACCATCCCATCTTGCTCTCGGTAAGTCAGTCAATAGCGGCTACTAAGACTATGGTTGTATAGGACGTATGAGGAGTCTCGCTCTGTAGCCTAGTTGATCTCTACCATTGGGCCTATTTGCCAACTGCTAAAGCGTAAATCAACCCAAGCCGAAGAGCCTTCTTCTTACCTTACACCTACCAAACCTATCTGGTTTTTGGCGGCCAGACAAATGTCTGTGAAGGGGGTGTTCCAAAAAGAGTAAGCTCATTCTCAAACAAAGTCCCATATTCACCCATCGCACTAGGATAGCTTGCATCTATTAGTAGTAAGCTTTTCCACCCACCTACCCGAACGAAGGCACCGGCTCTCTCTAGCGCTAGTGATCTATGGCTCTTAGGCCCCCAAGGGGGTATTCCATGCTTGACTGAATAAGAGCTTTTCACTTTAGAGGTTCCATATGCTCATCAATCACAATTGTACGTACTAGCGAACAAGAGAGAATCAACAACTGGTACTTTTTGGTTTAGCTCTATCGGTGAGTCTCCTAAATCGAATAGGTGAATAATAGCAAGAGTAGCTACAGATTTCTCTCTTAGGGTCGGGGCGTGGACTGGGGAAAGACTTGACTTAGACTACAGCTCTTGGGCACCTGCCATCATCGGCGAACGACGGAGCCGCGGCCATTGTCAAGGAACGATATCTCTTAAAGAGCCCTTATCAGACAGGAGATCTTGCTTTTTCTTCCTAATGAATCCTAAGACCCCCGCCGACTGAGAAATCCTGCATCAAGAGAGCCGGCCATCTAGCTGCCATTAAGCTTTTCCTATTGGGATTTGGAGAACGTCGAATCAGAGAATCTCTTTCACTCCCGGCTGAGTCAACAAGACTTGTGACAACAGACGGAAGAGCCCATCTTTTCTCTATGGTCCGGGCATTGAGCACAGGGATGAAAGTTGTTCAACAAATCAACAAGAGCGGAGTCGTTCACAACTATCTTCTCTACCTAATCCACTGCTCGAGCTAAGCGCAGGGCTTCTTCCTTGCAACAGCGGAGAACAGAGCAGCAGCAAGACCATCATATTGAATAGTATCGGATTCTATTCTGTATCAGAAGGACAGTGTAGACCCTTGAGTACGAAAGTAGGCTCTTTCTTTTACTAGGCTATTCTTCCCATTTCGAAAGAGGAGTTCCCAGATACCGCACCACTATTCTATTAATAGACCTTCCCGCCAATCCCAGGGGCGTAGCGATAGAAAGTTTGTCAAAGCGAGGGATGGGGGAATACACAAGATCTTGATTTGTCTCAGCCGCTCTCCCCAGGGCAGAATCTGTTTGATATCGCCGATACGTTAGTTAGCTTTCGTTTAGTAGCTTCATGCCACTCAAGCACAGCGAGGGGATCGGAGAGGAGCAGCATTGGGAAAGTCTGATTCAATGAAAGCCCTTTTGCCAGCGTAGATGAATCTTCTATCCAGATCTAATTTCGACCCGTCTTCCAATCCAAGACACCTTCAACCAACCGTAGAGATCAGGGTTGAGATATCAAAGTCGACCTCCTTGTCAGGTCAGATAGATGCCTGGCATAGAGAGATGCTTAAAACATCATTCTCTGACTGAAAACAGAAGCGACGAAGCAAGGAGCTTAGCGTACCGTTTTTGACTACCTTCTCTGTCATGTCTGAGTTCTAACATTCTAGGGAATCCGTGCTTTGCTTTGTCAATGTCACTTTCAATATGCTGAACACATACAAGTTTGATCATTGGCCATATAGAGAGATTATATACAGTGTGCCGTTAGGGAGGAGAACTAAATTGAATAAAGGAATTCGTGTTTACTACTGATAGTGATAGGACCGGCGGTGGAATAGAACTAATTAAAGAAAGCCCTTTGAAAGCACATCTTTTCTTTAGCATCTAAAAGTTGAATGATGAAAGAGATTCCTTTGATTTCACCCTTATAAGCTTGCTAGGTAGCCCCTCTTCCCAGGACTGTGACTTGTTACCGTCCTAGCTACGCTAGGGTTAGGGAACAGCACCCTAGTATACCCGACCCAATTCACCGAATAGTTAGCGCTGGCTTTGGTTCAACTCCTCGCTCAGGAAATCCAGAAATGGATGACATTTTTTTGGTCTTTTATCTTTTGCCCGCCAGCTCTTTTTCCACTTGGCTAGGGCCGACGCGACGTATCAGAGAGAGAGAGAAAAAAGACCTTTCCCGTTGTTTGATACAGGGGCAGCCCGCAAGATATGGCCTTTCTTTTTCAACTGTCAAAACCTTGATATCTTCATTCCTTACTCCATCGTTTGCATCAAGAAGAGCATACTCTCTTTCGAAGATCGCTGAAAGGGTAAACTTTCTATGCTTCCTTTGGAGAATGGTGGATATCTTAGGCATTGGTGGGGCTTACTGACTTATATTGATCCCGATCTACCTATGCTTCAAACCAAGTACCGTAAAAAGGGTTTCTAACCCGCGAGCTTTTACCTATAAGTGATGGGAGTGGCCAGAACACCGGTTGATTTAGTGATTTACCCATCCAAACAAGTGGATCTATCGCGCAGCATCACTATAGAGGCGAGAGAGACGTATAAGTGCCCCGCCCCTGTAATTGGCTCGGGATCCGTATGGGTGGGCACTGGATATAATGCTGCTGACTGTGCTACCTTTGCTGAAGTTTGAGCCGAAAATGACTTTGTTTTTGTCGGATATTGTGTCAGCTAGAGATGCCCCTAGGTTCGACCTGCAGTTTCTCCGATATAGGTCCTTTCTTTCCGCCGGCTTTTTGTTCACAAGGAGGCTTCCCTGACCTGGCTCTTTGCCTGATTTATGCTTTTTTGGACGCTGCTCTATAAGCGCTACCGGTGATGCTGGTTCAACTACTGGGTTTGCAATGAGATCTGAATATGCCGGAGTAAACTGCAATTTCTGCTTAGTTTCCCGGTCAACAAAGTCCATTGGCGCGGGATCCGTATCTGGAGGCCGTGATACTGTTTGTGCTGCTTATTATGTATGGTAGTGGTAGTGGCTCTGCCTTTGTTTTTTAATAATCAGCTATTGGAAAACCTTGATCCAGAACCGGAGCAATTCCTTCTTTTTCTGTCTTGGTCACGGGCCTACCCCTACTCGAAAGGAAGTGAAGAGCAATGCCTTTGACTTAGTCTACCTCCTCACCCCTATTCCCTTTATCGGTCTAAGCCAAAAAGAAGAAAGCTTTCGATTCAATCCGTCTTAGCTCTTGTCTAAGGATTCGAAGCTGGCGAAGTAGTAGAAGTCGTCTCAGGCTTGTGGTAACTCTCTGCATTTGGTGGTGCTCCGCCGGGCAGTCCCCTGAGTTCGGCCGATGCTTGCTTTGTCTTTCTAGGTTCCGCCTTAGATTCAATCCCGCAGAAAGATCTTTATCCTTAGCTTAGCCCTTTACGAAGATATAGCTTGCTCACGCCTACCTAAGAAAGGGAGCTGCTAGTTCTAGGGCCCTAGCGCGAAAGCCAGCCCTTGCGAGGTAGGCTAAGCTAGAGAAGTAGGGAAGTCCTTTCTTCACGCGCATGCCTTTGAGTGCTTACCTCGACCCCTAAAGAGAGAGACCCGAAACTTTTCACATTTAGAAAGGACATTCCGGACGAATCAATCATTAGCAGAAGGAAAGAGCGGAAAGGCCTTTTTCGATAGAAGATGAGACGAAAGAAAGGATCACGACAAAAGAATAATGACGAGGCCAACTGGGATTCAAAAAGTTACCTTCCTTGAACCGCTTGCCAGCCTATCCCTATATAGAGTCCTTATATTTAGATATATATCCAAAGTAAGCGTAAGCCTCCACCTAGCTAGAGGCATGAAAGAACCCGGCAAGTTCCGCATCTAGGATTATTCTGTAATCACACCCGGCGATCCTTAATAGCAAGATTTTTGATTCAATCTGGTCCTAAGGGGCGGGGCTAGCGGGTAAGGCAAAGGCAAAAGGGGTATCAGCAGTTCGAGGAAGAGTTCCATAAGGGGGTTCCCCACAAGCGTTCTATAGAAGGGTTAAAAAGGAGCTAATGGGCTAAAGGGCAGACTCTCAGTAGTAAGACTCACTCTAACGTGGTGGATAAGGCGCTAACAATCTCTAGTTCTTATCAGTGCTTCGATGGCGATCCAGATGAGCCAACCAACGAGTAAGAGTCCCTTCAGACTAGCAGTTTATAATATAATCAAGCAGTTGATTCGGGCAAGTTAGTTTGACAGCAAGCTGACAAGGGAAAGAGACGTCAGCTAATCTAGCTTAGATCTTATCTTATAAAGCTTAGGAAAGTGGTGCCTTACGCAAGCAAGCATCTTTTTTCGGCAGGATAATATGAATATAGATAATTCCCTGAGAGGGCTAACGATAAGAGAGCTTCGACGAATCCGCACTTGGCCTTTGTTTCCCTGGGAACCTGTTCCATTTTCAGTTTTGTTTGAAGGTAAGCCTTACCGAGACCCGTACATACAAAGTGTAAGCAATCTTTTTAAGGGAGGTAGGAGTTCGTTACAGGGAGTGGTGCTAAGGTTTTCATTCTAGCGCAAAGTCTTTATTTTGATTGTGATAGTAGGTCTAGGAGGTTTTGAGGATATGGATACGAGCAAAGAAAGAGGGTTTATCCTTGGGGTTTGACCATTGTGAGTTTAGGGTAATCCTGTTGAAAGCCTATCTAGTTCTATTTAAGTTCTCAGCCATTCAGTATGAGTTGGATTCCTTGGTGTGATGCTCAGGTCTTCTTTAAGCGAGTGTGAAGTTCAGTGCCTTTTTTAAGGTGAATGGAATGCTAAGTGCTTCCCCTTCCTTTCGAGACCAGGTGAGCTTTTTTTTGAAGGGGCAGTTCATTTTCAAGCTAGGTTAAAGAGCAATCCTGTGCTGTGATAAAGTAAGTAAGTAAGAAATAGAGATAGATATAAAATAAAGCTTAGACCAGCAGGCGGCCAGTAAGGATGAGATTTTATAAAAGCAGGCGCAAGTGAGAGTTCAATATTTTAGTGCTAAGAGTGACATAAAGAAAGAAGACGACATTCGACATTCATAGTTACTCGCACGTAAAAGCGAGTTTTCCTTTTATTTAAATATTTAAAGGAAAGTCAGCTATTTTTTTTTTTCTCGGGGCCGTCACTTATTCTGTTCAGGGGGAGATGAAAGACAAAGAAAGAGATCGGGGGACTTTATGATCGGAGAAAGGAAAGGCGCGTGGTTGGTGTATCACTGGGTCGGTGGGGGAACCCGTAGGAAGGGGGGACGACCCGACGAATTCACATCAGAAATCGCCAACATGAACACAAACTCAATCTTGAATTGCGTATAGAAAGAAAACGAACCACTTCTATTCTCGGAGCTGAAGTATATGAAGAATGGCTTGTTGGTCCCTTTCGTCCAGTGGTTAGGACATCGTCTTTTCATGTCGAAGACACGGGTTCGATTCCCGTAAGGGATAGGTACGTGTTCTCGGCCGCTTTCAGTTAGTGTGAATTGCTGAGTCTCGCTATCTGGCTGGAAAAGGTGGTCCGGAAGCTTCCTTTCTCCCAGCAAGCAAGACGAGATCACCACTTCTCTCAGTAATGGACTTTATTGAATTCTTCCTTAGTCTTAGATGTCCTTTCATAGATTCTCGAACCTCCGACAGACAGAATCCAATCCCCATTGCATGCGTTCTTTCCCACCTAAATACATAGTTCCGTCTATGGAGCCCAAAGCTCCAACCATGGCATTAAAGTAAGCAGTGACGTTGGCCTAGTCTCTCGCCCAGCCTTCTTCAGTGGCCAAGTTGAAGCGTTCAACGGTTCTTCGGCCTACCACCTTTCTTTTTTTTTTATGTTCTTAGAAATTTTTTGATTTTGGTTGCTAACTCAACGGTAGACGGCGTGCGGCTAACATCTTTCTTTTGTATGAAGAAAGGGATTTGTTCATACCATCGGTATAGTTTGTAAGACCACGACTGATCCTGAAAGGAATGAATATGAATGGAAATAAAGGGGGGAGAAGGTAATGAACATTACATTAAGAAAAGGTTCGCTTCGCTCTCAACCGCTACCACTAGCCGGAAAGGAAAGTCGGTTTCTTCTGAGCTTGCTTGCCGACAATTTGATCTGCGACACTTGTACCTCCCGCTTGCCAATAAGCTATAGTCAACTGAACTTTCACTTCACTCGCAAAAAGAATTCTGCATTGAACTTAGGTTTCAGTTCCTTCTTTCTGATCCGCCCTAACGTGCTCCCTCTATCTCCGAACTAAAGGACAGGAAGGTTCTCTCTTCTTAGGTGCTGGCTTTCGCTTTCCCAGAACAAAAGAACAAGGATTTATACGACCGGCCCTAGTCATTAACCTAGCATCTTTCTTTAACTCATAAGATAAGATAAGAAGAGTCTAAATTACTTACAAATCTTCCCTATCCATACAAACCAGAGAGTGCGCTTCTTTCGAGGCCCCTTCTTCGAATTGTTTCTCTTTGGGGTTGGGGCCTGGGCCGGTTCCAAACCGTCTCTTTCTTTTCTGTATGTGTACGAGAGGCGGGACGGACCCGTGACTTCTGCGTACCACCCAGGGATAGCGACTGAAGACAAGGGGTTCTGTCTCCGACATAGGAAGGAGTCTTATAAACGTTAGCAGTCTAGGTTCCAGTCGTACTTTCTGCTATCGACACAGACAGTGGCAATCGCAGCTGCATTTCTCGAGAGGTCTCTTCCCATCATCAAACCTTACCAGCCCTTGACATATGAGGAATATCGCGTGAGTGAAAAGCCATCTGAGTCGAGATCACAGCCTTCTTTCTAGCCCTGTGCTAAAGCAAAAGGGGCCTCCTTCTAAATGAAAAAAGACTTGTCGGAAAAGATCGCATTTTTTTTTTGGACCGCAATTACAATGGGAAGGCATCCCGAAACATGGTGAGAATCTTCCTTCCATTATGAAGATTCATTTATGAATTCTGAACGTTCATCTCTCTTTTAGTAGTAGTCGGAGTACTGGGGAATATCTTATCGTCAGAGAAGTCAAAAAGGAAATGCCAACTTTCCTTTCCCTCCTAAGCTCCTCATTTCACACAATAAACTCTTTTCCGACATTTCTTTACTTCACTCGCTTTCGAGTCGACGAAGAAAAGAAGATTAACAACACCTTATGGAGATAGCTTGCCTTCACTCTCACAGCTTGTGTGCCGTGGAAGGGGAAGGTCTTGCTTTGGTCAAGATGAGAGAATCGTGATGAAACCCTCCATTAAAGAGGTGCCTGTCGTACAGCTCAAAGTCATACGGCAAATAGCTCCGCCTCTCAGCTGCAAACAGCCTTACCTTAACTGGAAACCGATCACGGGAGCTGGTTTAGTGATTGCGTCAAAGCCTTTCGTTACTGTTGGGATGGGAAGGTCGACCCGGCTCTACCTATCGGAGCCGTTACGCTATCTTGCTTGTGGAAGGCGAAATCAGACAGCGCCCTGATCACAGAATTGCTCCACGATTCTCTGTTGAGTGGGGACGATTTCGAGCCTAGCGAAATGATATAAGCGTTCGCCGTCCTAACCTAAAGGTGTCGAAGGATGTCCAGAGGCGAAGTTCTGGCGGGGTCCGGGCATAGTGCTAACCAAACGGGCTTCATCTTAGGCTTGCCACCTAAGGAATTGGTTTTAGTGAAACAAGCAGAAAGTTTGTTATCGGCGGATGACGACTCCTAAGGCTTCGATCAATGGTAGAGATCCGATCCTTCTAGTGAGGAGATGGCCTCTGGTCGTGCGGGTAGGTTGCAAGAGGCTAATGCCGAGTCCATAATGTCCGTGATAGAAGAGTGGCTGCTGGGTGCAGATCTCGTACTTCGGTTGAAGTTTTGCAAGGAGCTCTCGCGATCGGCGCTCAGCAACATCAAGATCTGGGTGGCGCGATTGTTGATGCTGTTGATTCCGACACTCATGGTACTGAAGATGCAAATCCTCAAGAGCTGGGTGCTACGGTTACTGCTGTGACTGACGACTTCACGGATGCAACCATTCATGCTGATTCAGCTAATACAGTTGGGTCTGGTTCTCTTGGGCCGTCGGTAGGTCTGGGTATGAAAGAAGTCACGAATCAAGTTGATTCGTGCAGCTCCCCGTGGACCCCTCTCACATGCGCCCAAGTAACATTGCTGGTACGGGCGGGCACCAAAAGGGAAGTGATTGGTGTTGTTGAGGAGGTGAAAATAAGTCATATAAGAGCGTCTGAAGCACGTGATCTGGAGTGAGAGGACCACGTCCTTTTCCTTAGATTAGATTATAGAAGCTACTGTTGGGACTGGGCTTTTTGGTATCTTTCAAGGCTTATGACGCTTTAGTGAACATTTACTTAATTGGGGCTATTCTTTATTCTTATAGGGTTACACTTGTTATAGCTAAAAAGACAGGAGTCAAGTAGACGGACTAGAAGAGATCCTTATGGTAATCGAGTGCCCTAGGCTTTCCTCGAAGCTATCTAACCCCCAGCTATCTATACTCATCTTCCCTAAGAGCTTTCTTTCTTGCTTTGTCTTCTGTCTCTAGAACCATCTGTCTGTCTTAAAACAACCTATCTGTGGTCAGTCTTTCTTAATTAAGGAAGATAGGAGTTCGTCGGGTCTTGTACAGGTATAGGCAAGATGTGATTCCCTGCTTTTTAGCTGCTGGAACTGTTGTATCAGTTTCTTTTCTTGTGAAGTCAATCCCTTCTCTCCAATTCACCTTTCCCAACCCTTGAGTGTAGGGCTTACCTTCTATATTATATCCTAGTGACTCCGGCCTTGGTGGCGTACTTCCTTGTCAGAATGACATTCAGCTTCCCTTGGAGCTCACGCGGAACAGACTGAAACTGAAGCCTATCAGTCTTGCATCGGCTCGGAGCTCTTTCTCCGCTCACTCACTGTCTATAAGCAAGGGTAGGAGAAAGGCATCGTCAAATAAGGAACATGTTAGCTCGATTTCCTTAATAAGGTAGACTGCCGATATCGACATTTGCTGGTAGCGGAAGAATGAATGCCCGGTAACAAAGGAAGGGTCAAAAAGCCCTTGTGGTTGTTGATGCCAGTGTAGAATTATGAAGGAGTTCTATGGAATTTACATTTTTGGAAAAAAGAGTGAACATCAATAGTTGGAATTAGCGGAAGACTAACTTACAATCAGTGTGTCTAGGGTTTGTCTTCTTTCGTCAATCCATATCTCCGTGAGCGGTCTAGTGCTCGTTTAAGTCAGCGGCTCGGTATATGGCCCAAGATCAGCTATCTGGATAGCTAGCTCTACTCTTTGTTGTACCGGACGGATGGTTCTTCGAAAGGCTGTCTCATTTCAAGGGAGGGCGACAGACCACCGAGGACCTTGGCCTAGAAACTCAATCGCAGAATGAAATTGTAGGGTTCCAACTGTCTCTGAATCATCTCCATCCTAGCTTTGGCCTCTGCTCCATCGAGACTATCAGTCGGCCCAATTACCTTTTGAACTCAATCACACACGCCTGCTACACATACAGTATCCCTTTAGCCACAATGAGGGGGCCTGTCACACCCCCCGTGATACAGCATGGAGCTTCATCTTGAAGGCCTATCACGAATTGATCTCTCCCGCCTAAGGACCTCAGGTGTCCGATCTCTTCCAGCTCTTGGCGAACTCCTAGCTCTAAGCAATCTAGCTCTTCTGTCCTGGCTCGGGCTTACAGATAGGACTTCTAGCAACTCTCTACCTAGAAAGGACCTGACGGTACGCTCTCTTGGTGGATGATCTCTTGGTGAACTCTATCCTATCAAGTATGGCTATCCGACCATACTAAGAACTCAGTCCAGGGTCACGGAGTCCGTCCTTCTAGTAAAATAACTTTCATTTCAGAGTTAATAACGTAGTGTAGTGGATGACTGAGCTAGAGCTAGCTTTGTCAGTATTCGCCCCTTTCCTTTTTAGGGAAAGCCTTCGTGAGGGGACCGAAGTATAAAAGAGTGTAATCCTTTCCCTGTCTGATGAACTTCTTTTGGAACCACCAGCTAGCCGACTTCGACTTTAGTTGCCTAGCCTTCCAACGGTAACTGACCCCATCCCCTATTTTCTATTTCCTCCATTCTAAACTGTAATGACTGAACTAGATTATCCCTAGCTCCAATGAATTGTAAAGAAGAAAGTCAAGACCTTGCCGATGACTACATTCCTTAGAAAGGGCATCTTTCCCCCTTCATGAAGGAGGAAGACCGCTAAAGGAGGAGATGTTAGCCATTTGGTACTCGTTTTCCAAAGCCCTAGCTATAGCTGCAGGATTGGGAATGAAGACAAGAGAGCAAGGGGTTGTTAAACGAACCTGAATATACCGATTCTTTATCCTTTGCACTGCCTAAAGAATTCCACATAGCACGCTGATAGCATTCACATCCCCCGAAAGGTCGGGTGAAGGCGCCAGGCGCTACAGCAACTGAATTGAAAGATGATGAAGTACGGCTCTCTGACTGGTGGTTCCCTCCTTCTATTAGAGGAGCAAGAAGAGTCTCTTCTACGAGAATATCAAATCACATCACGGACCCACCGATATGGATTTTGAACCGCTGCTACTGCAAGCCCAGAGGGAAGAGATCCTCTAAAAACGGTTGGGTTGCTGATGCTCCTTCTCCGACAATCCTGTTTTGGTTAAACCCCATTGTGGCTGTCCTAATCTGAGCAAGTGACAACCGTTTTGGTACCGTCACTTACTATATGTTTTGCCTCCATTTTCTCTTCTCTCGTATCTGTCCATCTTTCTGATGGTGAAGACGTCAGATGTTGAAGCACGCACCCTTTCTCCTATGCTATGGGTAAAGAATCAAAGGCAACGAGCCAAACCCAGTTGTTTTTAGGAAGCAACCTCCTCCCTGTGGTTTCACCAATGCCTTTTCTTTTAAGCGCCTCTCACAACGGACTCGACACCAATCCCGGCAGAAGGATTTGGTTACCATAAGTGGGGGCATGATCAAGAATTTGGCCCTTGTTATAACAGAACAATTATCATATAAAGATGCTCAAGCGAGGAGATGTTACGACGTCTGCGGGCGCAGGGAGGCCAATGGTAGGAAGCTTAACATCATCTTTTCCAATAAGTTAGTCTCTCGAGGCTTACTCGTTCCGACCCTGAACAACCTTTTTTTTTCAAATGATCCAAGAAGATGAGGCCAAGTATGGCCCATGGAATTCCGTTACTGGCAGGAACAAGAGGCCCCCAATATCGAGAATCTTAACCAAAGGAAAGAACCTGATCAGGCCAACAAATAAGAGGTAGACCTCAGTACAAAACTAAAGCTGGTGAGAGAAGAAGCCCAAACCATTATACGGGCCCTCCTTCTAAAAAAGCAAACATCAATCGGGAAAAGCCCGCCACCTGAGAAAAAAGAAAGAAAAAGCCGACGTCTCTCCAGCCCACAACCCAAGATCCCCACTATTGTATTGGGGCAAAGGTATATTAACCAGGAGATCCAACCGGAAAGACTTTCGAGAAGGTGATTTCAATGGTTTATATGGTTGCCATTAGGGACCATGTTTACTCCCCTGGTCCTGTCTTCGCCGGCCCTGCACCATCAGAGTTCTCCCAGTTCTTTCCTAACCCCTCTTCGTCTCTCCCTTTCCTTGAATGGTCTGTCAGCTTCTGTTGGTCAAATCTGTCAGGGCCCCTTAGACAATTGGGCTTCCTGGGTAAAGCGTCTGAGTCCCCACAAGGGAGAGGATTTTTCAAATTAGGTATTTTTGATGCTATTATGATGAGCCTGAACACCCCTCCGAGTCACAAACCGCAGATCTCCGCTACTCTTATGTTTTGGTGTCTGGCTGAACAGTCATTCCACTTTCGTGTGGGTGCCATGGTTCCGACCATGATGGATGTCGTGGCTCTGACCGGCCTTCCTTGGACAGGAGAGACTGCTTATGCGGGAATGTCTGTCCCTGATATCGAATACCATCGGCCAAAATCGGCGGGGAAGCCTGGCCCGGCCTATGGTACCTTCATAGATACTTGCATGAAATCCGATTCTTCTATCTCTGAAGATATCAGCTTCTTGTCCTGTTGGTTGAACCGATACCTCTGCAGCTCTCCTACTCTTGCTATGACAGCCGACTTCGTAGACCTGGCAAAGGTTCTCCATAGTGGTCGGAGGGTGGCATTGGCCCCCCCCTTTCTTATCTTTACCGAGGTATGAATGAGGTTTTTGAGAAGTCCGTCGGGTACTTTTCCGGGGCCGCTTTGGCTATTGCAACTCTGGCTTCAGGCCTACTTCCCTGATCTCCGATATGATCCTCCTCCCTCGCCCGTTCATGATTTCTCTACCTATGGCTCATGGCTGTCTAGTTTCCCGCTGAAGGAGGTGACATTCCATGGTTGTTTTCAAATCTTCTTGGGGCTTTCCTCTGCTTTGCTTGCTACCCCCTTCCCGTTTCATGCCTTTCCAAGAACGCTCGGTAGGTCCGGACTGGTTTAGAAGACTCCCTTCTGTTCCTATTTCTGGTCAAGCTCGCGACGACCATTCTAAGGTTTGGGGCAGTTTCCTAGTGTGTCGAGATTTACATTACGTCAAGCCGGGACTTCTGTTAATGTTCGTTGTGGGGTCGAGCCTGCCTTCTTTACCAGCTATATAAATATATGCGACGTTTTGTCCTCCTTTTCATCTGGAGGCAAGATTTGTTTTATTCTAAGAGGTTTAGAGAGCTCGTTTTTTTAGTAAAGTATTCGCTTTTTCTTCTTTTTATTTTACGTTCTTTCCTTCTTTTTTTCCAAAGTGTCAAGATCTTATTTGCCTTTTTTAGAAAGTTTTTCTTTTACGATCGAAGAATCAAGATCTTGGAAATATGATTCTAGAAGAACCGATTTTTGATTTAAAAGGTAACCTATCCGCCTATTTCTGCCCGCAGATAAGAATCCTATCATTTCTGCTACTCCGCGTGAGCCAACCTCTTCCTTCCCCACGAACCTTGGATGATTATCCCAATAGTGGGGCCCCGGGCGGCGTTGAGGTTCGGCTGTGAGTTTCTTTCCGTGATCGGCCCGCGAAAGGCGTTTGCAGCTTGGATTTAGTATTGGTTTTCGCTCTTTGGACTTAATTGTCTGGCACAGACCATTGTTCACTCGCTTCCTAGATCCTCCTCTTTGTTTTATTCTTATCATACAGCCCGGACTTTCCGCATGAGCCAGGGGGGCATGGCGTGAATCCTTTCTCCGGTGGATAGAGTGTCAGGCTTTCGCGTATGGACTGGCGCGATAGCGATAGATCTTTAGTCGACCGAAGACCTGACTGAGGGAGATTGAATGAGCTACCCTTACGTAGATAGATCGATTGAACCACCCCTGCTTGTGATCGAGTCTGGCGATAGAGTTATGCCTGGCATAAGTACTCCTATTGGAGAAAAGGCAAATCCGTCCCCCATATGCCCTTCGTTCTCCTGTCGTATGAATGTCTGTTTTCCCCCCCCCCCTTCAATGCTGTCGCATTCTTGCCCCTTTTCGGTATGGTCCTTTCATTCAGGCCTTTCCTTATGCACCGATGGTTTCATGATTCCTTGAAAAAAAAAAATGTTTGCGAGCGTCAAAGCACCTAACCATACCTACTACACCATGCACTCCGCCGGTAATCAGCCCGGACATGAAAGTGCATTTGGAAGCATATGTGTGCCACTTTGGCACGAGATTTCAGCTCTACTTTGACTTTCATGGTTCCACTGTTCGTCGAGATCCCTTGAGTGCTACTAAATGTAGAGAAAGACATTCATAGCTTGAACCTTCTGGTCACTTCATTCCCTTTACATAAAAAAAGGTTTTGCTTTTCCACCTACCTCCTATGAAATCGTGACTATTTATTTATATAAATCCAAAAACCTGCTGTCACTCCACTGGCTGTTAAGAAAGCTCCCATGAAGGCTTTTCCGGTTGCTAAGGCTGGATCAATTACTTCATCAGGATCCACCTCTAAAGTCGGTTCGCCCAAAGCCGCAGTGGCTACTGCAACAACTCATCAAATCGAAAAGATTGGAAAAGAAGATCCACGCCGACGGCTGTTATCTCCAAAGGTGAAATAAAATAAAGCAAAACTCCTACTTCTAGAAAGAAAGTTGCCGCTCCGGGAAAGAGGGGCTTCACTCCCTGGGAACAAAAAACCCTTCCTTTGATAAATTCAACTATTAGAGCCATTTCTTTCGGGTGATTTCGACTTCGAAAGCCATGAGCCTCATTCACGAAAGCCTACGGAACAAACTTTCTAGTCGATTCATTCTAATTTTGGTTTTATCCTTTCTCCTTCCTATTCTCGCCTTGCCTTGCCTAAAGAACCTCTTTTGGGGCATAAAAGCCTGATTTTAGCCTTCCCCTATTATGGCCCGATCTCAACAAGCTTCTGCTCTGCGACTTGCTTTGCTTAAGCTTAAGCCAACCTATCTATAGTGTCCTTTGGGAAATGGGAAAGAAGACTTCTTTTTGATCAGTTCAGTATAGGGGGGAAAGACTCGGTACTTGCTATAGCTCTTGTTACTACTGGCTCCCTAGCTACCGTCTTAGTTGTATTAGTTAATGGCTCCAACCCTTCTTGCTTGACCCAAACCTTCGAACTGCAACAGATGCAGCAGGAGCTAAAAACAACTTACTACTTGAACTCGCTACTAACACTTGGCGTTTAGCAGCAAACAACTACAAGATAATAGGGCCACAGTAACAGTAAGGGAAGCTGAAACCGTAGCTTCACTCCTACTCTCTTACTTAACTTAAAGAGCTTACACGAAAGCTGCTGAAGGGCTGGTGCCATTCTAGTCTACTAATCGAGTCCGTTCAATCGGTGTAGCTAAGCGAGTAAGTCCGTAACGAATAGAAGAGTAAGCCGGTAACGAATCCAACAAGGAAGCTTTCAGCTAAGCCCCGTTTAGTTGATTCCCCCTCTGTCTCAAGGCGGATGAGTCCGTAATAGTCTTCCTTCTTTTTCCGAAGGTTGTTATCGAGGTGGTTGTTGCAGCTCTTTCTGCTGTTGCCCTTTTCTTCTTTTTTTGCTGCTCCTAACTCTAGTATAGGGGGGGAATACGTCCTATGGCAAGGAGCTCTTTTTCTGTTCCTTCATCTGCTGTTTTAGTCCCCCCTTTCTTAGTATTCCAAGCCAAGTGGTTTCTTCTCAAGGTATCCGGGTCGGCCGGGTGCCGGATCGGGGTTCCATGTTCTCCCCCCTGGCAGCTGCCGAAGCGAGGGTCTTTTTCGCCAGCCCTACTAAGGCTTCTGCGGGGAACCAATCTGATCCGTAAATAGATCTCCTGCTAGGTTGGCCTTACCTGCTTTCCAGCTTGCCTTTTCCTCCCCGCAATGAGAACTTCCCTTTCGCCTTTTTCACTTGAAATGAGAACTTCTTTTTCCCCCGTCATCTAAAGGGTTCGCTTCCCTCTCCTCCCCTGTAATGGCAGCAGCCAATCGGTAGTTTAGACCCTATCATTAGGGATTGCTCCACTTCAACCTTACCAACCCCTGTGATCGCTGCTGAAGATCTTTCTGAATCTAAGCACTCCTGCCTTCCACAGCTCTTAACATGGAATGTGCTCGCTGTTGTAAGCGATTTTCCCGGAGTTGTAGCTTTTAGCTGTTAGCTTTTATCTCCTGCCAACCTTTTCTTTGAGAACCACAAGTCCAAAGCGAGTTTCCGTACCCTGCGTTTAGTCGGCTCCTCTTTATCTTTAGTCTTAGACTTTGTCGCTGATTCGTCCGCTATATAAGTTTTCGGTGTCCGGAGACTCTTTGTTTAGGTTCCTTCATATCGCTTCTTTGTTTCTTTTTCTGTTTGTTTCGGGCGAAGTGAGCCGGGGATCGGCGAGTGAGGGCAGCGTCAATCGGTGTAGCTAATGCCGTAGTGAGTGACCAAGGGGAACGCTCGGAGTGAGGTAAGTCTTCCATGATTGGAAGGCTAGGGAATGAGCGTAGTGAGTTAGCAAGTGCAGACAGCCCTAAATGAAATGGTCGATCGAGCGCGGCGTCTCTTCTTTGTTTCCTTTGTTGTTTGTTTGCGGCTCTCCTAGTATTAGGTTTGTCGGAGTTTCATCCGCTTGTAGCTGATCCGATGTCGGTACTTCGTCTTGTGAGTTTCTTTTTTTTCTTTGTTTAATGTGAGCCGTGAAGCTCGCCGAGGTGGGTGAGCGAGTGTCGTGTGTAACCTTAGTGTGCCCTAAGGTTGTTTGTAAGGTAGCTCGCTTGTTTCCTTCTTTCGTAAGGTTTCCGTCTTAGTAGGAACTCCCCTAGTAGCTTCTATTCCCCCTACCCAGTAAGTCTTCCTTTACTGTTAGCTCCTTATCTAAGGGGTAAGCCCCTGTAACTACTAACAAGAGAAGGTCGCTGCTGATGTCCCCCACCCACCCATTAATGAAGAAGTGGGCTACTTCTGACCAACATCCATTCTCAAAGATGGAAGTGTTGAAAGTCCTATTAGGACCTCCAATAGCCGAAGAGTTGAGTTCCTTCTATACAGATGCAGTTTCGTTTCCTGCTGCTTTAGTTAGGTCGTCTGTAACTCCCGACTGAGTTCATTATGTACGCTGTCCCTTATCAGTACCACCCCATCGATAACATGCCTTGATTGTTCCCTTTCGTTCCCAGGCACACGCGCTGGATGCGGACATTGAATGTCCTCACCGATCAACCGCTCATGAATGAACACCAAACAACCAAGCTTTTGACTGGTCCCTTATGAAATGACTTTTCTCGTGAAATGACTTTTCTCGATCAAAATGGCAGGAATTGGGTCCTGACATGTGCCTACTGAAATACCTAGAAAGCATTCCTTCACTTTCCTTATAAGGGGCGCTGCCTGATTTGCATGAATGCCGAACCCCAATAAATGAGTATTGGTTCACGTCTTAATCATCCCATTGTTTTCAAATAGACATGCCATATTGGCTTTCTCCGAGGCCATAAGAAGGTAGTTGCTTAGGGACCATACAAGTAGCGAATAAGGGAGTTGCTGTTGCCGCTCATACAGGAGGGCGGATGTAACTAATGAATAGAGAAGGGGGTATCCCTGTGTCCCCCAACTGTTAGCAAAGATGGACCCGTACCAACTTCAATAGTCTCGGATATGCCCCCTAAGCTGTAACCACTGCGTGAAGGCCTTTTTCAAGTAAACAGTCAACAAGTAAGTCGGCTGTTTCCGGCCGAAAGCTACATCGCAGTAATGAATACAACCAATTAAGTCGGTAGCACCTAGAGCGTCGAAGCCTTTAAGGTAAGGAAGGGGGGGCGTTCGTCAGTGCTTTACTACTCCAGAAGTCCTCTCTATCGGGTTCACGCTCGAAGCATACTGAAATGTATTGAAAATTGCCTTTTATGTGGGACTACCAGCCAGGTGAGCCAGACGCACGTGAATCGTCGAGTAAGGTTCCGACCTACATTGACCATTTCGCCTGGACCGGAAGAGGCATCTATGAATTGACTGCCATAAAGTAAGAACCTACTAAAAGATTGAAGCATCATGGAGAGGGAGTTAGGCACTACCTAGCCCTACGCCCCTTTTCCTGTAGTCGTCAGCTCGTTCTTGACAGATCCTTTCGGGTGTTCATAATCTGGAGTAAAAGGATTCGAACCTTTGCATGCCGGTACCAAAAACCGATGCCTTACCACTTGGCTATACTCCATACGGCCTGTTTTGGACGATAGAGGGGAGAGAGGGGGAAAGGAGAAGGAGGGCTCGAAGAACGAGCCGTGCAAGAACGCGGGGATATAGCAAGTAAGCAGCGACGGTTCTCCCTTTAGGACCGACTACAACAAGCTCGCGACTCTAATAGAAACAAAGGGTGACGCTCTCTGCTCTATTTGCTTGCAATGCTATACCTATCAAAGTTGGCGAACGCTTCTTGTTCTCGCCCAGCCGTTTCTTTTGATTATTATTTAATAATAACCTAGACTAAAGAAGAAGCTCCTGAATCAGCGCAGGGCCAAATAAGCAGCAGGAGAACTTGACTAACCTGCCGCCGGTGACTTTAAGAAAGAGGGTCCGGGTCCAATTTCTAATGAAGCGAAGGTCCCCCGTCACTCCCTATTCTCTCTTAAAGCTAGCTCCGCGAGAGGTTAAGAACTATTGACTGTAAACCATAGCAGTTACACTCACTCAATGGAAATGTTCGCTTTTGGAATGAAGATGGATGAGCAGGCACTCACGCCTGGACCTGATGAAGGGAAAGATGTCACCGGTCACTATACTGGGGGGGCGAGACATGACCGCGACTAAAGATTCAAGTACCGTTGAAAAGACTAAAGGAACGGGGGGAATGACTACCTGTAATAAAGCACAGGCTAATACGAGCCGACCAGAATAAGCGACGGCTTATATTACCAGATCCTCGACACAATCTTCCTAGAGATGGAGAGCCCCTTGCCTCGCCTTTTCTAGGTTGGGTCGATTTTTCATTTACCAATGAATTGGATCCGCCCCGATCAATAACAATAATGGGCTAGAAGAAAGGTTCTGTGACATGGACGCCCAACTCGATCGGTCGGTTGGCCCACCTAACAGATGATGAGATTCTCGTTGATCGAATTTTGAAAACTCTTTCTCACTATTCTATTAAGAACAGTAGAGCTTTCGATCAAGATGTTCTCGCCTCCCCCGTTTGGGCTCTCGCTCGAATCGGAACCTTTACCTTTATGCGTTGGTAGGCTTTCGACGTGATCTAATAGCCTACCTATCAGGCGCCAATAAAAGAGAAAGTTTTCGCATGGACTTCTCATCTGATGCAGAACTTATTTCATAACCACCATCCATCACCAATCACATTCCACATCCCACTTCAAACTTTTCGATTCCTCGGGCCTCTAGAAAGGCATTCCAGCTTCAGAGGCAGGTGAGCCGGGTCAGGAAGGAGTGTCGACTGCTGGGATCGGATCCTATTCGAAGCACTCCACCACGAATAAGAGTCTTTGGGTTGGATAGGCAGTAGAGATAGGAGTTCCTATCTCTAGGGCGGGCTTTCACTTTCAAGACAGAGATGCACTACTCCATCTGGAAAGGGCTTTTCCAGAAGGGAGTAGAGAAATCAATAGAAAAAATCCCTTCCCGGCCGGGGGGACTCTACGTCTGGGTCTTATCTCAAACTCGGATTAGGAAGAGTGCCCTTGAACTAAAGATCAATCATAATAAACAATACAAGAAAAGAAATGGATTCTCCTGCCGGCGAGAAGGGGGGAGATAGGGAAGAGGAGATGGAGATTCAGGATATATATTCACTCCACTCCATAGATAGTGAACACAGATTTTTGTTTCTCCTTTCGGGTCCGCGCTGGTGGGTTTTCCTTCCATTCTCCCTCTTCTTCCGCTCCGGAATAAGGAACCTTAGAATTCACCCTACCTGTCGATGAAAAAATGGGATTTTATAGGACCACTAGCTAGCGGATTAGTTATGGAATGTCCTACTCCTGCCTGAGCTTTCCGATCAACTAATCCCCTATTTCAGGGACATCTCTGTGTTAGGTAGGGCCAGGGATCTCTGATTAGTCGAATGAGCATGAGCCCATCCCTCTGGCCTATCATTTATTGGTCGATCCGGCGCTCCTGTATCTCCTGCGTTGCGTCTCCATGGGAGCCCTTCATACAAGTTTGCTGATAGGAGCCCCTCTAGTCGAATCAATAAAAAATAGAAGTTTAGGCTCGTCAATCGACGATCTACTGTTCCCTCTTCTCTTAGTTGCAGATGCCCATGCTTTGATTCGAGAGCCCTAGCCAGTGATGAATCCTCAGTAAGATCGGAGTATTGAATTCCTCCTCCCTTAAGTCCAGTTTGAACCCGTCCCAGCAACCTGCGCGGAGAAGACAAAGAAGTTGGGAGTCTATGCCTTGAATGAATCAGTAACAACGGATTAGTGGAATGAGGGATCAAGAGACAGATAGGGGGGGCTAACAATCATTGGTGGACCCTCCCTTGAACGAACGGTCACGTAGCTCGTGACTGAGTTGTTTAGGTTCTTGAATTCCATCTCTAGTTGGGGTTTCGGTTCGAAGGTTAGAAAATGTGGTGCGGGTTCATCTCTCTCGACCAGTTCAGGTTCAAAGGAAAGGGTGATCAGCGGGACCCAGACTTTAGATCTCTTCTCTATGGTGGGAGGGTTTTTTCGTATCATGTTGGGGAGGCCAGGGGAGACGGATTGGATCGAGAGGCCTATGCCTCTTCTTTATCGATAGAATTCCCATCATTTGCAGTCTCCGGCGAAGAAGACAAGGGCGAGGCCCCGAACAATTTCATTGCCGTGACCTCCATCCGTCATTAGTAATCGTGATCCGCTTTTCCTATTCACTAGTACACTGCGCGCTACAACTAGCAGCCCCTTTACTAGTAAGGGAAAACGCTAGCGCGCAACGGCTGAAAAGCCAGCAACTTGTTAGGAGCAGGTTCCAACCTTTCTTATTATTAGTAAGAAAGGCGCGACGGCCCCCTACCCCTAGGGGTAGGGGCTGCTTGCTGCTCGACTCTATCTCTAAAGGAAAGGGGCTTCTGCACTGCTGCCTACTCCACTCGTTATCACTAAACGACGAAGCCAAGAGCGGAAGGAGGGACTTGAACCCTCAACCTCAGCCTTGGCAAGGCTATGCTCTACCATTAAGCTATTTCCGCCAGCTACGGTAGTGGCGAAGCACTACTGAGCAATTCACGTATCACTTGATACAGACGACTTCTGTTTTTCCGCCGGACCACACTCCATACCCCCGATCGAGCTACGAGCACGAGTAGGTAGGCGGCTAGGGCTGGTAAGGTTCCAGCCTTCTTTTTTTTTGCTTCGCGTCAGATGAGATGATGATTAGTGGGTCAGGTACAGCGTGTGCTCTTGATCACAATCACTAAAGGGGCGGGCTGGAGGGGCTGCCTTTTCAATCAATCTCCGGCCGCCGCTATTGGTGCGAGTTGTAAGGAGTCTTGGTCTCGAGTCGAGCTGGAGCGTCATTTCATTCTCGTAACGGGAGTGAGTGCACCGCAAGACCAGACAAGTTACTCCTTCGCCTCGCAGCGGCGGTATCTGTCGTCCATCCTAAGACGGCTCCTCTTATTCTAAGATAATCCAAGCAGCAGCTCCACAAGTCGGAAACAGTCGATTTCTGAGCCATTCGTTCTCCCCTCTCGGTTGGCCTTTGCCAGCCACTAGAGCAAGTAAGAGAACCTACAGTGAATGAACAGATAAAGAACCGCAGATTTGGATCGGATTGTACACCTTTGTGTCTGGCTATGTATATGGATGCTCATAAAGATATGACGGGACATCGCTCTCCTTTCTTTTTTTTTTCTTATAGTTGTCATAGATCTCTCTAAAATCGTCGGGGCAGTCCTTGACTTTCGCAATCCAGTCACGCAGTTCTGCGATCTCTATGTCGGGGGTGCATTTCAAGCTCAAGCCCCATTATACAGAGCGCAGTTTCGCACCTTAGTGCGTCGGGCTGATTTGCCACCGCGGGAGCCCCATATCACAATGGAGTTTCAACTGTCTTGAAATCAGGGAATGAAGTTCCTTGAGCATAGCTCCGCCCCTCTTGTTCGAGTAAGTCTATGCCTAAACACAGGGCTAGATCCGGGTGAAAAAGAAGAAGCCCAATATCAGTAAGAATAGCGGCTGCCCCCCTTTCCTGTTGGAAAGGAAAAAGGGCGCCAGGGCCCTTTTAAATGACGAACCCCACAGATGATAGGCCAGGGCAAGGGCGGCATATCGACGGAGATTAGGATCAGCTTGGATGAATAAAAGAAGAATTGGTAGAAATTCTCATAGGTGAAGCAAACCCATTTTCAGACAAATAAGATAAAAAACGAAACTATAGTAGATAGGAAAGCCCCGGAGATTCTATGGAAAATGGAAAACGTCGAAGTAAGCTGGGGTTAATGCAAGAAGACACTTCGAAGGAACGTCTCGACTAGGGGTTCGGTCCCCTCTAACTGTATCCCTTCCTTTTTAGACTAGCTCTAAATACAAAGTAGGTCGGACAGACAATTACATATATAAGCAAAATCTCGCTGTGAGCGCTACCTAAGCACTGTTGAAGGCACTCAGAGAAGAGTGGAAATAGTTCTAGGGCTTCTCACTAAGACTTTCGACTCACTGCCAAAAGCTCCTTCTTGTGCGCTAACGCTGGAAGGGATGGTTTTGGGTGGGATGGGAGAGAGACCACTGGAAGACTTAGTCGTTTAGATAGAGATAAGAGAGCTATACATAAAGAATATTGAACTCCCCAGGCGTTCACTAAATGCATTTCGCTTACAGTCACTAGGAAGGGGTTCTAGTAACGAAAGATTCCTTCTATAGCTATAGGTAGGCCACATTTCTCATATTCATTTCAGTGCTTTAAGCTCTAAATCCATCTGTAGCAACATTGATCGCATCTCTAGGGATTTGACCTCATCTGCTCGTTCATAGGGGAGGTTGATCATATATCACATATCACCAGAATTTCCGGATGAAAATCTATTCTCAATAGAGAGAGACCTGTCGTAGCGAATGTATTTTGATGGGGCTGCAAATCTGAAGGGATATGGAATATGGGTCTTGTTGGTTAGCCCCGATGATCTGCACATTCCTATCTCAATTAAGCTGAACTTCGAAACTACCAACAATGTCGCCGAATACGAGGCTTGCATTCTGGGCTTACAGGCAGCTTTGGAGATAGAGATAAGATCATAGTCTATGGTGATTCTTCCCTCATAATCAACCAGGGGAAGGTGAAAAGCGAAAAGTTAGCTCGTTAACAAGCATGCCTGGAAAAGCTAGCTGAGGGATTTGAACAGGTCAGCTTTACCTACCAGAGACGACAATCCGTTTTTAGATGCTCTAGCCAAGATGGCCTTCATGGTTCGAATTAGACTGAAATTGCACATGGGCATCACGCAGCGTGATGAGCCCGCTTATTGCAAAGCCATTGAAATACGGGCCGAAGTATAGATTCCCTGGTTCACAGACATCGAGAACTATAAACGAGAACGAGTACCCGCCCGATGCGGATTCAAGGACTTTTGCAGGCCATTTCAGGAGTTCACCTTCCCTTCTCGTTCGATTCCACACCGGATTCACTATCTTCTGAATCATGCCCTTCCTTCTCGTGAGAGTTGATCTTCGAGTTAGAGTGTCTTCTGTCCGATTCAGGCTGATTGGATCACTGAACTTGGTTCACTAAAGAAAGAATCCGCTTTCTATAGGAAAGGAAGTTTCCATGCCATTCGTCTAGCTCCCCCCGGATTCGGAGCATCAAAGCAAAGAGTCGATTCTCTAAGAAAAATAGCTTATCCCCTTTATCCTTACCTGAATGGAAAACCAAGGCTGAATTTCATGCTTTCAAGCACAGTTTAATAATAATGGGGATGAGTGCTATCTTAATAGTTTATTTTATAAAGGTTGCTTCTAAGAGAAAGAGATAAAGCTAGTCTTTTTATATAGTGTGTGAAATTGAAAGCAAAGCGCCTATTTTCTAGTTCCAATCAATATCAATCGGCCGTTCACGTCAGGGTCCGAAGGAAGCTTGTACTTTTCTTTTTTTATTCCCTTCCGTCATTCCTTAAGTCCCATAGGTTTGATCCTGTAGAATCTGACCCACTTTCTCATTGAGCGAAGGGTACGAAATAAATCAGATTGATTTTTCGATCAAAAGTACTATGTGAAATCTTCGGTTTTTTACTCTTTCGCTACCCCTTACAGCGTTTGAATCAATAGAGAACCTTTTCTTCTCTATCTGTATGAATCGATATTATTACATTCAAATTCCTTCCCGACACCTCCCAAGGAAAATCCTGAATTGGATCCCAAATTGACGGGTTAGTGTGAGCTTATCCATGCGGTTATGCACTCTTCGAATAGGAATCCATTTTCTGAAAGATCCTGGCTGTCTTCAACAAACACGAAAGTCAGTGTCAAGTTGAGGTCTACCCGGATCTAATGGAGTAGCGGGATGACCGAAACACAGTTGAGGTAAGGGGCCCCCTGTGATTATGGCTCGCCCGCCTGATCAAAGTCGAAGTACGTGGGGTCCATTTGTCATTTGTAAAGAACATCTCTTTTTGGGTCGTCAAATCGCCGAGTCGACTTCTCACCGATTCGCATTAACGCGATCCAAAGAGTCGATCACAAAGCGGATTCGCTCGCCCATTTTCGTTTAGGTGTGATTCAAAGAGGCCGCGGTAACGCGAAGAAAAGTGTTGATTCGCGTGGCCTTTGACAGAACTTTTTTAAAACTTGATAACTTGCTCGTTCTTACTTCCTGGGGATACTAGTTTCTTTGCAAAGCTTATAAGTTTTTTTAGCACCTATAAGGTGAGATACGGGACATTCCATGTACCATACTGCTTTGTCATAGGAAATGACAACATTGGCGACTAAGGGGTGGCGAGAGCAAGACAAGAACTCATAAATAGGCCTTGTCCATGGGGCTACTCAAAGTGTTAGAAAAGTGTAGCATGAACAACCAGAAGCCGCAACAATAGAATAGTTTAAAAGAAAAGCGATTCCACTCTTTTCCTAAAATCCTAACCTACAGGATCAGAAGTACCTGAATATGATAAGCAACCGTCAGAAATCAGTGAGTGAAATAAGACGGATGGAGAGAAAGAATAATAATAACTAGATGAAGCCTTAGTCCATTTTAACATCCAATCTTACCAAAGGTCAGAAAGGCAGATGGGCATGTCCCTTGAAACAGCTTCCATTGGCATGAGTTAGAATCCTCTCCTGCAGGAACCTGGCACCTTCCTCGCTCTCTCTTCTGCTTACTTATAATTCCTTGCTTCTGGGGACTGACTAAAAGCCTTTCTCTCCCTAACCGGATTCTGCTTGAACTGAGAAAGATCCCATGGGGCAAGGGTAACTCATACAACGAGGGAATCTGGGGTTGGCAAAAGGGTAACTATAGCGCTATCACCAGCTCCAAGGCTTAATACTACAAGAGTGGACTGAGCGCGCTTACTATTACTATTCTATCCCCACCTTATTCTCGTACTTCCTAGAGTGGAAGGTATGAGTTCGACACCCGCTTAGCCCATAGCTTTATGGCTTAGAAGAGTAGCTGGCATTGGCTCTTTGCCTTTGCTTTAGGGCAGACATTGATTGATACAAGGGAAAAAAGAGAGAAAGCACAGCTACGTAGCTAACCCAAGGTTCTGTCTTTCCTTAAGGAAGTGTTAGCTTGCTAAATGTATCCCCTCCTCCTTCCCTTACAGCTCTTGGAGAGGAGACAGTCGACAGATTGATCGCCAAGATCGGAGGCAGGATATCAGTGTCTTTGTATATCTGTTTTATTTATACACCTAACCATTTTTCAGATCTTATATTTCTTGTTTTCTTTTCGAGGAATAAGAAGAATGTATGATTACTGTAGAAACGTATAACCCTAACCTTTATCCTATAGTCGATCCTGTCGTAAAGCTCTCGTAAGGACTGGGGGGCACGACTTATTCAAGGAGTGGGATAAGACAAAGACAATCTTCGACACTGATAAACAATACAGAAAGATCATATTCGACAATAAAATAGAAAAACTGGATCTACAACTATTGTGGTTCTACCATGATTTTTTTTATTTTTAAGGAAATCACTCACATCTGAAATTCGGATAGAGCACACCACCCTAATCACTAAACCAAGGAAAGGACCGCGGTCATACTTTTAAACGAGATAAGCCTTACACCTGGTATGTCCTGGTATTTCCTTGAGTGCCTCTTCCCGAATTACTGGTACCAAACATGCATTGCCTTTATCCATGATGCACATGGTGTTGGCAAAGGAAAAGGAATTGGAATAGGAAAAATAAAAAGCTTGAACTCAGCCCACAAGCTAAGCAAAGCAAGGAGAGAGAGAGTGATAGACTAGAAGAGCATTTGGCTTCAGAATACTTTTTTTTCTTTTTAATTTAAAGAAAAAAAAAAAAGAAAGCCAATTACCGACAAAGAAAACAACTGGATTGATCCTGTAAAGGTAGCATAACTGAAAGGGTTGTTGGATAGTAATGGTGCATTACAACATAAAGGCCCAAGTTGTTTGGTGAATTTTGAATAAAATGTTTTTAGGATGGGATGCAAAAAATGATAGTTTTGTTAATTTGTAGTGTCAAATTTTGTGGCTGTGGGTATTGAAGCGACAAGGGAAAGCCATTGTTCTGGGTGATGAGGAGGAACCCGAACAACCAAAGAAGAAAGATAGATCCCCTTTTTTAGTAGGCAACTTCTATTCCTAGGAAGTACTTCAGAGTTCCCAGATCCTTGATCTCAAGCGCCTTACTGATCTACGACCACCCTTGCTTGTTTCCTATCAATCCAATTCGAAAGGGCCTTTCGAGCCGGTTGGTTGCCCTTGTAACCTTAACTATAGCTAGCCCGCGCGCGGGAGCCTTCTTTTGAAGCTGGTGTCTGAGCCGGGTGAAGAAGTCAATATAGATGAAACAGTCGTTTATGCAGTTGTTGCTCCTGCTTATTTGCCACTTTGTTAACTACCACCCCCTCAAGATCCACCAACGACTGGCACCAGTAGAGCGAGCCACCTCGCCCGCAAAGAGCCCAAATGTGCTATAGAAATAGCGCGCCTGGCACAAATTTAGTTAGCCATAGCGAGACCAAACGAGACTAAGAAGCCACAGGTTCACTCACCTCCTGAGTATTGATCTTCGACTCCGTCCCTAGAAACGGAGTGTTCTTTTTTCACCGGGCCAGCCCGACCCACATTACTCGCTTCTCCAGATTATTAGTACTCTCATGGCTAGGCAACCCTTCGCCCCGTACCGATTGGACACCGCGCATCTCGACCAGCTCGTTCCAGCGAACACTGACTTTGAGGAGAAATCCTTTCCTGAATGAAGGTGATGCTATTTTGATCGGTGATCATAGGAAGATAACATAAGCAGCCTACTGCGAATGCTTTCTATGGCTCAAACCAAAGAACAACCCATTGCTCCTTACTTGTTGAAAAGACGTATAAGAAGGTAGGACCTTGCCTAACAATTTGAAGATTACAGGAACCCCTGTTTACGACCGTTAGCAAGGCTTTTTGACTCTATAGTCGTACTAAAACATCATTGGTTGAATTCATTCTCATAGTTGTCTTTATTTATTCAGATGCTTTCTTTCTTAAGCCTCCTTTTGGCCGCCTATCATAACGTGGACGAGGCCTGCTCCGAGGTGGGTTGGGTGCCTCTCGTTGAAACTAAATTAAGGTCTATGAATGACTTTTCCATCAATGAAAAGATCACCTGGTCAAATTCACCAAAAGACAATCACAGATTCAGACAATGAGTAAATACTAAACCCGCAAAAGGAAGCCTGCCCTATGATTACCAACCTCCGTAGTCTTTGTTGGGAACGTCAAGATAGGAATAAGGAAGCACCAAAAGGACCCCAGGTTGCTCTGTTCACCCAAGCAATACGTCATCAAGGTGTAAATAGAGTCAGCTCACTTTCAAGCAAATCAACAAAATAACTTATAGTAAAAGGAAACCAGATAAACATGACAATAGTCTTTCGACGCAAAATTCACATAGATAAGAGCAAGAGAACAAGATTCACAATATTTCAAGAGAACCCACACAAAAAAGGGAACGGGATACCGTTATATTGGGTCAAGGTTTGCACACTCCAACTCCCACTCTCAATGCCTTTATTTAGGTCAAGCTCCAACAGGTAGATTACACTAAAAGAAATCCACTCAGACTAACAACCTTTTTCACTTATTTCTTTTGAGAAAGACATTTTCATATACTGGTTCAATCAGAATAATAAATAATAATAATAAAAAGAATATTCATGAGGATGTTGAAGATTTATTCACATCTTTATTAGAGCAAGGGTTGATCGAGCTTCCCGAACCTAAGAGACCGGATGAGGTGGGACGAGTAGGAGATCCCAAATACTGTAATTCCATCGGGTTATTTGTCATCCGATAGATTATTGTTGAGTTCTTAAAGTGAAAAAAGTTTGAAAATGATGGTGTCATTGAAATAGACCCTCCTAAGCAACCTGTGGTCACTTCAAATGCTTGTAATAGTTGGAGATATTCTTTGCCCGATAGCTGAGATCTCGCCAAGCATAGCCTATATCTAGATCTAGTTCTAGCACCGGAAGAGCAATTTCAGAGGATCTCACAAAATATGATGAAAGATATATTCAAGGAGAATGGAGCACTCGTGTTAGCCAAAGGAGTAGGGAAGTCTGGTTTGGGCAACTCCTTATACTGAGACTTGCAAGAGCCGGTGGAAAAAAATCCTTATGATCCGGTAGAAGCTGGAGCTGTGGAAAATCAATCCTCCATTTTCCATTCCTGTAAAGATGTTAGGTTGCGCAGCCAAGCCATGGGCAAAGACGCGCTATTCTCAGAAAGAGACGGGAGTTCACCTGATTGTAGTTGAGGAGAGTAGTCAATATTTAGACGCAGCAGAGAAGTTGAGTGGCACAGCCCATGAGGAATGGACTTGAGCTCGGGGCAGCCCCTTATTGTGAGAGATTAAAGGGTGGCGGGCACTCCATCCACAAAAAGAGACTGACGTTTTTTACAATTGATAATGGAGAGGACTCTAAGGGTGGGAGGCGATGGCCCATCAACTGCCAATGACCTGAGTCGGTCACACTTCTCAATCCGCATTAAGCGGTTGTTTATCAAATTTCATACCAGAAAAAAAGTACTCGCATTCTTAACTGCCTTTCTTGGTGCTTCATTCACTAGAAGTACTCCCTCGAATGAATGAGCTATAAGTGATAGCGTGCTTTCTTGTTAATTAACTATAAGGCCGTGGTTAGGTCTTTTTTTCTATACTGGATGACTAAAAAGCTCTTTTCACTATCAGGTACTAAAGGCTTTCTTCTTCCAGTGGTAGTAGCCCTCCGCCGTGATTCTCATCCTCTTCTTTCTTTTAGAAGCTTGCTTACAGTCATCCAGTGGTATCCCTTGCTTACTTGCTTACAGAATCACTCACTCCCTGTCTTTCAGTGCTTGAATCCCGGATCAGAGGAACTGCGTGCTGGTTTGTACACGAATGCGTGCATGAAAGAGCATACTAGTCTCCGAGCTCTCTTATGCTGCTAGGCTAGATCTGGTCTCCCTGGTTGCTTTGGTAAAGAGTTCGCTTGGGTTGGGTGGTGGCTGTGAAGTTATAGCTGGGTGCTTTCTTTATTCAAGAGCCAGAGCCCAACATTTGTCACACTCACGCTGGAGCAATTTCAATATTACGACTGGTCCTTGATTCACCGATTCTGCTAACGGGTACAGGCAGGCCCCATGGGGGAGATATGAGTGGGAGGGACAGGAGAGAACAACCCGCCATCCAGTGCAGACATAGAAAGCCAAGCCGGGAAGAAGCTATCCGTGGTAGTATCGCAAGGCCGGTTCCTCCAAAGCCTGAAGAGTATCTCCATCCGCGTTCGGATTGGACTTACCGGGTGATTGTCAAGGGGAAGGACCTAATCGTCACTTTCTTGGCTATGGGCAAGATCGGCTTGGGGTGAAGACTGAGTCATCAAATCATATAAGACTCAAAGGAGTGCCCAAGAAAGATGAATGGGTAGAGGTCGGAAGGAAATGCGGAGGTCCATCAACCGAAAAAAAATCCCCCAATAAGGCGGCTAGAATGAGCAGAAAAAGGAACTGAGGGAAAAGAGTAGCCACCGAAGAAAGGCGGCAAAAAGACCCTCTCCGATGAAAGATATCTCCTTGATAGGGGTATTCATATCCCTATAAAGGAGATATCTGAAAGAGCTAATGTCTTTGCAGAAGCCTAACATAGTGATTTTACAGGAACCAGAATGGAAGAGGACTCAGTTTGTCGGCTTGGAATCAATCAAGGACAACTTTGATTACGTAGCTTCTTTCTAGAGGGCTCTAAGGAGGCATTTGGATGTACTGGAACCCCGTGAAAAAAGTAAAATTTAAAAGGACAAGCAATTCATGACTGCTATAGTTACTGAAATAGAAAGGGGGAAACTTGGAAAATCAATCCTGTCCCTTTCCGTGGGGTCAGGGATTTCAACAGATACAGAAGATTGATTCTACACTGTGACTGCCTGGGCTTACCCAGATATCGATGAATAACCTGACAAATCCAGAGGAGTAGATAGAACACATGTCCAGCCTTTGCCCTCCTCGGATTGAGAGATGAAGGATGAGCGACCCGCCTCGCCTGGAAGAGCAGAATAGACTTGTCTTCCACTCTTACTGCAATTGATGGGGAAGGCGAAAGCCGCTTTTGCCAATCAAAGCCCCGGTTTGAAACCGATGGAACCCAAAGGAGGGCATACCATATCTTGCTGCTTGGATCCCGCCGCTTTGTTTTGCCTTCCGCCATTCGTTAAGAAAGCCAGACCACTTTCCAAGAACAATCAAACTACACCTAACTAGGGGACACTGACTCGGAGGACTTGCTCATACAACTGAACTGCCCTTCCATAAACTAAAGTAGCAAAAAGAATAATAAAGAGAAGACATGTGAAGGAGTACGCCCGGTTCACCTGGATTCCCTACCAGGGAATCCAGGATATACCAGGTTCTACCACTGCACTGACTGACGGATCGACCAATACCTATCGAGGTTAGCTTTAGATAACTCTATGAGAATCTTGAACTCGAAGGAAGAGCTAGGCTTTGAGCCCTACCTTGATATTCCTCGCCCACCCGCTTGCTTACGGTGGTTGACTTTCACCGGGAGAATACCAATTTCATTTATATTTATAGGAGAAGGCCACTCCTGGATTTCATTCTTAGTGATCCAGTTTTCGCTGATCCGAGACTGATGGGCATCATCCGCTACTTCTCATGATGGTGGGGAAAAATTCCACATGAACGAAAAAACCACCTATGAAACCGGCATGGCAGCACCCAATTCTCGATCATCTACTTTTATCCTTTAGTTTAGAAGCAAGTATCCATTTTCCAAGCTACAGGGGCAAGGCAATCCATCCAGCGAGAAAAGAAAGTCGTAGGTTTTCCAGAGGAGTGACGTAGACAATCTGCCGTAGTCATCGATGATAGGTTTCCCTATTAGAGGAAGACAAAGCTAGCCCTTTCTTAGGCGCATACGGTCTATTCCCGAGGGTTTTTCATCAATCGAATTGCCGGGACAAGCGCTTCTACTTATGTTATGACCTTGGCCCTATGCTTTCTAAAGGAAGTCTACCGAAAGCCTTTGGTACTTGTCTTACCTGATCAATCACTAGGCAGGGGGAAGCTTCTTTAGCTTACCTTTTCTTTTTATGCTGTTCTTGAAAGAGCTACTCTTACCTTGCAAACTGGCAAACCAGATCTCGTCCTGATCGAGGAAAAGGTATAGTGAGCCCTTTTTCGAAGCATTGGAGTATATAAGGCCAACCAACCTATTTCCGTTGGTCGATCAATCAAAGAAAGGGATCGATTCACTTAGGAAAATCATCAAGAATCTCAGTAACCAGAGCCACAGAGAGGGAGTCACAGACTTCACTTCCTCAATAAGATATAGATTGACTTATCTCTACGACAAGCCTCCTAAAGAGTGGCAACTCTAACTGGTGGATTTCCACTACTACTATCAACAAATCTCAACAACCATAGCCTGCCCAGAATTTCAGCTAGATTCCACTACCAACTCCAACTAGCATTCAGGGATCCCCGCCACCAACAACCCTCAATGAGCAGCCTTCTTTTGGTTTGATTGACAGCTCGTTTGTTAGTCAATCCCAAGAGCGAGAGTAGGCAAGTAATAGCAAGGTCACTCTAAAGAGGTATTTGTTACCTTCGGGAATCTGCTCCGCCTCTCAGCTGCACCGCAAAGCACAGCTTTCTGGTCGGTCTGGAGATAGCACGCACCGCAGAGCTGTTTACCGCTCTGTGAAAGAAGATTCCTACAGAGATTTACGAAGTTACTCATTCCATGACCTGAGGCCAGGGATAGGCTCCTGGGCATTGCTCGACGCCTTTGCAATGGCGGACAGACATGGCAGGCTTCGGGAGCCCGGTCGACTTCATGTAACCGCGCTGTTAATTCGAGAGCCGTCAGGGCTCATAACTCGGCTCCAGCGGTGAGCTCGGGTCGCGATCTATCGATCCGCCAGGATCCAACCGCTATCCCAAAAAACTCCTTGGTGAGCCGGGTCTCGGGATCATAGGGGGTAAACCAGACATCTTACTCTACGAGATTATGGAGTGAAGATATGAAAGCTGCATGCGCCTCGGAGAAACCGATGTGTAGGCTTATTCCGTGTCCCGGCTCTGGACTGACGGGGCGAAGCGAAAGCTTTACAATAGACCTAGATCCGCCTCACTCGATTGAAAGTCTATGATTGTCTGCTATGAGTAGAGAGGAGAGGTGAGAGGTAAGGATTCACATAGGATTTTTCTTTCTGGATGGGGGAAAGCTTAAGAGAGTGGTCAAGCCAAGAAGAATCGAATCGGGTGGGAGCATTCGACTTCATCAGTCGGGTTCGCTTTCCCTTCTGTCTGTGCTAGCTAGGCTAAGCTAAGTCTGACGTCTTGCTGCTTTAGTGGAGCCGGTGGCTTGACAAAGAGAGTACGGGAAGAATTCATTCCTATGCTAATGAATCTGATGCCATTGATTCTGTTGTAATGCTAGCGAAAGGCTTTAGCTCAAGGGAATAAACTGGCTTTCTTCTCGGCTATGGGTCATGGGAGAGAGAGTGATTTTAGAATGTCTTTCAGCTAGTGTTTAAATAAGCGCTGCACGAATGGCAAGCTCCGGTCTTCTCTTATCCACTGCAACTTTCATTATTGCAGTTAGCTTGACTCCTGGTATAGCTCGTAGTAAGCATAGAGGAGTAGCTGTCCTTCATTCCAGTGAATCTTTTTTACTTTAGAAAGAGTTCCCCCCGAATCCATACATTTTGAGGTCCCAGTCAGCTAATGGGACTAGAGTTCCAGTTTAGGAATATCACGGGTTGAGGAATTCTTTCTGGATCTAATTCCTATTATGTGGGATGAAATTACTCTACTAGGGGCTTTAGCTAAAAGATATATATCTTTTATGCCAGCGAGGAAGAGATCTAGTTTGAGTGGGAGTTTTATTGGGACTTCTATTACATCTCGCCCAGTGGCAGTTTTAACGGTAGAGGGCTTATATATAATTCTAATTTCTATTTTCTGGCTGGGGTATAGCTATAGATAAGATATCCTGGGGTGTCACCGAAAAAACCGGGTGAATTTCTTGTTGTCTCTGCCGGGTCCAGGAATTTCTCTCTCTATAGGACCAGTCCCAGTTGGCGTGATAAGATAAGCGCTTTATAAGACCTCTAAGCCTGAGAGTTCTGTTCCATTTCGTAAATAATGTTCAGTGTGAAGTACTTCCATTCGCCCCTCCTCCAATTGTGGACTCCTTGTCAGAAGAGTTATCAAGCGCAAGGGAAAAGACTAGCAAGCCAATTACAGTCTTAAGGGTTGGTGTTCGAATTCTCTTCTCATTGGATCCAGTTGGAATTGTAGTTCTCTTTGCTGTTGTGCCAAGCGAGGGAGTTCTTTGATAACTCTACCGGTGCAGGCAAGTTTACTCGCTTCTCCTCGAATTGCATAAGAAAGATGGTTCTGGAGAGAAATCCTACCCGCAAGCATTTGCTTATAGAATGGTGGAGGGAGGAAGAGGTAGCAATACATTCCGCCTGATGCTTGATCACTGCATTCGTGATATATCAAATGAGCTCTCCGATCTATGATGAATAGTTCCTTTTATAGGATCATATTTCTTTCTAGTCCTAAGCATTTTAATTGGACCTTTCTCCTTGACTTCAGTTTTGGAATATTTTAATACGGGATTGGAACGACCTATGTTGTAACGGAGGAGAGAAGGTGAACCAGCTTCCTTTGGTCGCCTCTCCCGTCTGGTCGAGTAGCTTTCGCTCCTTCCTACTTACTTAATTATAAGCGGCTACGTGGCCTATTGGGAGCTTTTTAGTCATAGTGGGAGCTTTCGGAAATCACTTTGCAGGTCAAGATCATAGGAAGAGGGAAGAACAAGGGAGAAGATCCTTTTTAAATTTAAAAGAAGACGATTCCAAAACAAAAGAAACTCAAAACGGAGAATAGGATGCCTTAAAGGTCCGGTAAATAAGAAAGATCAGAAATTTCAAAGAAAATAGCTGCCTAGCCCGCGGGAAACAGAAGGTTAGGAAGGGAGAAAGGAGATTTTCCAAGACTACTGAAAGAGCACAGATTCGGCTTGGGAGTTCTCACTCGGGCTACTAATCTCCTCTTCTCCTACTCATAAGAACCAGAACAGGCACTCGTAATCGTCCCTAACCTCTGTCTCTAACCTATTCCCTTTCCTCTGTCCTTTTACCCTTTGAACAGCAAGCCGGAACTGGATTACATTTCAATAGAGAAAGCTATCAATGGTCACATTGAGACGGGAACAGATGGGAAGTTCGCCCTCCAGTTCTATTCCTTTGGATGAGACGGCGGTGAGCAATCGATAGAGAGCAAGGGATGCTAGCGCTCTTCTACTCATATTCCTTGCTTCAGTTGGTTCAGGAAGCTTTGGCATCGAGACGCATTACGATAGCTATAGCTAGGCCGGGTGGGATTCTCTATCGGATGGTTATTCATCAAGTGGATCCTTTGCCCCTTACCTCAGTAGCTGGGAAGGCAGGCCCTTAGCTTCAACTAGTTCAGTTTGAGTTCAGGAGTAGTTGCATTGCTAGTAGGCAGAAAATCAGTAGTGCGTTAGCTTATCTGTTCATTTTCAAACAACCCTTGTTTGTGCTCCTTTATCTTTCTAAGCCGCTCTCGCTAGCAGGGAATCTAGTTCAGCAAGGTCCATACCTCCATACCATAGGGTAGGGTGAGCTCGCTTGAAGCTGGGGCGCGTCTGGTGGTATCGTATATAAGATCACACGGCTGCTTTTAGGAGCGATCTGTTCATCCAACTCGAAATCTCGTAAGAGAAGAAAAAGACGCCCAAAATTCGAATTCTTATGTCTTTCTTGGCCGGCAATTTACGACAAGTCTTTCTGAATTTTCGCGAGCAAATTACAATATATCCATGTTTAATTAAACATGGATATATTTTTTTCTGATCACATCACTACACTTGCAGTCGGACTCATTCTTTCGATAGCTATTTTTTTTTTAAGCTGGCCAAGTTTTTGAACGAGCTACTATTTCGGAACGTATACATGAGGTAGATCTAGAAAAACTAAAACAAAAGACCGCTAGATATGCTTTGGAAACATTATAATGATACGAATGTCAATTTACCAGAAGAACTCAGTTTCAAAGACATAGTGGAACATTCCTTTATTATAATTATAGACGAGAATATAAAAGAACAAATTCTCGGGCTAAACAAAATGGATTTGGATCTCATTAGTAATGGCACGGGCAGTAGCTACTTTGTTTACATTCTGGATACGTATGGCCATATTGTGGGTATGTAGTTAGGACTTGGTTTTTCTATTCACTTTTTTCTCGTATCTTTTCACACCTTCTAGACTTTCGGCGGAAAAAGAAGAAGAGTATGAAAGCAGGAGTTCGGGACTTTCCTTTCGCCTGCAACAAATCGTAAAGTCGTCGCGCCGGGCCCCGGTGTCGAGCAGAGCATTCAAAGAATGAAGTTTTTAAAATAACTGAATACTTATTCCTCACAATTTGTGATGCAGCGGAACCATGGCAATTAGGATTTCAAGACGCAGCAAGCCCTATGATGCAAGGAATAATGGACTTACATCACGATATCTTTTTCTTCCTCATTCTTATTTTGGTTTTCGTATTATGGATCTTGGTTGGCGCTTTATGGCATTTCCACTATAAAAAGAATCCAATCCCGCAACGGATTGTTCATGGAACTACTATTGAGATTCTTTGGACCATTTTTCCTAGTCTCATCCTTATGTTCATTGCTATACCATCATTTGCTCTCTTATACGCAATGGACGAGGTAGTAGTAGATCCAGCCATTACTATGAAAGCTATTGGACATCAATGGTATTGGACTTATGAGTATTCAGACTATAATAGTTCCGATGAGGAGTCACTCACTTTTGACAGTTATATGATTCCAGAAGATGATTTAGAATTGGGTCAATTACGTTTATTAGAAGTTGACAATAGATTGGTTGTGCCAGCCAATAGTCATCTACGTCTTCTTGTAACATCTGCTGATGTACTTCATAGTTGGGCTGTCCCTTCCTTAGGTGTCAAATGCGATGCTGTACCTGGTCGTTTAAATCAGATCTCTATTTTGGTACAACGAGAAGGAGTTTACTATGGTCAGTGCAGTGAGATTTGTGGAACGAATCATGCTTTTATGCCGATCGTCGTAGAAGCTCTTTCTTTGAAAGATTATTGTGATTGGGTAGACAGTCATCAATTTTAAGAGGGGATGGGACTATCCGCGGATTCAGTCGCATCAAGCTCATCAACCGACTCCACCGCGGATTCCGTAGCATCAAGCTCAGAAATCGACCATGTTGTCAGGGAGCTTGTAGCGTATTGTGAAGCTCCACCTAAGGACCCGGCCCCAGATTCGTTACGCTCTGAAAAGAAGAAGTGAAAAACCTTTGTAATATGGGAAGGGAGGAAGCCCGGCCCCAAAAGCAGGTGAACGACTACATAGAATCCCATAGAGAAATCCTCAGTAGGATTTTGTAACGCTCTCTTAGAGAGAGTACGGTCTTTTCAAAGTGAGCACTAACGGAAATCCTACACCGTTTCCCTTCGATTCGGAAGAGGATCAAGCTAAGCTGTTCTCCATTATGTGGGACGGCGACCAAGATAAAGAATCTTTCTTTTTTACTACATGTCGTACGGAACGAGCCTTGTCTACGAAGGAGAGCGAACTCATCTTGCTTGCTTCTGGCGAAGCTTCTAGAAGGCCTACTACTACAATAAATAGGAGCGATAGGAAAGCCAAGCAAGCCGTATAAAGGCGAAGAGCTCGTATAGCAAGCAAGCCTACTTATAGCCCTCTTTTCTTTTTTTTTCAAGTTCTGTTTCAAAAGTCCACAAGGAGCGCAGACTAGCTGGAAACGGGTTCCCGATCGGAGTGAACGAGTGTAAAGGTGAGTTGTTCTCACCACGCTACTCTATCTACGCTATTATACCTGGTACGTTACTTCGAATGGCCCACCTCAAAAGCTTTCTTTACTGCAAAAGGGTATAAGCATAAGACCCTTCTTAGAAAGCACTCACTGAGTTAATTACGGAATATAAAATCCACTTTATTCGACTTGCATGTGTTACGCAAATGACATTTCCGGGATAGATTGGCTATCCTGAGTGAGAAAGAGGGATCTTAGGCTCTGGTGACCGGCTTGCCTACTTAGTAGAGTCGCACTTTGGCCTTTCATATAAATAAAGGGGTTTTCTCGATCACAACTTCTATAATTAGAATGTCTAAACCAGAGCCAGAGAGAGAATCAACTTCCTTATCTAAATCTAAGATGCCGATGTTGCAGTTAAGAGAGCAGTTTCTCTTTTCTGTATCAATCGAGGCAATAGCAAGCAGAGATAGAGCCGAGCATACCAGGTATCCAGAGAAAGCAGCCTAGCTAGCCCGGAATGCCAGTCTAACACCAGTATAAGCACTATTGGTAGAGCTTTCAATCCACTCGACTTGTCTAACTGGAAGATAGAACAACATTAGATAGAGATAGAGAAGAGATTGGTTACAGATAAGAAATAGCATAGCAATTGCCTTATCTTATTAAACCAGACAGTTGCTAGTCTCTCTCTTACTTGTCTAGTCGGAGATAGCACTCTCTTCTAGGATGCCAATTGGATAGGTAGATTGCTAACTCGCAATCCTAGCAAGCAAGTGAACGGAGCCTATAAGCAAGCGAGGCATATTAGCAAGTTTATGTGCAGTGAGTCTTGGCAGATAGAAGCTTCTTGGTGCCAGGATTCCGGCATCCAGGACATACCAGGCCATAGAGGTTCTTGTCTAGCTTGTTTCCCAGACAGACCAAGCTCCCATAAAAGAAAGGAGTACAGGCTTGTCATCCCCCTTATGCTTTCTCTATTTTTTCTATTAAAGGAGGATAGCAAGCAGGATGGCTCCATGTCCAGTCTACTGATTGGGAGTGAGAGCTGTCTACCTATTCTATTGGATCAGCTAGCTTGTCCCATCTCTCTTACTGGATTGGTATGAGATCCCAGCTCTAACTCTCTTTCCTGGCATGCACTAAGCCTAGCTAGTGGCATGCTGACCTTGCCTGGCATCCACTCCCGGATCACTGTCAGAACACACAATTCAATTAGATTTCCGACTTGTTACCTGCTGCCTGTGGTTCATAAAATAAAAAGTAGCTAATGGAATGGGAACCGCTCCTTACGCGCATTCGGGCTTAAGTTCCGAAGGTATTTTTCACTAAGTTACTAAGTTAAGTAAGGAAAGAATAAGGCCCGGAATGAATGAAGAAGGAAGTTGGTTACATCATTCTTTGTCAATGCTACCCCTTTGTGCGGGGTAGAAGGACTCATTTCATTCTATTAAGGAGATTTCTTTCGAAGCCTATACCTATAAGGAGGATGATAGAAGGCAGAATTCCGAAGATTACTGGGTTTCTAAGAAGGCAGTGGTGCATCATCCAAAAGAAAATGGTTCACTACGACAGCATGAAGTTCCAATGTTTTTATTCCGGGAAGGATGATTCGATCAATAGCATGGAGGAGGGAATGAATTATTCAGTTAAAGAGATGAGCGTTGATCTCTCTTATGATATGATATTAAGAGTTACCTTGCAAAGAAGCCCTTCTCCGACAACAACTTAAGACGGGGCATCAAGAACTCTCAAGGCGATAACAAGCCCAAAGGCGACATCTGAGAGGAGAAGTCGAAAGCGCTAACAAAGGACTTGCACAAACCTCCATCACATTAGGTGCCTAGCCTCTTTCTCGATGCAGCAAGCTGAGATAGTTGAATTAGATGTCAGTTCCTCTAGCAGACGCCTTCTTCCCAAACCCCTTCTCTTCCTCAACAGGGCATTCGCGCAGAACCCCTTCTTTCAATGTCTTGCCATTCTTCATGTGCAGCTCCTTCTCTGTGCCTAGTGTTTAAGCCGGATTTCAGTTACCTTTCAACCACTTCTCTTCCTCTTATTCTATTTCTATGTCATTTTATTGCCTTAGATCAATCCCTTCCTCACTTTGTCATCCAATGCATATTCTCAAGCAGGAGATTCGTGAACAGTAAGAACGCATTCCTTGTCCCATTCGATGCTTTACTATACTATTTTCTTCAAGGTTTCGCTTGTATTTTCATAGAGTAAGTGTAGTAATCACTCTCTAGTAAAGGAACTCGATTAGCCGGGAAAAGCGCTCCTCTTTCTATTTTCTGTGATTTTAAGCTAGATATAGATAGAACTCGATCGAACTAAATGCTATTCTTTTGTGGCAAACTCGTGGTATCGTATACGTATATAAGAGAAAGCTTGCTTTTAGGAGTGCTCTTTCCCTATAACTATTAATTGAATAATCGAAGACAGATGGTAGCCTAGTTCAGAAGAAAGATCGTAGCGAATGAAAGGTAGGGCACAAGGCTATCCGAGTTCACAGGTGTCGTTGCTTATCCCTTTCTTAAGATTGGCTTGGTGTTCAGTGTACCGGGTACAAGATCGAAAAGAATGCTTTGCATTCCAAGCCGAAGTGAGAAGACGTCTGTTCTTCAACCTCTATCCCTTGTTCCGCTCTGCTAACTGTAATTTAACCACCAACCCACTCGAAGTTCAAATACCCTTTCGCCGAGGAGTGAACGAGTGACAACAGGAGAGGGACGGGAGATAGACTAAGATAAGAATCCAAGGGGTGACAGTAAGTCAATTGACAAGTGGAGATAGTGAATCACGAATAGACTCTCAACCTCTCCTTCCAAGTTCCGTGGGGAAGTGCCCAACTCCAGCTCGACTCTTAATCTTTGGGTGAGAAGGTAGCTCTATTGACTTACGGTAGGAAAGAACGACTGATAAGTTAAGGAGCTGAAGATAGTCAATCGACAGTTCTCCCCCACCAACGGAGTACAGGAATCTTCTTATCCTGGTTTCACTCCCCCAGGACGATGGCAAGAACTCTTAGCAACGAACCATCACAAATATGCCATCATCACATTACACCTGCCTGTTGATTTCCTCACTCCAGAGAACGTCGCGCCACCTCTGTCTCCAGATGACACTGGAACGTACTTGGTCGTTGGGAATGGGCTTCCACCAAACAGTTTGAGATGAGACGGGCAGGCACAGGAGTTTCGAGAGATGAGCTGTCATTATTGGGAAGTTTTGAGGGATATGCCCGTTAGTTCCAGGTAGTAAGTGGGTCGCACTGCTGGGATAAAATACACTTGTAGGTACACTATACGTAAAGGTAAGCACATATGCTACGGGTGCTACATTAAAAAAAAGTCTTTTGATTTGGGCCCAGCAGTTTAACAGATGGAACTCGTTATGGATGCTTAGTTTGGAGTTGGCTTAGAAAAGGTACGGACTATACATGCCGGAACGTCCTTCTGGTATGGGTTATCCAAGCTGGTAAGCGAGTTCTGGAGTTCATGCATCAGCGACGAAAGCATTGGTGCATCTGAGACGCGGAGCAGATTGCCACTTAGGACTTTGTGCTGTGGTCCCATTACAAAGGGAACCTCTTGAAACAAGGGTTTCGATTACTCTCCCTCTTCGTTGCCCTGTGGTTGATCCCAGCGGGGTCGTAAAATGGCGGTTAGCGGAGCGGGTACAGGTCAAGCGAGGAAAACAAGAGTTCCGGTACAACCAGACGAAGTAATCACTGAGCCGGATCAGCCAGACGAAGCAAGAAGAGTGCCGGATCATCCGGGCACAGAAAGTCAACCAACTGTAGATGAAATCTTATATCCATTCTGGTTTGATTCGGAAAAAACAAAGAAAGACTCTATAGCTAAATTAGAGTGGGGAGGCTGACACAAAGCCCAGTTTCAGTATGGACGTCCCGTTGGAGAATGCGAGACCTCATCTTCATAGGTTTATCTGCGTGCCTGTTGATTTGACTTGGTATGGGACTGGGATAACCCATGATCTCAGGTTATGCCTCATCATCATAGTATGGGCCTGCTCCCCTATAAGTCACTCTGATCGCTACTTGTTTGAAGAATCTCTTTCTTCAGACCGTGACTGATTGTTTGTCTGCTAAGCTCGGGAGCTAGGACCCTTCCTTCCCCCGCCAAGGTTAACAACGAGCCGCGTTGAATGAGTTAGGTGTACTCCTCGGCTGTGAAAGAGAGGGCGCTTCTGAGCCCCGCACAGGCCCGGAACTTTACACTCAATGAAAAGGAATAGAAATTCCGCTTTGAAAGCGATTCCAGAGATCATAAGAACAACCGGGTGGCGGGCGGGAGCAGCAGAAGCATTGAGATGTTCAGAGATGCGTCAAAGTATACCTATGAAAGTGGATTGCAAGGGTCAGGCGCCTTATTCCCTCAACCCTGAACTCTACACCGGCGCAAGAGGAACCGGAATAGGAGCTTTTCTATCTATAATAGGAATAGCAACGGACCAAGGAACACAAGCCAGAATAAGAAGCACTTTTTTCTCCGTATTAGGAGCTAAAACGGGTTAGGGATTCTTGTAGGGACGGTACGAGTAGAAGCCTATTCGAATTCGAGAGCAACTCCTTCTTTTCCGAGTTGGCCTGCAGCCTCTTGGTAGTTGGTAGATAGGCCCAAGCCAAAAGGTGGCTCAATTGCCTGGGGGTAGTAAGGAAGCGAGAAAAATCAGTGTCGAGCCTTAAAGATAAAGAGCCTGAAGGAAGTTTTGATGGTCTAAGTCCTTCTCTTACTGAAAAAGATTGGCAGAAGTCTAAAGTCATAGCTATAACTTTTTCCTCTAAGTAAATTTCTTTATTTTAGAGTAAGGGGAGAGATTGTCTGTCTGATATTATATCTTCGAATCTTAGAAGCTTGATCATCCGACTCCTTTACTTTTTTAATGAGGCCAAACAAAGTATGAAATAAAATTACCTTCTCGAAAAGCCGCCCTACCCGGATTATCGCCTTCCTATGTGGGAGGAGATGAACAGTACTACTGCTGATGCTGAGACCCATGAGGAGACAGAAACAACCGATAGCGACCCGATAAAAGGCTTATGAGCCAGGAGTCGATTCGAGTCGTTAAGCTGTAAGTACCAAACCGTAGTCCCCCCTGTTGCGACTTCTTCCTGTTATTATTGGACTTGCGGCAGTCCTACTAAGAAGAAGGAGAAGTTCCAACACATTCTCTAAAGGCTGGAGTCTTAGAGCTGTGATACTATAGAATATCTATTTAGTCCGCCCCCCGGGTCAAAGTTTTACAGTTCAAGTAAGTAAGCAAGCCCCAACAATTCCAAGGGTAAGCGCATTTAGTTCGCTTTCGAGTGTAAGAGAGTCAGTTTTTACAGCCAGAAACTGGGGCAGGCAATTAATATAGATCTAGCTCGGGATATGCCTTTAATAGTAATAGTTAAGGCTGGTAATATGGTACCAGGAAAGATTCAATATTTTTACCACTAGGCGGGGCAGGTTTCAAGTTTTCCCCAAGCTTTCACCAGGTACAGTAATCGGTATTAGCCGCCCTCTTTACGCTAGAGTCGGTCGCTTTCATTTAAATTGCTCATTCATCTTGAATTGAATCCGAGTTGTGACCAAGTTGACTGCTCCTAGAAAGGGACTCTCGGGGTGTGAAAGGAAGCCGATTAAGAAAATGCTTTTCTTTTTGAATGCGGCGAAAAGGCTCTTAACAGGCCCTAAGTCATTTCTCTTTTATAAGTGACTGCACTGCTAAGTGCTTCGATTTCGGTACATAGAAGGTGTTGGATATTCTGGAATACGTTGTCATTTCGAATGCTTTTCGCTCTCATTTATTCTCCAAGCCCCAGCGAGCGAGCCAGTGTCCGTGAACTTTTAGATATATTTTAACTTTTAATACTTGACTTAAACGATACAAGTATATTAGTATATTAAGATCCTATTAATAACTTATGATACTACCTCGTTTAATTAAAAAAACTTTCCAAGAGTCAGTTTGTTTGAAAGTAATACATCTAGGTTCGCGAGCTAGCCATCGAGTAAGACAGTGACAGCAAGCTCTGGTTCAGCGCCATATAATATATATAAAGGTGGTACCTTTTTTTTTTATTCTCTGGGTTTCTTTTTAAGTTGGAGCACCGTATAATGAGGAACCCCAAAGATATTTAAAGCCTATTTCAAAAATCCTATTGTAAGTGTGGAAGGAATTCCTAGTTGCTTTCTTGGCTTCAAAAGTGCAAAAGTATAAATAAGTAAAGCCAGTATAAAAAAGGAGAAGTCTTTAAAGCAGTAGTTTTCGTTTTTATACCTCCAGTTGCAGTGCTCTTTTCAAGAAGGTAATCAAATGCTTAGGCAATTAGGGAGATTTTAGGTAAAAAAAGAGCTTTCAATCAAACTGCCCTTATTCTTCTCAACATCTGCGGACCCCTGAAGTGACAGCATCCCTAGTACCCTTACTCCAACTGAGCTTAGTTCTTCAAACATCATCAGATTGGTTCACTTCCTGCCCTACGGTCTAAACCTGGAATGAATAGTTTCTGGAGAAGTGTAAAGATCACTAGAAAGAGTTCACTATATAGGCTTCTGCCGGGCTCTTATAGCTGTAATTAAGGAAAGACTTCTTTTTTCAGATCAATTCTATGGAACCAGATAAATGAGAGGATATGCCCCGTGACCGGTTCTTAAGTCGCGATTTTGCACTTAAATGATAGCTTTCTCGAGGAAAGATTGAAGGCTGACCTGGCCCCCACTCTCAAGGCTTTCGCTCCGGATGTCCCGAGATAAGCATTCATTCATACAAGCACAAAGACTTTTCCGTGCCTAAGAAAAAGGACGAATCTCCTCTTTCTTTTCTTGCTTGCTGGCTATACCGTACTTTGACTATACTAGTGAAACTATCTGAAGCTTAAGCCTAAGCCCCCTTATGAAACCAACCGAAAAAAGCCGTGCTGGTACCCTTCCTTACTCTATCAAGTAAGTACTTTCATTCCTTATGGGAGGTTTTATTGGAGTGATAGTGCTTGGAGTGGTCCCTTATCCTTTCTTGCTCGCTTGCTTAATCTTATCTAACTTTCCGCGCTGCCTAAGGAGATAGATTCGACTGACTCTTCTCAATAGTAGGGGGAGATCTAGGAAGAAGTAGACGAATCCCCTTACTTATGCTTTGATTGGACTTTGGTGCTTGAGAGAGGAAAACAGAAAAAAAAGCAGTATCCCTTAGCGGGGAAAAAGTGCTTTTAGTAGGGAAGACAACTCCCTAACTCGTTCGAGCTAGGCCGAAGCCCCGAATGGATTGGATCGTTGCAACCCTGTTTCCATATCTTTCGGCGTATCACCATTCTTCTGGTGCATTCTACGCGGTTAGTCTATCGGCCTATCGCCAGTTTCTCTTTTCTAATCAAGGTGATTCTCTGGACTATCTTACTCTATTGAGTTCGTAGTTCTTCCCGGACCCCAATCCCTCACTCATGGGAGCGAACCCCGAAGCCAAGGTTGCTAAGGATCTCTATCTCTCCTAAGCCCATGCAGCGAGTTCGCTGTCGCTGTTGCAGGCACCTACTTCTAGGTTTTAGTATGCAGAATTCCTAGTAACCTCCGCCCTAAAGGTTCCGGATCCCTAATAGTGGCTTCCTAAGCCTGTTTGCATCTTTCTCGTGAATCGCCAGTTTAGCATGTATTTCCTTTTGTAAAGCTGCCCAAAGAGCAGGCTATTCGCTCCCTTTTCTTTGGTTTGAGAACTTACATCGACTAGGCCGTAAAGGAGTCAGTATTGACTTTCACGACTATCAAGCAAAGGAGCCATCTTTCATGGATGCATGGCTTCGAACTATAATAGCTCAAGGAATCAACCATTCGATTTTCAAATAGAGAACGTAAGCACTAATTCATCTCGTCTTGACTCTTTCCTTACTATACTTTAGAATTCCGGGTGAAGGAAGTATGCGTTATTGGTCGAAGGTAGGTAAAAAAAGGATACCTTCTTGCTTCCCGAAATAACAGGTGAAGAGCGAGGATGGTATTCCAGTTCAGTACTGATCTGTGTAAGCCAAATAGATACCTACTTCCCTTGCCAGGTGCAGCTGTTAAGTCCCGTCCCCTATGTATAGGCAACCCAAGCCAACTATCCCGTCCTTCCTAGCTCTAGCTTGTGTCTTCTCGGCGAATGCCCAGTCTCTCGATGAATAGTCAGCTCTCCCTTCTATTTAGGTTCTTCTAGAAACCCGGTAAGAAACAGTTTTCCTTTGATTTGCTCTTAAGCGGTGTTAGTAGTGGTAGCTACTGAAGACCAAGGAATAGACCCCAAACTATCCCCTCTTAGGTCGGTTCTATGCTTCCCGAGTCCACATTCCCTTCTTTAGGATTGAATAGAGTAAGGGCTGCCCTTTACTTGTTCTATTAGTTAGAGTAGTCTCCGTGGAGAGGTAAATCAAACTAATTTAGTTGCCGAAGCGCAGAGCTAAAGAGTCTCTCTGCTTGCTTGTTCTTTCTTAAGCTATTCCCGCTTGTAATTCCTTCTCTTAATGTGGTTGTATCATCGTCGAATCGTTTGCTCGCAGTTCTTGCAGTTGCAGACTGAGCTGGGTAATCTGTACTGTAGCGAACCCCTAAGCCAATCAATCTATCTTTTTTGGTCATTCTCCAAGGTTTTTGGGGTGATTCTTCGAGGTTCATGTTCGAAGGTAGGCAAACGAAGCCAACCCAAACACATCTTCCACCCAGACTTCTTCCACTACCTGTAAGAGAGTGGGGTGATCCGCCCATTTGTTCAATTGAAATCTTTCTCTACAAGTGTACGGCTTCCATAGTATAACTCATTCGAGAGAGCCTAAGAGAGAGCTTCGAACCAGGCTACCCAACCATCGCTGGCGCAGTTGCAGTGTTGTTGCTCTCTTCTTCTTAAGCTAGGATTCCCTTATTTGCTGTTAGTTGGTAAAGGAGCCATGCTTCTTGAGCCCGCATTCCGCTCAATCCTAAAGAAGGGAATGGTTTAAGGCACTAGCTTTCTGATTGATAAGACCGATCCCTCTTCTATTAGTCTAGTCCTTTTTGGTGAAAGGATGAATCGGTAGAAAAAGGCTTAGAATCGGTAGTTTCGATCGACGAATCACGTGTCTCTCTTTTCTAATTGGATTTGTTCTCTGCAGTTGATGATCAGCGAATCATCAATCAGTCTTTCAGTGTTTCCGCTCGATAAAGTGTCGAAATCTTCATGTGATTCTGCGGTCCTTGTTGCCGATGCTTTGATTAAGGGAAGGGGATTCCCAGAGCAAGGGGAAGAGCTAGGCTAAGAAGGAAGCTCTGAAAAGAGTTGATCACGTAGGTTGCTTAAGGAGCTCTGCTTTCTTTTCGTGGGTGAGTTGTAGTTCCTTCTCTTGATGCACTTGTTGGCTATGCCATTGAGTCCGACCATTTCCTTGCTTTAGGCAGGAATGTAGTAAGGTATGCCCTCTCCTGTAGCTATAAGCTCGAGGGCGTGTCTCTTGAATTCCACTCAATAGGTTGCCAGAATCCCCATGTGATTCTCGGTTGTTTGCATCTCATTCTTCGCTCTCTTTTGTTAGCAATGAGAGCAAGTTCCCACTTCTCTTAGCTATGAGCTAGCACTTGCTTCTGATCGAGGATGATAACGAGACTTGATCTGAGCGTAACCAACCAATGTTGGATCATAAGGATCTATGCTTTCCTCCTTGTTTGCAGTTGGTATCGTAGAATCGGTAATCTTCCTCATCGAATGCCCATCTTTCCCTTCTAATTGGTGTATTCTCTGATTCAAGATCCTCGTCGAATGTACTCATCAAACCCCGATTTTAACTGCAATAAAGCCTGAATAAAAAAGATGGAATTAAATACGATACTAATGTCAAAAATATAGTGAGTTGTTACTCTCAATATGTGAATACTGTGTGCGGTAAACATATTTTTTCCAATCCACAGGATGGGCGGAAACGTCATATTGAGAAGTGGAATTCATTTTCAGCACAGCTCCAGAGCTAGCTGGGAGAATAAGAAGTTTCAGTACTGTGTCCACTTCTAAAGGAGATAGTATGTTACCGGGCAAGAATGCTGAAACGCAAGTTTCTTATTCCAAAGATACCTTTGATGGTTATTGGTCCCGTTTAAAGCGGTTGATCGCTCATGAATCATGCAAGGATCCATATTCAGGATTAAGAATAGCTGCTGTTTTCTTCATTATTTGAAATGTGCAGAATATAAGCTTCTAGCATTGGTTGTAATGAAACTGTTATTGAAGTACGATTACTATATTTAATTTTATTATGGTAAATTGACTATAGGGTATGTGATGAAACAGTCAACTGGAGATATTTCCTTTACAATAGGTAAAGCTATTTCTTTAATGGATGCTATGGGGAATGCTGTGCCAAACATAGATTTATACAATACTATATTTAAATTGGTTAAGGCTAAAGCCGAGGATTACCCGGGTGAATTGGTATCAAGTGTATTCATTCGAATCTATCTATTGGGTAGGTATGAATCCTCCGATTGCTCTCTTAGCGAAGATTAAATCTATAACCGGATTTGGGAATTCATTTCAGCCGGTATAAGTGCTGGTGAACCAGTAGAAGTGAAATCTATGGTTAGGAAGCGTCCTTATCCCAATTATATAACTGCACTCAAACCGACGAGTAAGGAAAGGTCATTGTAGCCGATACGGAGACAGTTATAATAAATGATGTTCATGTGCCTTACGCTGCGGGTTTCTTGGTGGTTAAGCCGGGTGAAGATGTGGGTTCCAAGCCTGATAATTTAATTGAAACATATTTTAGTGAAGAGTATATAGTAAAGTCCGAATTCACAGATAGGAGCTATTCCATTTTTTTCCATATGAGGAAAATTTGGGTGACTAAAAGAATGAGGGACTGATCCAGGTCCATAAGTATTAGGTCCACCAGCGCACACAATTATTCTGCCCGTTTAACTACCCCTAGAGAAATTTCTGCTGATGGCCCTTGAATTATAGCAACCTCAACTGCCGTACCCAGGCACCGGTCTCTAGAAGCTTCTGGAATCTTCAATTTATTTGTATGGCCTCAGTGATGAGAATATTTTGTGTGCCACTTCTGATGATGCATTGGGGGACAAGTATATGTCAGTTCAGTAGATCAACGCTTTCAAGGACTCCTAAGTGATTTGTCACCAGGCAGCACATCCGCAGATGCCATAAATTCCTCCGAAAAATCAGAAACTGATACTGTGCGGCCATACAATAGAATTCCAATTCTCGTTGTCGGGGGAAGTGAATCAACTGTTTTCAGTTTGAATGTAATCAACCACAGGTGATGACAGTTCTGGCAAATTTCGAAGATCTTCCTTGCTTGGAGCTATGTATTCACCTCCGCTTCCATTCAGTTTCCGGCAAATTACACACTGCCATTGGCCTGAGCCAAGTAATATCTTGCAATAGAGATTTGCATAAGCCCCACAATTTTGAAAACGATGAGGATCACGCTATTTTAGGACCTGGTGAAATCTTCCTCCCAGGATAAAGCAATGCCCAAAAACCCAAACTGGGTACATTTTCTAGTTTCTTCTCTTTCAACATCTTATGAGCTGAGAATAAAACACATGGCCCCAGCAGGAGTCCTTTACAGCATCGTGAACCTGGTGCTCAACTGCCCCATTTCATAAATGGGGAGGAGGCGGGCAAGCATGAACCCGACGAGAAAGCAACTGTCTGAGGTGTTGCCGGAGAAGTCCGAAAAGGCACAGCAGCAGGCCGGGACATCTTTTTTTTTTTATTGCCATCTATTTTTAGGCCGTAGTTCAAGTCAGTGTTAGAGGAGAGGTCGGCCAACCTCCTAGCCAATCCGGACATCTGTTGCTCAATAAATTATCTAAAACTAAAAAAATGTGAACCTTGTTAGGCGGGAATCAAAGGATAGTCAACTAGACGCATCAGCTGCAGGAGGGGTATGAAGTGGCCACAACCCCCTGTCCTTTGTTTTATTGAATCGAGGCACTCATCTTCAATCGACCAATAATGCATTTCTTGCTCGATGAAGCTCCGCCTATCGAAGAATCAAAATTCTTTCGCCAAAAAAACTCGATCTGCCGGGGTGCGTGGGGGTGGTGCGTTGTGAAAGGACTAACCCGGGTCTTGCGTAAGGCTTACTTGTAGGAGGGCGCGTGGGTGCCGCACGGGCTAGCTGTCAAAACTCTTTGTTCGTGACAAATCAGAGCGAGTTATCGAACCGTGAGCAGGGAACAGATGACGAAGGGAACTAGTGCCTCTACAACAGGACAAGAGCGAAAGAAAACCAAAAGGAGCAGATAGAGGGCAAGGAGGAAATGAGTGCCCCTTTCACCAAGTGAAAGGAAAGAGAGAAATTAGAACCATCCAATGAGAAGGGGAGGACATGCATTGGAATCGTTCTCGAAAGGGCCGCGTAGACAATTAGGAATCAAGTTTGCGATAATGGGCACCTTTTTTTGGTGAATACTTTGGCGTACTTCGAATCTAATTTACACTCTTGCCCATCTAAGATCCGAAGTAACGTGTTTGCATAAGTGGTTCCAGCCTCTATCGGCCCATGTTTTCGGACGTCGGCTTATGGAATTCGTCGAAAATCCACATATCGTAGTAGTCGTGTGCACCACTAAAATCAAATCATTTCGTCGCGAGCTTGCAAAGTCTATTTTGAGTACTTTACTTAAATAATGCATTATGAGTGTTTTTTGTGTGCTCGGCTCTCCATATAGAAAGAGCTGGGCGCTCTTAACTTAATAGGTCTGTGATAACAGAGCTGGCATGCTACCCTCAAAAGGTACTTCTCGCATAGTTCTTCAGGCTCCTCGGGGTCACCATGTTGAGTGAGCCACCACCCTTTGTCCGAATGAGGATCTTTTTTCCTTGACTATTTTAATATCGTCATATAGATTTCGTAGTTGATTCTATTTATACGCTTTGATCAAGGCATGCTTCCATTTTTGGTCCTCGTAGACTGAATACCAATCCTGAGCTTGTTCTAAGACGGCCCACATCTCTTGTGATGTTGCGCTTTCAGGAACTTTTCGCTTTTTTTTTTATGGCGCGGCCCTAGCTATATGGAGAATGTCTTCCCTTTGATATGTCCCCCAAACAACAGGGTTCTTCTCCTCTTTTGAGATATACTGGCATATTGTTCCAAACCCATGGTGAAAACGGCAATGGAGCTGACTTTCCTCAAACTCGGGAAAGGTTCGCCGAAGCTGCTTTGTAGCTTTGTAGCGAGATGCGTTGTTGGTATATATTCCTACGTGTAAATGGATTCCTTTGCCGTCCGCATGGCTTTCCGTTGAAATAACTATTGCATTGAAAAAGACTTTGTATTCGACCATGGGGGTTGATTTCAGTGCGTCTTTCGGCATGTGACAATGTGAGAAGAATGTACTTTCGTATGGAGCGGGAGCACGGGGTGGTTTTCTTGTTGTAACTTGAGGTGAGACTTTTCACCTCGTTAGTGGTATTGGGAGAAGAGATACTAGAAGTAGATTTGTTCTGGGTCATGAGAAAAGTCGAATTGTTTTGCCCCAGGGGCAGCGCTCCGACGTAAGAGGAGCGATATACCGGAAAAGAGTTCTCGATACGATATTCTGAAACACTCAAATCTATGACTCTCGTTGGCCAGCCGAAAACATGTGTTTTGTTTAGTCATATGAATTGGGAAGGAGATTTTCTGGTCTGTGGTTGAAGCTCCCCATCTTTTGACATCATCATTTCACGTGAGAAGTGGGCTCTCCTTCGGTATCTCGACAACGCTGCGATTTAGATTGGAGAACAGGATCCCAAATAGCAGCTGTGCAGCACTTTCTTCTTTACTGGCTGTAACGTAACAAGCGAAACACTTACATTCGCTCGATTCCTTCCTTTAGAACGCTCTAGAGGAGTAGGACTTGAACCTTCAATGGCTGGACCGACAGCAAAGGAACCTGGTCACTCGCTCTAACCCATATTCCATAGAGTACTTCACTTCCTCTCTCCCCCCGGGCTGTAACGTACTCATACCGGCGAAAAAGAAAGCATAAGGAATGGATAGGTATGTAAAAAACCTCCTATATCCATAGAACCTTTTACTCCCTAGGGATCACTCCATTCCCAACTCTGGAAAAGAAAGTCTTACCGACTAGGGCGTATAGACATTGTGTCTCGCAAGGAAATTGGCAGCTGGCCTAAAATAACTTGATTGAACTAGCTTGATCACATGAAAAGAAAAAAGCTTTCTCCCTGGCAGGGAAACAGGCACAGCAACATGAGGGGCTTTGACTCCCGTTAGCGGGACTGCTACGGACAAGGAAGGACTAGTCGAGATGAAGGGACACTTTCATTGTCTATAAAGGGAAAGGGCAAAGAAACTCCAACGACTGACTCTGGCTATAGGGATGTGACAGAATTCCCTGCGAGAAATCCTCCCACTGCTATTGTAGTGGCTTAACCTTTTTCGATGGCAGAAGCATTGGATGCCTTTTTTTTTCCTTCATTTTTTGGCGCGAAGCCCTATCGCTGACGAATACTTCGTCATCTGAAAACAACCCCTCGTCTATCACTCAACCTTCTTTCTGTTGATTTTCTTCCAAGATCTGTTGCAAACGAACTGATCTGTCTTTCTGGCTTCTGGCTTCTGGCCCACTCAAAGCAGGAAGTATAAAAGTCCTTCCAGGTCGGGATGGCCACGTTCTCTCTCGAAAGGATATCCGTTTCTTCCAAGCGTCAACTAGATCTCTAGACCGCATGGCCTGATCATAGCCCTACGGACGAGCTAGTCTATGGTGGCTATATCTCTCTAATAAGGAATAAGGCAAGGCCTTCCTTAAAACCGAAAAAAATCAAGAGCTTTTTCAATAGTTAAGAAAAAATGCTCTGCCGTATTGGTATGAAACCAGTCAATACTTCCATGAGCATGACTATAAATCCTTTGATTTCTTCGTCCTGGCATGGGATCACAATACACAGACGAAAGACGAATTGACTTCCGTATTTAGCCTAGCTCCTAGCCTTTCTTTTTCCTTCCAGCCTACCTCTAAAGTTCTCCGCTGTCACCTAGGCCTGAGACATGCCTCCTATCGTGCTTTCCTACCTACTTAATAATCCATAGGTGAATTCTCTCCTAACTAGCTTGCTACCCGGGAAGCTCCTCTGCTCTGACCTCCTTGCACTCAACTGCTTTGGCATAGGGGCCGTGGGGTGGGGGTCCTGGGGCCTTCCGGCCTTTTTTTTAGAGCGCTGAATTTTTGTGATATTTTGAAACAAGAAGCGGAGAAACCTCGAGATACTTTTCACTTGTCTTCTGCGAGTCTGAGACCGTCACTTCTGCGGCTACTCGACTTTTGCAAGTCCTGATCTCGAAAAAAATCCCCTTTTAGTCTCCTCTATCTCAGAGTCTATTCTAAAAAAAGAATCCACCAATAGCCCTAAAATAGATTGAGTTACATAGTGCCGCCCGGGTTTGGAACCCACTTTTTATAAGTTCATATGCACGCATGCATGTGTCATCACCTCATTGGTCTGAAGAAGATCGGGGCTGTTCACTTTCTTTCACTTGGTCGCCTGGTATCTCACAACCTCTTTGCTTGCGGGGGCAGGAGTGGTGAAGTAAGTCTGAGAGAGCGCTTCGCGAAAGAATCGTGTGGCGCGTAGGGTTCCAGTTGGGGTTTCCGGCCCCCTTGGTCTTCACCTAATTGTGGAAGAGGGGAGGTGAGTATCAACTCTCTCTCTCGCGCCTTTCTTCAGCTTGTTCCTGTTCGTCTATTCGGGACGGGGCAGGCAGCCCACATACATGAAGAGAGGGGGGGGTTCTTTGATATTAAGGTCGTGAGGCGGTCGAAGAAGGCCACAAATGGAAGCAACCGATGCTTTGGTCATTCACTCCGTCGCTGCCAGTCCGTGCCGTGCTTGCTGTCATGCTGGCAAAAGCAGGGGTTTCGGCCGGTTTTACCTACTATTGGATTTGAACCAATGACTCTCGCCGTATGAAAGCGATACTCTAACCGCTGAGTCAAGTAGGTCAAGCTGAGTCAAGTCAGAAAAAAGAAAATAGACCCCTATAAGAAAGAGAAAGCCGCGCAACCCGAGTTCCCCAACCTATACGAGGGGGGGGCGGAGCGCTAAGAAAGAGAAAGCGTTATCACTATACGAAATGAAGCAGCGGCTAGTACGCTAAGATCAACCAATGTTCGAACGTGGAGCCTTTCTTTCTCGGTCGTCTAGCTTAATCTTAATCTAAGTGGATTCCGATTCACGCGATCGTTCTCTACTCTACTGCATTGGTGTTTTCACTCCCCACTCTCCACCATAAAAAAATGTTTCCAGTCAAAGGTATGAAGTCACTCGACTGATAAGGAGAGGAAGGGAGGCGGGTCCGAGTAAGAAAAAATGAACTAAGAACTAGGGCATACAACAATGGATCAATTCATTCAACAAGATCCGTTCGGATCGGACCAGGATGAATGGGATGGGTCTGACCTCTCGCTCGGATGTGACGACTCCCGCCGTCGACAGATGTCCCATGCCACGTTTCGTGAACAGCTATGCCCGAGAATAAATTGTGATATAGCGCCGAATAAGCCACTGCTCTATTCCCGACTCGAAATCTATAAAGGACTTTAAGGGAGAGAAAATAGGGGGCCCTACACCATACATCCTGCTGCCTCGGGACGACTGCACGTTACATCATAGCAGAACGACCAAATGAAGGCGGAAACCCCAGGTTGTACGTTCCTGCGCACCCGGCATCCTGCAATAAAAAAAAAAGGGCCCCGTCACTATAAGGGCGTTAGTGCTTTAGTTTCGTTTTCAATAAGGACGTTTAGGCTTTTAACATAGAAAGGGCTTTTTCAGCTTACTCTGCTACAGCGGACCGTTAACAGGGTGGGTGCCGCGGTTTGTGGGCTTGAAGGACGTCAGCGCCGTGACAAGTGGTATCAGAGCCAAGGGTTAGGCCAAACCATGGCTAGTGGGAAGAACCCGTAGGCTAGTGCCGTCGAAGAGGCTCGACGGAGATGGTTCGAATCAAGCGAAAGCAAAGGCATTCGTTGGCACCCGAGATGCTAAGGATCGAAGACTTTTTGGATATGGAGCGGCTTGTCGGACGTAGTCCGAGGAGGCGTCGGTGAATACGGTTGCCATTGACAGAATCTCGGTGAAAAATAGAATATAACGACTAAGTAAAGAGTTTCGTCCTGGTTCGGAATCATCGGAATCACAAGGCTGGGGCGGTTGCTGGGAAATAGCATCAGTAGTTCCACCCGGTTCTGATCGAGTAGGAAGCTAACATACGGTACTGGAAGAGGGCGGGTTTGTAGCGGAGGTGGACTCTGGTAGTGGAGGAGATATAGTAGATGGGATGGGCGGTCCTCCCTCTGTCTTCTGTGTTTGCAAGGGTGAGTTGATTGATTTGCGATCGGGTCGGTCTTCCAATCGGGGGGAGGTGGGCGAAGAGGGATCTTTCTGAGTAGAAGGAGATTTTGAGGAAATGGGAGCTTGATTACACAATTCACCAACGTCTGATCAGGGGTTTTCTTAACCTATTTAGGGAAAACTTGCTTAGAATTAGAAGAAGGGGGCTTGGATTTCATTTTTGCCGTGCAGATGTGATAAATTGCTATCAGCCATGTTCAATTGTTTGTACTCCCGCTTCTTTCTCCTTTTTCAAACTGAGAGCCTTTTCATATAAACCCATCATTTGGACTGGCTAGGTATACTAATTCGATCACGGCGGTTTTGACGCCTATTAAAATAAAAAAAAAAGTTGGAATTTTCATTTTGGTATCTAAGACGGTTTAGAAAGTCTTATATGCTTTCTACTAAAAATAGGCGTCCTATGGAAGAGTTCTTCGGCCGGTGGTACCCATTGTTAGGCTATGCCCATGAGTAGAGAGTGCTTTAGAGTTTAGTCTTGTATTGAGAGAGGGTTGCTGGAGAGAGTTTTCTTACTTTTGGAAGGTTTGTTGTCTAATCCTTGTGATCTCCATAGTGGAGCTTTGCCGGCCTTCACCGGTGGACATAGGTCTACTGACTGAATCAGGCCAGTATGGTTGGTCTTCTTGTGTTTTTTTTGCCTCACTAAACTAGGAAATAAGCGCTCTAACAAAGCAAAAGAAGGATGCCCTAAGCGTCGAGGAACATGTACCTTGGTCTATGTAAAGGATGCACTCTTTCTCAGGGCATGTTTCCTGAAAAAGTAGCTGGACTTCGACGATTCTTTCTTTTTGGCTATGAAGGAAACCGTCACGACTTCGTTCCAGACTATAGGAAGTTCTACGGAGTTACATTCAGTTGCTAAAAAGCTAGTCGCCGTTTCCGAAGTAACGGGAGATGGAACAAACAAGGGCGCCAAGGATCGTTGAATTGGATTCCCAATCTGATCCGTCTGAGTCAGGTCAGAAGAGGTGTAGAGGGATAGGAAATATTAGCAAACGGTCTTATGCCTGCTCTTTGCTCCTAATTGGAGGGATCCCCTCTATGCCTTTGTTCTATTCTATGATTGACTTCGGCTATGCAACCCTCATCCAAAAAAGGATGTGTGCAATCACTAATGATGAGTCCCTCCTATCGATTTGTAAAAGGTTTTGAGATTGTTTACCTTGACGCTCAACAACTTCTAAGATAGGGTGCCTTGGATCAAGATGTATGAATGAGTGGCTTTCTATATGCGGATGTGGTATTCCATGTCACCAAAGTAGGCAACTAAGCTTAAGCTTACTTCCATCTCCTATCAATGGCTTCCAGGATACCAATTAGCATCTTTATTAGCAAGCAGTTTCTTTAAGTAATTTCGATCGCCCATTGCATTTGAAAAAATCCTCATGTGGGATTCCTTATCTGGTCTCCTTTTCGTTTGATCTAGAGCATTTCTCGGGGTAGTTTTGGATCTCAACAGAGAGAAATGGTCTCTGGAGACAGCCTTTGGGGTATCCCCTGATTGACCGACCATGCTAAATAAGCAGGCTCGTTAGGAAGAGTAGGCACCTTGGTTACCGTCAATTCTTGGAATCACATTATTTAAAGAGTCAGAAAATGCCCGTGGAAAGAGAGTCACATTCCCTTATGCTTTTGGTGAAAGGCAATCTTACCTATTAATAGAATATAGTCCTTGCGAAGCTCGATAGCCTAAGGATGCGAGGTTGAGCATTAGCGAAGAAGCGAAGCTTAAGGAGGACGAAGTTAGACTATGGGTGACGCGTCAGCGAAGAAGGCGACCGGATCAGGATCTTGAGAATGTGGGAAATAGATTAGATAAATCTTGCAAACCAGGATCAGAAAAAGCTTGTTCAACAGATCCTTCCAATTCTGGTTTTCATGGATCCAAGTGTGCCTCTTGGGAAGAAATTGCTGCATTGATATGAAATGATCTTCTGCGCCTAAGCCAACGATTCAGATAAGGCTCGTAAGGCTCGAGAGTGAAATAGAACCTTGACTTTCATTTGAAACCCATAATACTCACTCTACGATCGCCTATGTCTTTCTATAGAACACGATCCCCTAGCCTAAATAGAGGTCTGGTTATGGTCGAGAATGAGGTCACACTAAGCAGGAATCTTGCCCTATGTTGACCTTCCCCTGAGATCTCTTGCTAGAGTCTAAGCTGATGATAGGGAGTTCTGGATTCCTTCTAAATCTGTGTAAAAGAATTCGATTCGATTTTAGATAGGCTAAAGAGGCTGCTCTAGATAGGAAGAATGGGAATAAGCATTTTCTTAAAGATTAAAGACCCTCAAAGAATACACAGCATCCATTGAGACCTTCCTAAAGCTTTCCAGCTATGTTAATAACTCCGACTCGAAAATGCAAATAAAAGAGTAGTTGGCTTATTTGACTCTAGAACGACTCAGTTGAATTCAATGGATTCGATAGGGATAGAAGAAGCTCTGAATAGTTCGATAGCAACTCCTTTGTTTTGAGAGGAAGGAAGAAGATAGGGTAGAACGAAGGAAGTTCTTTAGAAAGAGACTTTGATTCCCGACTAAGATGCCCGAAGAAGGCAGAGTCTGTTAGAGCAGATAGTGAAACCCCTAGGCTTCGAACCTCGACTTATTTCTATTTATTCAAAAAGACAAGAAGGAGCGACTGATAAGGAGCGGTTAGGAAGAACTCTTTGTTTTACTCTTTCTTCAATCCACTTCGATCGAATGTATGGCTCTATGGGGATGCCTTCTATATGAGCCTTCTGTACGGGATCTTTCTTTATTACGTCCCTGAGAAACCGAAGTTCTTAGTCCGCTATGGCTTTGATCAGTCTGAGAAAGCTATTCGAAGCAAGAGAAGAAGAGCAAGAGGGTCATACAATCTTGGGGCTAAATAGGAAGTCAGTCAGTACTTCGGGCGTTAGAGCTGAACAACGGGAAGGTTATGAAATAGGCAAGTATGTTCATACTTGGAAGGTTTCTTGCTTGTCTGATAAGAGAAGGAGACAAGTATGCTAATACTTGGAAGGTTATAAAATATCTAATGTATGGACGTTTGGGAAGGGCTTTCTAGGAAGACAGTAGAAGTCATAGGCCAGAAATAACTTAGGTATAAACCTTCACTAACATTCAGAATGAGAGGAACTTGAAATATCTCCCCTTGATCCGAGGCTGTTGAAGGTATCGCATAGAAAGGTGAGCTCCATCTATCAGTTTTCAGAGGCTTTGAGGTTTAACCATTCTATTTGGATATCTTGCCCACCCAGAATGAATCCGTGATAGCTACTAGATACTAGAGTCATACTGGTCTTGTTTGGCTTACAATAGGCATGGCATCTATGTTATTGCTTCGGATAGACGGCTTTCCTTTCTTTACCAGGAGCAGTGAGCTTAGTACCGAAGCCTGTAATTGACGGCTGGAGGGTCATCAGTTTACGGCATATCCGCTGAAGCCTCTGCCCAGCACTCGGATTAGGAATTACTAGACCAGGCCTGAACCACAGGAATGGACAGCCCTGAGTCAGGTGCACATCGTGACGTAAATGAGGATGGCGATGATAAGCAATCGAATAGTAAATAAAAGAACGAAACTCCCCTCTTTGCTGATGGTTGGATTTCTGTTCGATACGGACCTAGATGGAATGAAAAGCCTGGACCCCGTTGTTAGTTGAAAAGGCTTGGGTTATGGCTATCTCCCAAGAGTGGGGCATTTACCTGGCGTATGAGAACCAGAATAAAATAAGTCTTCTTTCTATACGAAAATACAGATTTCGTTCGCCTTCTTTCGTACTTATGGATACTTCTTCCGGTCAATCGAGGTCCTTCTCTGTTCCCATACGTGGATGTGGATTACTTGGACTTGTCTTGGATTTTATTTGTATTGTTAGCGGCATTCCCTTGCCGTTGGATTCCTGCCTCAAGACTCTGTCACTGGGCCGGGTTCGCCCACTGCTTTCATAGATGTCGTGCTTTGGCACAGAGCTAATGGTAATGGATGCCTATTACGTTCTCGAAAGCATTCACCGACTTACTTACGTAATCGCGAATCAGGGAAGAGGTTTAAGCTGATAAATTGAAATTGAGAAATCAAAATAAAATAATAGATTAGGCTATTATTAAGGAACTTTTCCTCTTCGAAAAGACTTTCTCCCTGCTTCCAGCACAAGAAGGAGATTCAGCTTAAAAGCAGAACTCTATAGGATATGTATCGAATTGCATGAGATTAGACAGTTTTTTTGGAGCTTTTTAAAATTAGAATAGAAAGAGAGTCTTTTTGCTTGCCGCGAATGGCTCTCTTTGTTGGAGAGGAAAGAAACTACCTTGTTCTACCTTAGGAGCATAGAAGCCCGCCTCATCAAATCCAGAAAGGAAGCCAACTAACTCATAGCCGCCCACTCGCTCATATGACCGGCAGGTCGGAATTGGCCCTGATTCTTTCTGCTTCTTTTTTTTAGTACGGTATTACTTTCCTTCCTTATCCCAGTCTGAAACTAGAACAGCCTTCCGCTTTCTTCTTTGCTTTCGTTTTGTTCCTGCTCATCTCAACCTGACTGCTGACTGGCTGTCTTACCGACCGGAATGATTGAAGAATGGAATTGAACAAAGGGGTGCAAAGAACTCCCTTCTTTACGTCCCTTACTGACACTTACTGGTTTGATTAATAGATCGCTTCGCTTGATTCGGAATCGAGCATCGTGGAAGGGAAGGAGAACTCAGTCCCGGGCCCCTTTTGCGCCATGTTTGAGAAAGAAAAGAGTGATTCTCTTTAGTTAGAAAGAAAGGACGCTTAACACTATACTTGTTTTCTTCAAGCGGTTCCAAAATACCTTGAAAGAAGAAAGACTCCCTGAATTTCAAACTCCTATGGAAGCCTTATTCACTATTGATAGGCTGCTCCTCCTTCAGCTTGATCAAAGTCTCGGGGCTCGTGATTCCCACTTCAACCTTGGCTTGGTCCCGCTAGTAGTAGTCTCATTCCCTGCTATGTAGCATTAGTTTCTTTTCCCTTTTTTTATTCTACTGTAATAGGGCTTGATGTAGATAGTCCAGTAGAGGCGGCTACTTCTCTTCTCTTATTGTTTGTATTTCGATGATCTTTTCTTACCGGAAAGGTGAGAGGCAAGGAAGGAAGCATAGGCAATCAATCCAATCGGCTTGAAAGGGGATCTCCCACTCGGGTTAAAGACTCAGGATTCCACTTTCCGGATCCCTTGCAAGACGCTCAAGATCTATAGCTGCTTGGCTTGGTTGGAATGCTTGCCTTGGGGCAGGCCAGACTTTGAAAGAAGTTACTCTAGCCTACGTCGAGAAAGAGTAGATAGAAAGACGGTCCACTATCTTGAGAGAAACCTTTCTAATCAAATCCCTTTTAGCTATTCTGTCAAATAGTTCAACTGATGCGCATCCCACGCTGCGCACTCCAGGAGTGTTCGCAATGTCGCTGCCGTGATTCACGCTTCAGGAGATCGATAGTGTAATTAAGCCAAATCCTTTCAATATCTTCGCCGGGAAGCGAAGCGGCGCTAACGTCGGTCTTCGCCATTCCCTCCTGCTTTTGCTTGTTCTGTGCAGGTACCACCTGAAGGTTCGAAAAAGCAGGGCCCGAGTGGAACTGAACGCGCTCTATCTTCGCTAGCCCAGGAGGACTGAGTCCTTCCACCATGTGATTAGGTTGTCCAAGCCCTTCCGTCTATCCCTTAATGCCTTAAACATGCCCTTCTCATCCAAATCTTCCATGCATGTCAGTCTAATCTAACCTTATAGGTTTCTCACAGTAAGCAACAGCAGTCTTAGGAAGCCCAAGGCCGAGTGCTTTGAGTCAATTCACGCCCTATAGGCAAGGGAATATGTTGAAATTTCTTCTTCCCAAACTGAACAGATAGCGAATTCTGTGACTCATTTCTCACCGCGTCTACATCTATCCCCATGGCTTCACGGCTTGACAGACCTTCCCCCATACTAAATAGATAGGAACATTTGTCTTCGCCTTAACTGCGTAAAAGCGAACCCTATCTTGTCGAGAAGCAATCCTATTGGTTTGGTTCGCCCGTAGGCAGCTGATTGCCTTTTTCGTTACGCCTGTAATTAGGCTACCACCCTACCCTCTCCACGGGCACAGTTCGCTTAATTCTACCTTGAGTTCTTTACTCCCACACGCCTTTGCCCTCTTTCACCGAAGAGGAAATAAGAATCTTCCAAAGAGACCTAAATTTCCATTAGATTCATTCCTAAGCTTGCTTTGTTCTAGAAAGATGATCAGTCCGAGAGGGTTGGAGAGAAGAGAAAGCGGTCCAAATCTCTCTGATTTGATCACCGAGCAGTCGGACGACTTTTCAGTAACCCAGGACCTTCGACGCTTCTTTCGCATCCCCTACATCCTTCGGAGGTGGAAGAAAGGTAACTAACTATAGAATATATATAGTTAGTTAAGTAGGGCCCCAGAACGCTAAAAAGGTGGGGGAACAAGAGTTGTCACGATAGGAAAGAGAAATGACTATAAGTAACCAACGATTCTCTCTTCTTAAACAACCTATATCCTCCACACTTAATCAACATTTGATAGATTATCCAACCCCGAGCAATCTTAGTTATTGGTGGGGGTTCGGTTCGTTAGCTGGTATTTGTTTAGTCATTCAGATAGTGACTGGCGTTTTTTTAGCTATGCATTACACACCTCATGTGGATCTAGCTTTCAACAGCGTAGAACACATTATGAGAGATGTTGAAGGGGGCTGGTTGCTCCGTTATATGCATGCTAATGGGGCAAGTATGTTTTTCATTGTGGTTTACCTTCATATTTTTCGCGGTTTATATTATGCGAGTTATAGCAGTCCTAGGGAATTTGTTTGGTGTCTCGGAGTTGTAATCTTCCTTTTAATGATTGTGACAGCTTTTATAGGATACGTACTACCTTGGGGTCAGATGAGCTTTTGGGGAGCTACAGTAATTACAAGCTTAGCTAGCGCCATACCTGTAGTAGGAGATACCATAGTGACTTGGCTTTGGGGTGGTTTCTCCGTGGACAATGCCACCTTAAATCGTTTTTTTAGTCTTCATTATTTACTCCCCTTCATTTTAGTAGGCGCCAGTCTTCTTCATCTGGCTGCATTGCATCAATATGGATCAAATAATCCATTGGGTGTACATTCAGAGATGGATAAAATTTCTTTTTACCCTTATTTTTATGTAAAGGATCTAGTAGGTTGGGTAGCTTTTGCTATCTTTTTTTCCATTTGGATTTTTTATGCTCCTAATGTTTTGGGGCATCCCGACAATTATATACCTGCTAATCCGATGTCCACCCCGCCTCATATTGTGCCGGAATGGTATTTCCTACCGATCTATGCCATTCTTCGTAGTATACCTGACAAATCGGGAGGTGTAGCCGCAATAGCACCAGTTTTTATATGTCTGTTGGCTTTACCTTTTTTAAAAAGTATGTATGTGCGTAGTTCAAGTTTTCGCCCGATTCACCAAGGAATCTTTTGGTTGCTTTTGGCGGATTGCTTACTACTAGGTTGGATCGGATGTCAACCAGTGGAGGCACCATTTGTTACTATTGGACAAATTTCTCCTTTTGTTTTCTTCTTGTTCTTTGCCATAACGCCCATTCTGGGACGAGTTGGAAAAGGAATTCCTAATTCTTACACGGATGAGACTGAGCACACCTGATCAATGAAAAATTCTGACACCAATCATTTACAAATGAGTATTACACCAAGAATTGACAAGCGGATGAGTTCTCTAGTTGGCTATGTTGATATAGCTTAGATAGGGAAAAGAGACTTCTTTTCGTACGCAAAAGCCCGCTATTAGTTGAGTGTCCCAGTCACCTTTCAACTCCAACCCGAGTGAAAGCAATTGATTGGATCACGTCAGCTGACCCACCACCTGTCCGGTCTAAGCTACAGTTGAACCGGTTTCTTTTCTTTCTCTATTTTACCCTGAAAGCATCCGAGCCAGCAGGAGAAGCACAAGCAATCCCCCCCAGCTAGATCTAGAGTGCTAGTTTCCAGTGATCGTTATCTTCATCCATCGCAGTTTTCTTTCTTGTATTTTGAACGGCGGCTTCAATCAAATCAAGCTCAACTTGGTCAGGGAATGAGAATCATTCTGCTTTATCCAGCTCTTCCTGAGTCGTGGTACGTATCCGCCTTAGATTCAGCTTCTGTGTCTGCAGACTAGTATACGTATTGAGATTCAGAGGTTCCTTAGTAGTTTGGAATTGAATGACGAATCGTCATTTCCTCTGTTGACTTAACTGAAAGCTTCGCTTCTATTCTCGAGCAAGACCCCCTCTTCCTGATAGGGCTAGTCCCTAAGACCAAGGGTGACGGAAATTCTTCTCGACAGATTTTCAAGAAAAACACCTTTTTTTTGGAGGAAGCGAGTGAAAAGAAGCAGAATACTTGGAGTGAGTTAAAAAGCGTAATAGAGAGAGCCAGTATACAAAGAACGAGTCAAAAGAGAGGCTACAGAAGCTAGCTTTTCCTTTTCTTTCCTTTGGGAGTGATCTATGAGTGCTACGTGTTTGAATGATCGTGAGCTCTACCCGGTTGATCAGTTGCGTGAGTCAATTCGTCTTGTCTGAATCAATTTCAAAGCATGAATGTTGGCGCGGTACTTTCGATTCAACCTGAAAATGCGTCCTTTACTTCGAATCGTCTCTTTGGTAGATTCTTTCATATTCATATATAAAAAGTAGAAGCTTCTGTAGATAAACTGCAGGTTCTGCTGGGGTAGCTGTTCCCCGGGATTGGTAATCAGTCTTGCTATTGACGTTCGAGCTCGAAAGAGTGGGAGCGAACGGATGCTGTTTAGGGTAACTCGCTTTGAGCGTGAGATTCTCCTTAGCATGAAAATCCCTGAATCGACATCCATCTCGATCTACTAAACTTTTTCAAGAACCTGGCAGCAACACAGAACAACTGGGAGAAGGAGTGTCGACCCCTATAGCAGAAGGTTGTTAGACTGGCCTCTGAGTGGAATATTATCCTGCAACCATGTGTTGCAGACCAGTTACAGGTTGGTAAAACCTTGCTTGCTTACCGTAGCCTTCGGCTACGGCCAACGGAACGGGCTCGGGCGACGGATCAATAGTCGACTCCGGGTGGGCATGAGAATGAAAGACTGTAAGTGGTCCGCATGAGAAGTCAGGGAATCGACTATGTCTAAATAGAATAGTGAGTGCCGGATTCTTACGAGTGGAATCTTGAATGCTGTAACCGGGGTAGGTGAACGAATGAAGTGATTTACGAGTGACGTCTGCTTGGAGTTCCCGCTTTATTTCATTTCCCGGGTCGGGAATACAGGATCTCAGGCTTTCTTCCTATTGGCGAATGCTAGTCTCTTGTTGTTACCGATGTCGGCTCCATGGGCTTCGAGTAGCTAGAGTATAGTTAGTCGCTAGGGAAGATAGCCCAGGGAAGAGACCCATACATGAGGGCGAAACCAAGATACATGAGTTCGCAACCCTTGAAGGAATAATATGAATAAGACAAAACGAATAGCCAAACCGATATCCAAGAGAATACCACCTTAAAGATTAAAGAAATACCAGAAAGCCATACATACCAGCTTGAATGCAACAAGGGGGAAGAACCAATGATCGTATTGAGTCCCTCACCATGAAAGTAAAGAGACTCAGGGGAGATCCAGCAAGTGAATCAACTGACTCTCTTGAAAACGGGATTACTCCTCCGAGTGAGCGGACGAAGAATTAGTCTGGACTGAAATCCCTTCACCATCCCATCAAAGAAGATGAGTATCTCCTTGGCAGGGTTGGATTGGTTGATGTCAGAGAAGTGGAAGGTTCAGACTTGGAGAAAGAATCGAGGAGGGACTTTTCTCTCTCTGCTGGACTGGAAGTCGAGTTCTGTCTGACCGTCCTTCCCCTTTCGATAAAGTGGCATTCTTCTCCTTTTGCGGCTTCCACTCAACTGAGCTCCCTGAAGTCGAAAAAACTTCCTTGGTTGATGGCATTGAATGAGCCAAATCCCGATAGTCAAAACTCACGTAATCGTAATAAGAAGAGCTGGCGTCGCGCCCTCCTCCTTCGCTTCTTCAGAAGTGGCGATCCATTCTATGCCGGTGCCGGTTTTCGATTGGCTTTCAGCCGCTCTGATTCCTTGCCTAACCCGTAACCCGACCTGGCCACAGGAATCAAGTATGTCTTTCCCACAGTGCAGTTGAAGTAGGTCAGTTCCTTTCTTCTCGGCTGCTAGTCAAAGCTCTGAGAACGGCCCGTGTTGAGTTTCCTTCTTGCCCTCATCTCCTCATATCCCGGACTCCATGAGAAAAGGGTAGAACTCATGCTTTGAGTTTGCTGACTTGATCAAGTCTGTCTGTCCTGTCTTCTTTCTTGCTTGCTTGATTGCTGTCTTCTCTTCTGGCTACTCCATGCGGCTAGAATGCGGCTAGTAGTCCTAGTCGGAACTCCTTGCTTCACGGAGTCTTAGACAGCTCATCTTCTCCCATTCCGTGCCTGGTTATGTCAAACTATCTGTGATCTCTTTCCCTGGAGATAGGTACACGCGTAATAAAAGAAAGCTTTGACAGATCCAACAAAGACCTGGGAATTAGATCCTGGTACTTTTCTCCCTCTCCTTCGTCGGGCTTGGTCGTTTAACTCCCGTCTCGCTTTCCTTCCGGATATCTGACGGTCTATTTCGCCGATAAGACAGATCCATCGATCACGTTAAGTGCACAGAGCTAGACCCCTCTCGGGTTGGTCGCTTTTCGATGAAGCCTGCACCTACTGGGAAAAAGGAAAAGTAGACCGTCGAATACTAGAATTGGTTGTTACAGAATCTGCTGTTTGAGAATCAGCTGAAACAGGATTTTTATGTCACTTAGGAAAGGAAATTGAATTTATGCCAGTTAATCCAATAGTATGTATAAGAAGAGTGCCAGACCAGAAGAGGTTTCACATTCATCTCGGGTCGGGAGCAGAAAACTAGTAAAGGCACTCGATTAGCCGGGTTTAACGCTACGATACGACCCTTATTCCAAAAGGTTGAAAGGGTTGGTGCTAACTCTGCATCGATTCCGCCCATTGCAAGAAGACGGGGTTAGCCTTTCTTTCTTTGACTGTCCAATCTCGGGAAAAGGAACTGACATATGTTTTAAAATGCCCATTCCCGTATTTCCATAAACTGTATGGACGTCTATTAAGGGAAATCAGATTGATGTAAAAATTTCGGGAGGTTTCTGCAAGTAAATCAGAATAGAACAAGGAAGTTTCATCCATTTCTGACTTTACTGAGCGAGGAGGGGAATGCGCTCTTATCTTTTGATTTATGGAGAAAGGTACTTGGTCTTTCTTTTTACATAGAGAAAAATAGGTGAAATCCTCGGTTCCACGCCCCTACTGCTTCCTCCAGTCGCCATTTTGGATTGCCTAAAAGCGGCATACCTTCCCTGGTCTTCCAGCTGCATAAGGTAGTTTGCTTGCCCGTCTACCCTAGTGGAGATCTCTCCCTAGGGCCTCTTTCTCCTGAGCTAGGCTAAATACTAAATAAAAGAGAAGTACAAGATAGCTCCGAAGGCTTTCTTCTTCTGCAGCTATTTCCCCAAGGTTTGTCATGAAGATCTTGTCGTGGAACGTGAGAGGAGAACCCAATTAAGAAAAAAAGTGGGGGTTAAAGGGGCGTTGAGGAAACTAAAGGCCGATATTGTTCTTATTCAGGAATCAAAGCTTTCTTCGGTGGACGGTGCTACAATAAGGGGGGTGTGGAAAGTGAATCGGTGTGGTTTGATTAGTGTGGATGCTCAAGGAACTGCGGGGGGTCTAATTTGTGGTGCTCTAAGTCCGTAGTTATGGAGAATAGCTGGAATGGGAAGTCCACCTTCAAGGAAGAACTACAAGACGATAAATCGTCTTCTCTTATCGTCTTCTACCTTAGATTATACATGTCCCTCTCGCTCTTTGATTGAACTCATTTAGTCACTTTGCTCTGTTCATAGCTCTTCTTTTCGCTTCTACAAGGCTGCGCCTCTTTCTTCTTTTCTGAGTCAATCCATAGGGGAAAACCCTGAAATCCATAGTAGCTGACGATTATGTGCCAAATTGAGAGAAAGGGGCCGCTCGCCTCCTAGTTGTTCTGGATCGAGAGACCAGTTGGCTCTTCCTGCGGCCAGGCATAAATTAGTAATTCCTCCAATCTCCTTAAACCCGAAAGGCTGGGCTGACTTCATCGCCCGGTCAGTCCTCGAACCTTGATTCATCTAGTTTTCTCAGTCACAGGTTGGAAATCGGCTTTAAGCGAAAATCCCGGTCTTTCTAAATGATTCTACTTTTGTTTGATCCCAATCGATGAAAGGGTAATCCCGAATCTTTGGTTTGGCAGAGTGAGACCTTTATCCTTTATCCCATCTACCTTTCCGGGGACTTCTACTCACTGGAGGAATTCCCAATCATAGATAGAGGAAAGGTTGAATGCTGCCCTCTTCCTCTGACCCCGAATCATTCTTTCAACCTTCGGCCAGGCGCCTAAGTAAGAGGAAGCTCCTGAAGCTAGCATCTGACCGAAATCGGATTGACTTTTCGTGCTGTTGAATTGAATGGCCTAGGAGTGAAGTTCAAGGGCTTGGCTTGAAGGCTCAGATTCCGTATCGGCAGTTTGTTCATCAAGCCTATTCTCGAGCCTATATCTACTCTCTTTTCTTTTAGAGGCGTACCTCTCCACGAGATCGAACACTTTACCAAGGATTGAATCCAAAAGCAAGAACTCGGTTTGGGTGAAGGTTCATCTTCAAATCTGTCTCCTTGTCATGAACAAACGACTTTCTCTACATTAGAGCGCAAGGTGCGCAGAAGATTCATTTAGGTAAGCACACTAGAAGGAAAGGACTTGTCTTGTCTGGACTTCCTATGTCTTGCTGCCTCCGCTTGAATCAGGAGGAGAGGAGAGCATTCTTCTACAAAAAGAAAAAAACGATTATTGCGAATAATGAGACGCTACCCTTGCCTTGAGGAAGATCTGCGAACCGCGAAAGAGGGAAGGCAGATCTCTATGAGAACGGGTGGTCTACAATCAGCACCTTACCTTTCAAGCGTAGTAGATCAGACTGGGATTGGGCATCAGTCAGTCTTAGATGTCCCAAAAAGGTCTCGTCAAAGGCCTACCTTTTGGCATTAAAAGACGAGTTAGCAGGATTCGCAGGCGAGACACAGATATTGAATTAAGAAAGAGAGGTTATGAAGTAAACATAAACAGGAAAGACCAGATCAACCAGCCGGCAAGCGCAACTAGTCTTTTTCTTTTCGAGAGGGATTACTTGCTAACGGTTTTCTCCCGAAATGCCCGAATTGCACTAGTATCAGGAACATGCCCCGAAATGGTTGTTTTCGCACGTTAATAACTCTAGCTTTTAAGCCAAAGAAAGAAGCAATCATACTCCTTGGAACAGAAAGATATTGCACTTCAAAATCGTTACTAGAAGCATTGCAAGCGCACTTCCTATCTAGGCAAACCAAACTCTAAAAAGCACTTCCCTCCCGGCTAGCCTTGCAAGAGCGGGTGTGCGGGAGAATAGAGCTGAGCATCAAAGCTGCAAGACAGAAGGAAGGTTCCTGCGTGCAGGAAAGCTTTTTCACCGTCCATTGGGTATTTCTCTCTATCTCGCTCTCCCAACTCATACTTATGATAGGCGGGCTCAATGCCAGACTTTAGCAACGTCTTGAAATCCTAATTGCCATGGTTCCGCTGCATCACAAGAAATAGATGGGTCAAGTGAGTTGTGTGGATCAACAGCAGCATCAACTGCTGCTTCTGGGCTTGCATTCAGCTCCAAGCCTTCTTGCTTCCCTTCCCGGGCACATCATCCATCCTTAAATCATCCGTGTCTACACTACTTATCTTAATCTGGGTATTACTACAGCAGATACAGGATATGTCGTCGATTCTAGAATTACAGTTAGCATAGTTTATAGGGGGGTTTCTTTAGTTAGAACAACAGCCGCTAAAACAGGTACTAATGGCAGCGAAAACAGATTTTAGCCTGTGAAATAAGTAAATTTATCCATGATATTTGAGAAAAAAAAAAGAAATTCATATTCACACCTTAGCGGCCTCTCCATACTCGTCTACCTAACAGGGGTCGACCACTATTTCCAAAGTACCAGCCTTACGGATTCAGGCGGCCATAGTAATACGAAAGTCCCGTGTGGAAGGGCTCTCGCTCAACGGATCACTATGTAAAGCGTCTTTCGGAGAGAGCGTATTACCAATCCGAGATCTTTTCCACTATAGGATAGGAAAAAAAGGGCCTTTCGGCTATGTTTACTTTGTCATCAAGGGGCGGAGCGAAGTAACTAGGCGGAGATGGAGGATCGCTGTAAGTCATTTCTCATAGAAGAGAATCTTATCATATCATTGAGAGTCTGATTCCCCTTTGTTCAAGTCCGAGGTCGTGTCTCCTTAGCTAGGGCGCCGAAGTTAGTAAATCACGAATACGAGTTAGACTGGACCTTTACGAAGGTCATGCTTTCTTTCGAGGCTCAAGCTTTATAGTAGCTTTGACTAACACGAGTCTTTGTAACCGAAAAAGTAGACATGCCATGCCCTAGGATTAGGATGGAGTAGTAAGCTCTTGAGATCTTATCCGGTTCGGAGGTTGTTCCGCGTTTGCACAGTTCAAGGCTTCCTCCCACAAAGCCGCACCGAAGCACAGCTTGGAAAGCTTGGGATGGAATAGGATCCGGTCATGCGATCCAAGCGCTTTAGTAGATTGCTGGACCAAGGTTCCGAGCGTAGAATCGAATCTGCTCTAGTATCCGCTAACAGATCAGTAGGCTCTGACAGCCTCCTCTCTTCTGCTAAGGCATGAAAAATGGAAACTCTAAAGTAAAGATGGAATCCGCCTCCGATCTGGCTTTCAAACTCTCAATTGAATAATTTAAGAAAGAAACCTCCTTGAAAGGGTCTCATCCTCCTCCGAACCTTTGTAATTGGCTTCGACCGTAGTCTGAATCTTTGGCCGCCTTTCGCTCCAACTAAATTGTTGTTTTCTACTGGCTGGCGTCCTTAGGAGGTCTTCTTCGAGATGTAATTTACTGCTAAACCTCCTACTTGAGAAAGCTGGCTTGCATAACGAGAGAAGCGCGTAATGGCTCTAAGTGCGAGCGCGTGCGCTACTACTCTACTACATCAACAATAAAAAAGAGGTGACGAAGCACAATTAGCGTAACATAAGGGAAAGCAGCTAGCGCGAAACGAAAGCAAGGGCTAAACTAAAGGTGGGCTCAGGGAAGGAATTCAAAGCCTATAAGGAAGGCATGAGACTCGGATCTAGGATCAAAAGACTGACTGAAGCCGAGAGAGATGGGCCCCATGTCAATCGAGTGGAGGTTGAAGTCCCAGAAAGAGACCGCCGTGCAGGAAGCGGCGATAGCAAAGATTACCTTCACTCATGACAATATGCTCATGGAAGGGAAGCCATGAAGCTAAAGGGAAAGGGAAGACTTCCATTTGTTGGGTAGGTCTAGGGCAAAGGAAAGAGAGGTGTGGCTAAGGAAGGGTGAGGCGACGGGTTTGGACTCTTTCCCATCGACTTGACCGGCAGAAGTCTACGATCCTCCAAACTAAAGCCGTCGAAACGGCACTCAACCGAAGCCCTTTCCCCTAACCTACAAGAAGGACCGAAGGGAGGCTAGGCCTTCCCGAAGATCAACTTGACCAAGGTAGAAAGATTGCCCGAGGTAGGGCGGAGAGTTAAGGTGGTTAGACAGCGGGAGAGGAAAGAGTACCGAGTACGAGAGTCAGTTAGTTGCTAACCGAAAGAGAAGGGAATTGAAGAATTGAATCCCATTTGGTTTGGTTGCTAGCGAGTGAGGGAATCGCAGATGGGCTTATGACCTAGAAGCTGACCTCGAAGCTCCAGCTTACTTCGCTTCCTAAGCAACTACCTTCTTATGGCCTCGGAGAAAGCCAATATGGCATGTCTATTTGAAAACAATGGGATGATCAGAACGTGAACTCTGATAATAGGGGTATACAAGTTAACCACCTAGAATCGATCCATGACCGCTAAACTAAAGGAGTCCTTTACCAAACCGTCTTTACCCGCCTCAACCGATCTTAGCTCGGACATGCGCCAATACTGACTCCTTTCCCTGGGACAGCTAATCAAAACTAATACGGCGGGAATCCCTTATCTTTGAGACTACCCTTAGGACTCTATAAAGTCATTTAACAGCAGAACCCTCACACGAGAGCCAAAAAGAAGGCTTTCATTAAGAGAATTCGCCCATACAATAGAACAAGGAGAGCAATCAACGCTATGGCTACTTTAGGACTATTCCCGCCTTAGGACCCCTACTGTGACAACAGCTACTACGCATCCCACATCATAAAATGCTATCGACGAAACAAACCTTTATCAAGCATATCACCATGACCTGGTACAGAACCAATCTTCACTTTTCGACATCCGTAACGGATTAAGAAAAGCGTTCTAACGGCAGTTACACAGCCCCTGAATCTCTTAGAGAACTGTAAGTGAAAGAAGTAAGGGTACTTAGTAGCTGGGAATGCGGCTAGCTCAGCTAGTTTACTTACTTGTTTGTACTCCCATCTGAAATACTACTTGAAGTCCATATTCAACTCAAACAAGAAGCAAGCTACCTAGCTCGTTTACCCTAAGTCGATCGGGGGAGCCTTCTTCAAATCAACTACAATAAAAAGAAGGCATAGGCAATCCGAAAATGATGTGTAGTTGAGTGAAGAATTGGGAAGAGAGCGATGGGTAAATATGTGGTAGGACTTTTCTGGCAAAGAGTGAGTTTCCGGGGTAAGGGAATGAGTTTCCAAAGAATATGAAAGGAAAGGATCATTGAACAAGCTTTGAAGATCTAAAAGCTACTGGCTGCACCTGGTCTTGATGTAACCAGTCCGCGGGAATTAGAATCATTGTTGGGCGCATTAAGATTTTCTTTCCCATTACTCTGTCTCGTAGGACATTTCTATGTAGCAAGAAGCTCTGTTCAATCAATCTCATAGGGAACTGAAGCAAGAAGAACTATCGAGAAGTCAAACTGGAATGAGACCTTCTGGGTTAAGCGATTGAAGTAAGAAAGTCAAGCTTTTGCCAGAGGATGAGTCTTTCAAGTATCGGCAGCATTCCCTTTATCAAAGTATAGTACGCTAAGGAAGGTTTTCTTATAATATATAATATATAAAAAAGGGGGAAGAAAGATTTTGACTCGACTGATCTTCAGATTGAGAAGAATCTCAGTTTGTTTACTGATTCTATCATCCTGAGAGACTACAGAAGTTAAGGCATAACTTCCTGGATCACTCGCCGAGCCGACTAGACTACCACAAAATACGAGGGTGAGATTTTATGTGCATTCGGATTTCGGTCACCCGAGAAGGGCTCTAGTCCTGTCTGCAGAACGGTCCCTGAAATGAGTTGGAAAGGAGTGGAACGTCAAGTGAAGACCAAAAGAGTAAGGCGCTCGCCTCCTCCCTAAACGATAGGCCAAGGGTGCTGCTCTGCTCCGTATCTCTCTCCTGGGGAACCTTCCACCCTGTCTTTTTATCCCGACGGGGGCATAGCTAGCTTCTTTTTGGTTAGCGTAGGGATGTCTATTCAAGGATTCGAAGCTTTATACGGTTTCTACCTGCAGTCTGATTCCGTTGAGTCAAGATCCCCGGTAGCCTTGAGTGAATGACCTAAGCAACGGGTAGATGTATGGTTGGTCCACGCCCCCTTGATGCATTCCGTAATCCGTTACTGGATAGCCCGCCCATTTCCTCTCAGACAAGCACGTAACTATCTCCAGTCGGGCTAGCGGCTCTATCTTCTACTGATATCGAGCTAGGTCCAGATAGCTAAATTTATTGTATTACCATTTCTGGACGTTTCTACGGTTTATGGTCCGGGATGCAAAGACATCCTATCGATCGATTTATCTATAGCTTTTTGCCCTCTCAGCCGAGATCGGTAAGATTTCGATTGGAAGATTGGGTGAAGCCTAGCTTCTTTCTTTCTTTCTTGCCTCTGCCAAAACCAATAGGAATCGGAGCTCCTTATGAGTAGAATGAGGAGGGTGCAGACCGATTCTAGCTTTCACAGATGCCCGGTATCTTCCGGAGCTGTAGTCTTTACACACTAAGTAAGCAAGCTTTGGTTGGCTCTATTAACTCAAGATATCCATCATCCCCGGAGTAGGCGCTATACTAATTTAGGGATCGAAGCCCTCCTGAGGAATAGGTTTAATTGTTTAATGTGATAAATCGCCGAGGTTATGAAAGGCGCTCGACCAAGATTGAAACAGCCAAGAACAACGAAAACCTTTCAAGCGGACAAAAGCTTTTTAAACCCAGATGATTCCACCAAATCGAATCCTTCAAGAGCGGGGGATAGCAACCAAAGAAAACCGTTCGCAAGGCTAGCGCCCGAGGCCTGCAAGTTACCAAACAAGATGTTTGCCCATCGCCTTCACCGTCCTACTAATAAAAGAGCTGGGGTGCTTATCGAATTGTTGCTTTGTCGCCCCGGGGGAATTTAATCCGTCCTACCTTCAATCGTTTGGAAGGTGGGCTAGAGGTAGGTATTACTACTGACAGGGTGTAAGCCAGGGATGGGAGGAACAGAGGAAATAGCTTGGGGATACCTAACTACAAGAATAGGACATCCGGAACTGGGGACTTCAAAGCTTAGATCTATGATTGCTGCGGAAGCGTCTACAACCGCCGGTAACATCTTCAGCATCTGTAGAAAGGGGAGGTGCTTTAGGAAAGGAGACCGCGGAATAAGCGTTAGCAAGAGACATTGAATCGAACTTCTTTTTCCTTGGCGGAGAAAGCTTCTTCTCGCCCCAGAGTCCCGAGAAGAAGCTTTTCCCGCATTCCTGTTGATGCAGAGATCAGACGAGAAGGCCCATCTCTTTACTAGAATCCGATGTGATAGAAGGAGCTGCTCTAGCTTAAGCTTAAGTCGATTCTTACTTAATAGAATAGCCGAACGAATTAGCCATAGAGCTCATCCCCGGTTAACTAGTTGATGATTTCTTGATGGTTGACTGCTATATCTTAATTAGAGAATCGACTGGTCACTCATGCTTGAAAGAAAAAGAATAAGCGATGCCATTGAATCTGTTAGGGGAAGGCTAGAAGAGAGTAGCTCATGACCTCGGGGGAGAAGGAAAGGAGCTCTTGTCTCTTCTTTCATAAGCTCCTCTTCCTCTCCGCGACTCGTAACGAATGCTTTAATGTGAATGGTATCGTTATCGTATATGTATATAAAGTAGTTGATCCCGGCGAAAGGGAAATTATGTTCAAAAACAGGGATCCTTAGTCTTGAATATGACTGCATGGGTTTACTTTCTTTCTAAGAGTTAGCGGGCGAAGGGTAAATGATTGAATTTAGGAATCCAACATCCTCAGAAGCCAAGTCAGTAGCGAAGAGGGGATTGATTTGAACAAATAAAGCAGTGCTTTCTAGTTACCGCACCGTGGGAGCAGATAGATTCAGTGGTGATCTGACTTTCTTTCTTCTTTTCTTACCAGAGTGAGTCGCGGATAAAGGCTATTCCCTTTTTCTTTTAGTGATAGCACAGGTGAGACCTAAGATAATAGACTAGCTTCACTAAGTCTATTCTATTCCCAGTCGCAAGAAAAAAGCATTCCTTCTTCATTTGACCTCCGACTGGAACCTTCGACTAGTTTGGGGGAGTTCAGTGAGCCAATCAATCATAATCAAAAATCTAAGTATGCCCTAACTCTTTCTCCAGAACCCTTCTTAGGACTAGGACCATGGGTAGCTTTTGTTAAGATCTTCCCCGCTGCTTGACTTTGCACAATAATAAGCTTTTGACATGTTCACAAATCCGATGCCTCGAAAAGTGAGTGAAGGAACCCGAGGGGTCAATAGGAATTGTCTCTACTCTATCACCTTAAGGTTAAGAAGCATGAGACTGAAGAAGTTAGGCATCCGTAGCAAAGGAAGCAGTCCCATGCCGTCAGGGCCTTTTCTTCTCACTTTATCGATGGAAAGAATAGGCTTGGGCTTCTCCAAGCTCCCTCCTAGAACGGCAATTGGGCTGCAGTTCTGCCTTTCCTTAGAAGAAATATCGTAGCGTAATTTATGAAGTAGAAGTCAGACATACTAGGATTCTTAAATCCGTTGATTGAATGTCTATCACACTTTAACATCCTAGGAAGTTTGAACTCTTGTTTCATACCATCTCTAATAAGTGCATTTCCCCTGAATCAAGAAATCCCAACATCTCTCGAGAAGAGGAATAAGACTTGATTTTTCATAACGTGGGCAATCCCTCAATAAAGCTCAGACTCCTAAAGACCGTCACAAAACTGACAACTGGGAGAGTCTGCCAATTGTCGCTTGAATCTGTTGCCGTTAGTCAATAACCTGCCATGCACGACTAACCAAAGGAATGATCTGATCCGTTGAGAGCCATCCCATTTACAGACTAAGCGACAAAGCCTGTCCTCTGGAGTAAAAAAACTCTTCGCACACTAGACTTAACGGAGAAAGCAAAGCACCATTGGATGTGTGTTTCCAGGCCACTCAGTCTTGAACAGCCCCACATTTGGGCGGGACCGTGGCTGCTATCTTCATGACAACAGAAGCAGGCAGAAGATGAGCGAAATCCTCCCATTTCCATTGCCTATCACCCAAGAGACACCCTCCAACACCTTAGGCCAGACTTTTCACCTTCCACAGGGGAGAGTCCTGGCTTCTAGCTTTGATGGAAGGGACAAGGTCATATGTTCTCACATACTTTCCCCGCAACACCACGACCCAAAAACTCTCTGGCTCATGAATTACACCCCACCCCAATTTCATGAGAAGGGCTTCATTGGTGATTGATATCTTGCGAATTCCAAACAGGTTCCAAGGCCCTCGAAATTAGTTGATATCGTACCCGTTTTGAACGGATAGGGTTTAGCTGCGATTTTCTCTATTGTTGCTTGCTATTCGAAGAATAGATCTGTGCTCAGCTGGATTCGTTGGACCACTTTCTTATTCATCTGATGGGAGGTTTGTCAGTCTGGTTCGAATCAAGGAACGGAATCCGGTTCTACAGGGCCAAGAAAGAAAAGCTAGACGACGGCATTCCAAGAAGGAACTTCCCCTTCCTATGGTACGGTCCCCTATTGATGAATCACTCGAAAGTGAAAGAAAGGAAGAAGAATTTGAAATTCTCTACTTGGTGCAGTACGCCATCGAATGTTGCGGGACGGAGCCAGATTTTACACGTCTTCGAAAAAACGTCGGGTAAGTCATTGGGGCCTGCGCCAACTACGTGGGACCGACATCCGGCCGTACAAGCTTGGAGGTCCTGGGCTGAAATGAAAAAAAGCACCTTACTCTTGCGTTCTTTTCACGATTTCGGGAAGACCAAGGCCGTAGGCTCGCACGCTGGCAGCAAGGAGAGAGGACTGCGTCTTATATCTTATATAAAGAAATAGAAGAATGAGGCCGGAAGCAGGATTCGCAGGAGATAGAATTGCATTGGGGAGAGGCCTATCTGCAGTTGTCGACTCTGAACGAATGGTTGGGTTTTTGCGAAGAAGAGGTGGTAACTATTATAAAGAATCAGATCTCGTTACAGTTAGGAAAGCAGGAAAGCCAGTCAAGTGGACGCTTCCTCTCCAAGCAAGAGACGGCACGGCTTTTTGGCTGAGGGTTGGTGGGTGGTGTGGCTTGCTGCTCTCGGAAAGACTTAATAAGCCATAAGAAGAATTACAAAGCCAATACGCAGCTACTCTGATTCCGTTATTCGGATTACGACTATTGCGATTTCTGCTCCTGCTGGCTAGTCAAGCTAAAAAGAAGAGGTGCTATTGCCGGAAGAGATACGCTTGCTCTCTAAGACAGAGAAAATAATATAGAAAAGGAAGCAGAAGGAAGTTGCGCGGTTCAGTCTAACTAAAGTTCCTGCGCCAGAAGCTACAGCTACCTTTCAAAAAAAAAGCTGCTACATCCGCTCTTTACATTCGTACAGTTGTACTTTAAGCTTATAAACAGAAAGCTGCTTCTGTATCGGTTGGGGAGATGATTGTGCCGATTCTTCAGTTTCGATTCTTTTCAAGAGACGAGACGACATCTCATAGTTTACTGCTTTTCGAAAAGCCAATGGAGTCGCTTCTAGGTCAGAAAGTAGGGCAATGGTCTCTGCCTTTGTCCAGGGAGGTTGTGGCTTTCCCCCATTGCCCTGACTCAAAAGCTTCTTTCTTTCGAGGATCGATTGGAGATGGCTAAAGAAAGGTCCTAAAAAAAATTTAGGGAAATACGTCCCTAGAGCAAAGCTAAGAAAGAAGAGAGAGAAATTACAGGAAATAAGCCAAGGATGAACATGACGAGGTCCTTATTTAAACCAGAAAGTTAGGGAACAAGAAGAACAACAACACGGGTAAGGGAAAAGGCCTTACTAATATATACATACGGGGTTTTCCTTATTATAACTTCTAACTAAGTCTTGTAAAGTGGTATTTGGTTGCTTGCCCCTTTATTAAAAAGGTTAAGTAAAGTGAAGCTTTCGAGCCCCTTCCATGGCTTTCTTGGTCGGACCAACCCAACCATCTGCAACATCTGATGTCTCCAGTGAAAGTTCTTCCTCCATTCCGGCTAGGGTGGGGAGGGGATTCCTGCTGCTACAGTTGGAGTTGACGGTCCTAGTTCTGTTACAGTAAGAGCTGTTGCTGGAAGAACCAGTGCTAGTGACTAGACTGTTGGAGGAGGCTGTTAGAAATGTTCACGTAGAAGCTCCTCTTTCATCTGCTGGTATAGATGAAGCTCTTGGGATCTTATCCGCTTCGGAGGTTGAAGGAGGTTAATCTATAAGGGAATCAGCTGGTATTGAATCTTCCTCTATCCCTTTACTTTTCATTTCCTGGACATCTGATATTCTTTTTTAAACAAGGATCTGACGTGATTCAATATCAATTATCAATAGAAACTTCACTTCTTTCTACCTGGACACTTTCAAATGAAAATCAAACTTTTTTTAGCTTTCATCTAGGCCTTTCAGGAAGGAAGTCAGGCACTCATCTCAGGGACATGCCCTGAACTTTAGCTTGAGCCCTTCCAGTAGTCTTTGCTTTGTGAATGGAATGAATTTGTAGTGTTGAAAGGTGGAGCAGATCTTGGTCTTATGGACTGGCTTTCTAACCATCCTGAATATTGACCCCCACGATTCTTTCTCTCTCAAACTTGACCTTACCTTCTTTCCAAGGCTAACATGACGGTATGCAAGCCCTGCTCTACCCCAATTTCAGCTGGTTTTCAACTGGATGGGGATCTTCGATCCTACAGGATGGTGGTCTCCAATACTTGACACTCACCCGACCCTACATTTGATGTGAATTAGGTCTTTCAACATATTCATCTCCCACGAAGAACGACTCATCGCTGTCAAGCGGATTCTTCGCTTTCTCAAAGGCACACTCATAACCATCCCTCCCATTTCCTTTTCTGATGCTAATTGGGCTGGAAACCCAGATGATCGTCGCTTCACAACTGGATCCTGGGCTCCTATCATAGTGCACGAAGAATTCTCACGCTCTAGTACCGAAGCTGAATACCGGGACCTCGCTAGCACAGCTACTGAACTGATATGGCTCCATTACGGATTTCGTGATCTTGATATTCACATCAAGGATCCCCAACTACTTAACTGTTACAATATGAGTGCCACTTACCTTGCTGCTAACCCAGTGTTCCATGCTCGTACCAGGGATAGATTTCCACTTGACTTTGCTTTGCGACGTGGGGTCAAGGCCTTAACAATCGATCTCAAACCACATCTACTCATAGTATTGGTTCCTCATTTGAGTCTGTGAAATCAGACTCTTTTGAACATCGAAAACAAACAAGAGAAAGGAGCTACATGCAACTACAAAAGGAAAGAAGAGAGCTCACATCTAATTCTTATCTAGCCTAGCTTGTTCTAACCTTCAGGCAAAGACCTTGAGAGATCTCATTAGTTCTTTTCTGTCCTAGATTGCTCTAACCTTGAAGAGGAAGAACTTACAGTGAGGTAAGGAAGTTCAAGGTAAGTCCTCACACTAGGATCTACTCAGCTCTTAGCCTAGCAAGAGGAAAGCAACAAGAACTGATCGATAGAATCTATTCTTATATGGCCTAGCTTGCTCTAACCTTCCAGTCAACAAGGATAAAGTAGCAGATATTACATTCCAGAAACTAACCTTCCTAAAAGGAAAGATATTTGAATGTGTTAAGCATATAACAACTAGACTTTATAAAGATAAAGGCAGCTGCAGGCTGCTCCTAGCGCGTCATCGGACTGCCAGTGAATAGCACCCTTTACACGATAACAAGAAAGATGAATTAATCGTTCCTGCATGAACGTGTTGCATCAAAACTTCCCTCTTAAAAGGACTATCTTCCTCCCTTACTCAAGTAGTAATAACAGGGCCACAAAAAAAAGAATGAAAGGTGCAGATAATAAGGCCATTCATCTTAACATCAAGCGTGTTGCCTCTACTGATCAAGTGGCAGATATAAATGGCTCTGCTGCAATGAGAGCAAGGGCAGCACCAGGAAAGGGGATTCACTCACCTGCTTGTGATAGTTGGAAGGAACGCTAGCTATATGCTTAACACATGCAAATCGAAGTTCCAATCGAAGGCACTTTGCTGTGACCGAGGAAGGCTAGTCAGAAGGACCAACGACTACTTACTTTTACAAA